TATAAAATGGCCATGAAAAAAGGGGGGGAAACACCAAAAAAAAAAAAAAGTGTTGGCGAGCTACAAGGCAGAGTCGGGAGCTCGCGCCTTAAATTAAAAAATTTTAAATAATTCAATAAATGATTCAATAATTTTAATTTTTTATTAATTAAATAATTAATAAAAAATTAAAATTATTAAATCATTTATTGAATTATTTAAAATTTTTTAATTTATTTTATTATTTTTATTATTTAATTTTTATTAATTCAATAATTAATAAAAACTAAATAAATAAATTTATTTAGTAAATAAATTTATTTATTTTATAAATTCTTCTAATATTATATTAATAATTGTTTATTTAAGTATAATATATTAACAAGTCTTCTTTAAGACCTGAACTTTCAGAGAAATAATGCTTTAAAAAAGACTTAGAATTTGTGAGAAAAGTATGCCTTCTGCAAGACTTGAACTTGCATGACAAGTTTACAAAACTAGAATTCTGACCAATTAAATTAAGAAGGCACTTAAGAAATTAAAAGTAGTTTTTAAGTACTTTTACAAACTTTTATTTTTTTTTAATTTATTAAATCAAAAATGTAATAAAACCAATTAAATTTTTTATTATACTTTTTTTTAATTTGTTTGTCAAATAATTTTTTATACAAACCAAAAATATTAAAAAAAATTAATATTTTTTGTCAAAGCTTCAGCTGTTTAATTTTTTTTTTATTTGTTAGAGTAATTATCACTAAATTTGCATATGTATTTTAGCCAATAATTTTTGATTCAAATAGGCATTCAAAATTATTTTTTTTAATTTTTATTATTTTTTTATTAATTTGTTTAATTAATAAAAAACTTTCTATTCATATTTTTCTGAGAAGAATGGTTCTAAGCGCACCTTCCAGCGCACTTACCTTGTTACGACTTCACCAAAATCAAGATATCAGATTTAAGCAAATCGAACGTCCGTTGCCTTCGAACTGATATTATTTTCTCGGTGTGACGGGCGGTGAGTGTAAACCGACATGTTAAAAATGGTTTCACATTCTATCTTTTATTTTGATAAAAGAGCAGACTATATCATTTTCCTTTTGTTTTTTAAAATCTTTCCTTTTTTTTTCATGGCCATAAATCAAAGCGTCTCTTAAATTCGACGCTTTGATTTATGGCCATGAAAAAAAGGGGAAAGACAAAAGACAAAGAAGGAAATTAAACGTGTAGTCGTTGAAGATAAATTTCTTGCTAATTATTCTATTCTTTTAAATTTTTTCAGTTTCTAATTGAATTAAAATTAATAAAAATTTTTAGCATTTGATTTAATTTTCATCAAGAAAAAATCATTTTTTTTCCAATGATCCCTTACTTTGAGAAAGTGACTATTCACCGCCACATGCTGATTGGCGATTACTAGCGATTCTGACTTCATGAGGGCGAGTTGCAGCCACTCAATCCGAACTGAGATATAGTTTTTGAGGTTGGCTCGTTATTACTAAGTTGCATCTCTTTGTCTATACCATTATATAGCGTTTGTAGCCCATATCTGAGGACATAATACTTGACGTCATTTTCTCCTTCCTCCGACTTAAAACGTCGGCAGTTTCTTTATATCCGTAGATAAATAAAGATGAAAGTTGCGATCGTTACTGGACTTAACCAGACGCCTCACGGTACGATCTGACGACAGCCATGCATCACCTGTCACCTGCACTAAGCAAGAACTATTATATTCTTACATAGCAGGGATATCATAATATGGTAAGGTTTTTTTCGTAGCATAAAATTAAACAACACTATCCCATTTAAAAAATGATTTTAGTCATTAAAACGGACTATGTCATAACCAATTAAAAATTGATATAAAATATATAGTCTCTAAACCTAATCTTTTTTTAGGCTGCAAATTACTAACCATAAGCTTTTTGCAATTTTTTTTAGACACATAAAATGTATTATTTTATGGGGCTGGCTTTCAACCGCTTGTTTTTCTTCCCGCCTTTTTCTTTAAGTTTTACTCTTGCGAGTGTACAATTTTGTTGGTGTTTTTTTATAAAAAACACTCCCTTAAATTAAAAATAAGGGAATAAAGATTTTAAAAACAAAATTTTTAATTCTCTTTTTTCTAAAGAAAAAAGAGAGAATTAAAAATTTTGTTTAGTTCTTTATTTCTTTTATAATTTTTTTATTTTAAATAAAAGTTCAGACTATGTCATTTTTTTATTTCTTTAATTTTTACCTAAAGATCTAAAAAATAAAATTTTTTAGTCGTTGAACCCTTTTTATTTTAGGGCTGCAAATTATTCTTTTTTTTGCAATGAATTTTTTTTTAATTTTAGTTTTTTAACTAAATGAGACTACTAAAAATCCCCAGGCAGAATACTTAGCTATCGCTTACAAACCGAACTTTTCCGATTTACAGTATTCATAATTTACGCCATAGACTACAAGGGTCTCTAATCCTTTTTGCTCCCTATGGTTTCATTATACAACGTCAGTCACGACCCAGTAAAGTGCTTTCGCTATCGGTGTTCCTCTCGAAATCTATGCATTTCACCGCTCCTCCGAGAATTCCCTTTACCTCTATCGTACTCAAGACATATAGTTTCTACAGCTGTTTCAACGTTAAGCGCTGAGATTTCACCATAGACTTATATGTCCGTCTAATAATGTTTTTAGCCCAATAATTCCGATTAACCTTTGTATCTCCCGTGTAACCGCTGCTGCTGGCACGGGGATTAGCAGATACTTATTCTTCATACGTAATAACTAATGAACTAAAAGTTCAAATATGAAAAAAGGAGTTTTCAATCCGTAAACCTTCTTCCTCCACTCCGGGTCGCTCCGTCAAGGTTTCCCTCATTGCGGAAGATTCATTACTGCTGCCAACACGTAGTCGTCTGGACCGTATCTCAGTTCCAATGTGACTGTACATCCTCTCAGACCAGTTACTGATATGCCATGGTAAGCTATTACCTTACCATCTAGCTAATCAGGTGTAAGCTCGTCTCTAGGCGATAAATCTTTAACTTCACAGCCTATGGGGTATTAACCCCACCTAAAGGTTGATTCTTACATTGTACGCACCCGTAAGCTATTTTACAACAGTTTTGCTGATTTATTAACTTGCATGTATTAGACACCCGAATAAGGTTCAATCTGAGCCAGAATAAAACTCATCTAATAAATCAAATAAATAATCTTTTTAAGAATACAATTAATGTAAAATTTCTTTACAAATAAAAAAATATTTTTGTTTTTTTATTATAAAATACTTACTTTTTGTTTATTTGTCAAATTTAAAGCTACTCTAGTACTGTTTTAACTTGTAACAAAATAATGTAAAGAAAGGACCCCATCGTTTTCGACGCAGGAGAAAACAATGGAGTTAATTTGGTGCCATGGCTTTGAAGTAAAATTAAAAATATTCATTAATTTAAATGAAATAAAAATCAATGAAGAAAAAGCAAACTTTTCCGAGCCCGAAATTTTGGGCTCGGGAAGTTTACGACAGACTCCGGCAATAAATTGCCGGGGTTCTCTTTTTATAACAAATAATAGTAAGAAATTTATTAACACGTTTTAAACCCAAATAGGGTTTTACTTAAAAAAAACATAAAAATTTTTAGTAAACAATTAAATTAAAACAGCAAGAAATTTCAAAATTTTTTTTCGAGAAGATTTTTATTTTTTTAAGGAAAAAATAGCAAGCTATTTTTTCCTTAAAAAAATAAAAATCTTCTCGAAAAAAAATTTTCTTTATTTGACTAATTTTAAAAAATAAAATAATATTGTTATTTGACTAAATTAAAAAAATTGTATAAAAATTAAAAATATTTTTAATTTTGAAATTTATTATTCAATATTATAGAACCTTTATCGAATAATCATAAGATTATTTTATTAGATTTTCAACAGATTAAATAAAGGAGGGTACGAAAGTCCGGTTATAATCGGTCGCGTTTGAAACGCGATGAGGTTTAATCCACCTCCATGGGTTCGAATCCCATTCCTCCTGTATTATTTTTTTCGGCAAGAACGATCCGTTTAGGGGATTCTTATTTATGAAATCCCTTTGCGACAAGCCCAATAATAAATTACCTAGATAGTCGTGCTTTTACCCGAACAGGCCCGAAACCACCAAAAAAAAGACCTGAAACGGCCAAAAAAAAAGAAATAGCATATTCCGTAAGAATATGCCATTTCTTTTTTTTTGGCCGTTTCAGGTCTTTTTTTTGGTGGTTTCGGGCCTGTTCGGGCAAAGGAATTGGGAAAAAAGTTTTATAAAATTTAAGTCGTGTAATCAAATTTATCGGGATAATAAGAGTCGAACTTATATTCATACTTCCCAAAAGTAGGGTCTTGCCATTAGACCATATCCCGATTTATATTAATATTTTAAAAATTTTTATTTCACTTTTAATTTTTAATTATGAACCTACATTATTATTAGAATAGTTTTTTACAATATAAAAGCCGTCTCTCCAAATTTTATGGTCCTTTTTGGGGGTTTGCTTGAGCCCCTTATTACCAGAGGTTCTTCTCCTAAAAATGGCCCCAAATTCTACAATCCCGCATTTTTAAATGCGGGATTGTAGAATTTGGGGGCCATTTTTAGGAGAAGAACCTCTGGTAATAAGGGGCTCAAGCAAACCCCCAAAAAGGACCATAAAATTTGGAGGGAAGGCGGAAAGCAAGACAAAAAAATTTAATTCGATATAAATACCAGCCGCGCTTTTATTTATAAATAAAAGCGCGATCGAGGTATTCTCGGGCTCAAAATCCTTATAAAAAATAAGAATTTTGGGACCGGGGAAGCTTTTTTAATCCTAATTTATTTTATCAGATTTTAGCCTAGCTTAAAATAGACGATTTTTTAATTATACTTTCAAAATTTTATAAAAAATTATAATTGTAAAATTTTATGTGATAAAATTTAAAGAATTTGTCAAATCAAATAAACCGTTGTTTTTTTTATTATGTCTAGAAAAAGAAAAGAAGCTCAAAAATAAAAATGGCTTATTCCAAAGGAATGATACCATTATTATAAATGATGGTATCGCCCGCCATTTTTATTTTTGAGCTTCTTTTCTTTTTCGACAGTTTATTGACTCATGACTAATTCGAGGCAATCATCTTTGATGATTGCCTCGAATTAGTCATGAGGCAGGAAACCTAGATCTTTCCCTTTTTTTTTTCCTTTTAGGAGTGAAACGTTCCTTTTTTTTTCACTTTTTGCTCCGCCCAATAATATCAAGGGTTCTGACGCGAAAAATGGACAAAAATTGCATGCAATTTTTGTCCATTTTTCGCGTCAGAACCCTTGATATTATTGGGCTGAGCAAAAAGTGAAAAAAAAAGGAACGTTTCACTCCTAAAAGGAAAAAAAAGGGAAAAAAAAAAATCGTCAAGAAACCTAGTTTATTTAACAACTTTTTATATTTTTTCATTGATATTTTTTAATACCAGTATTATTACGTTTACTTGGAAATAAAGTATACGGTGAAAAAAAAAAGTAAATATTCAAGATATCATTTTTGTTTTTGGGCGGATAACGGGACTTGAACCCGCAATCTTTGCTGTCACAAAACACTGAATTAACCAAGTTATACTATATCCACCATTAAATTTAAAAAAAAGAAAGATTAAAGAAATAAAAATGTTTTTTTAATTAAGACATAATATATTTTATTCTTTAATATAAGTCAAATAAATAAAAACAATAAAATATTTTTTAAACTATCTTAAAAAATTTTATATAAAATTTTTTAAAACAACCCATTTTTGGAGCTTTATTTTTTAATCATGGCCATAAAGCACCCATTCTTCTTAGATCTTTTTTTTCCCTTTTTTAAAAAAAAAGGGAAAAAAAAAGATCTAAGAAGAATGGGTGCTTTATGGCCATGATTAAAAAAAGTTTTCAAGAAAAAAAGAAACAAATTTTTTGATTCTTTTTTTTATACCAAAACGGAAACTTAAAAAATAATTTTATATACCTACTATCAGATTTGAACTGATGATAAACCGCGTATGAAACGGTTGCCTTAACCACTAGACTAAGTAGGTTTAGTTGGTTTATTGGCTAAGTGCTTAGCTTTTTGTTTTCTATCCACCTATTTTTTTATTAATATATGCTAATCCTCAACACTAGATTATTTTACTATATTTATAAAAAATAGAATAAAAAATTTTCCTTCGTTTTTAAGATCAGAAGTTTTTATATTTCCGTATCAAAAAACCAAAGACCTAAAAAAAGGCTGGGTCAGGTCGGAGCAGACCCGACAAGGCCAAAAATGGCCCAAAACAGCTGAAAAAAAAGAGAAAAAAGTATAAAAATGTATTTATTAAATGCCTACAAATGCTATTTTTTTTTTCGTTTTAGAAAAAAGGATTGACAAAAAAAATAAATTTATATTAAAATATAATCTTATAGTATTACTTAAATTTATTAAATTTGTCAAAATTTTAAAAGTTGCTTAAATTGGACTAATATTCTTAATAAAAATTGCAATTTGTTATTCTTTAATAAAAATAGAATCATAATAAAAATTCTAATCATACTGAATTTTTATAAAAAATTAAATTGGAGAAATGGCCGAGTGGTTTAAGGCGAAAACTTCCTAAGTTTTTGAAGATTACAATCTTCCGAGAGTTCAAATCTCTTTTTTTCCATTGATTATTTTTAATTTCAAATTTTTTAATTAAATTCTTTTAGGAAAAAAATCGCAAAAAAAAGCAATTAGTCCTAGTAGGCATTGAATACATTTTCAACTTTTTTTTCTTGGGGGAGGAACGACCCCATGGTTTTCGACGTAGGAGAAAAAAAATGAAAAAAGAATCTATTCTGAAAATCATTACTAAGAATTAAATAAATAATTTTATTAATTATTTATTTAATTCTTAGTAATGATTTTCAGAATAGATTCTTTTTTCATTTTTTTTCTCGGTACAGCTATTTTTTACTGTTGATATTTACATTTTAGGGCTACGCCCTATCGCTGAGCTCTAGGAAAAAAGAACATAGTACGTGTGGGCATTTAATACATTTTTATACTCTTTTTTTCTTTTTTTTCCCGTCGATCTTTCCATTTTTTTTTCCCTTTTTTTTCTTTTTTTAGGAGTGAAACGTTCCTTTTTTTTGCTTTTTTTTTCACTTTTTGTTCAGCCCAATAATATCAAGGGTTCTGACGCGAAAAATGGAGAAAAATTGCCGGCAATTTTTCTCCATTTTTCGCGTCAGAACCCTTGATATTATTGGGCTGAACAAAAAGTGAAAAAAAAAGAAAAAAAAAGGAACGTTTCACTCCTAAAAAAAGAAAAAAAAAGGGAAAAAAAATGGAAAGATCTAGCTTTTTTTGATGAAAAAAGCGACCTTTTGCCTTAGAAAAAAAAAACGAGCCGCGCTTTCATTTATGAAAGCGCGGCTCGTTTTTTTTTTCTAAGGCAAAACCAAGAGGCTCGCCCCAAGTAATTTTTAATTTACCAAAAAATTAATTTTTGTAAATTTTATTAGGACTTCAATTTAGCACCGTAGCGACTACGAGAAGTTTTTCTGTCTTTAACTCCTGCGGTATCTAAAGTTCCGCGAATTATTTGATATCATACTCCACTAAGATCTTTAACACGACCTCCTCTAACCAAAACAACAGAATGTTCCGATAAATTATGTCCCATACCAGGAATATATGCGGTTATTTCAGTGTTTGAAGTACCAGACAATCAAACACGAGCGACTTTTCGTAAAGCTGAATTAGGTTTTTTAGGAGTTGTAGTATAAACTCAAATACATACTCCTCTTTTTTGTGGACAAGAATCCAAGGCTGGAGATCTTAACTTTTTTGTTTTGATTTTTTTTCTTGCTTTTCGTACTAATTGTTGTGTAGTTGGCATTTTTCAATTTTATTTTATTTTTTATATTATAAAAGAAAATAAAAAAAGGAAAAAATAAAATGGCATACTATTTTTTTCTTTCCTTTTTTTATTATTTTTTTTTTAATGATCCATGGCTTGTTTTTTTTGATGAAAAACGCGAAAAACCCAAAAAAAAAAAAAAGAATCTTTGTAAGTCCCCTGACAAAAAAAAGATGGTCTATTCGTTTCGAATGATATCATGAGATTTTTAATCTCATGATATCATTCGAAACGAATAGACCATCTTTTTTTGTCAGGGGACTTACAAAGATTCTTTTTTCTACTAAAATTTTGCAGTCATCATTTTTTTTTTTTTTTCTTTTTTTTTTCCATTAATTAGAGGCTTTTATGGGCCCCCTATTACCAGGGGTTCTTACGAGAAATTTGGACTAAAAATGTATACATTTTTAGTCCAAATTTCTCGTAAGAACCCCTGGTAATAGGGGGCCCATAAAAGCCTCTAATTAATGGAAAAAAAAAAGAAAATTTCTTTGATGAAAAAGGCGACAAACCCGTGAGGGCAATAGATTTTTTTCTTTTTTTGTAGAAATACTACTTAAAAGCCTAGTAAAAAAACTCTAATAAAAAAGGAAAAAAATCCTAAAAAGCAAAAAGCAAAATTTATAAGCTTTTAGAATTGGTTAAGGCTAAAAAAATCACTACTAATGGTCCAACTGCAACTACTAAAAATAAAGAAAATAATTGTAAAAATGTTTCCATTTGAATATTAATTAATTTTTTGTTTATTTTTTTTCCCTTTGCCCAAATAGGCCCGAAACGGCCAAAAAAAAGACCTTTTTTAGGAGTGAAACGTTCCCTTTTTATGAGCTCCCTATTTATGGGTTCTCGTATTTTTAAATTCTACCCTCGCCTTGCGAGGGTAGAATTTAAAAATACGAGAACCCATAAATAGGGAGCTCATAAAAAAGGAACGTTTCACTCCTAAAAAAGGTCTTTTTTTTGGTCTCGTTTCCCATAGTTTGGCTAATTTTCTATGGGTCTTTTAATCTACGATTAAAAGAATCCTCGCCAAACTTCTCCCGAACCGGCTTTTTTTATAAAGAATGGCCATTTATACATTTTTATATACCCTATTAAAATAGGGTATATAAAAATGTATAAATGGCCATTCTTTATAAAAACGCCGGTTCGGGAGAAAAGAACAATACGGAAAAGAGGCCCGAAACGGCCGAAAAAAAAAAGAAATGGTATCATTCTTTCGGAATACGCCATTTCCTTTTTTTTTCGGCCTTCCCTCTCAATTTAAAGGGGCTTATTCGAAACAAATAATGCCATGAAATTTATTTCATGGCATCGCCGCCCCCCTTTAAATTGGGGAAGGCTTATAAATCTTCTTTATCTCATTATCCTTTTTGTTTTTTTTTTTTTTTCTTTTTTTTGCATAAATTAGAGCCTTTTATACGAGCCCTATTACCAGGGGTTCTTACGAGAAATTTGGACTAAAAATGTATACATTTTTAGTCCAAATTTCTCGTAAGAACCCCTGGTAATAGGGCTCGTATAAAAGGCTCTAATTTATGCAAAAAAAGAAAAAAAAAAAAAAACTTTTGCGAAATCAAGAGTTATTTTTTTCGAGGGTACTCCCAAAAATTAAGAGAGAATACCATCAAAAACCATAGGTTAGTTACTCTCCCAAGATTTTTTAGGGAAAGGCGCTTATAAAAATGAGACTATTTCTATATCATTAAATAATAAAAAAAATAGATTTATGAAAAAAGGAAAAAATTTGTTTTTGATTGAAACACGTAATATTAAAAACACATCAATTTTTTTTGACGGTTTTTTTTTCCAGCAAGAGTAAAAAACCTATTTAGAATCTCCGGCTTTTTGCTTACTCGAACTTGCATATAAAATAATTAAAAAAGCAGAAGGGATAATAATAAATAAAACAGTAGCAAGTAATCCTAAAATGTTTATTTCCATAAACTTTATTATTATATTTATAATTTTAAATATTTGAATAGATTTATATGATTTAAATCAAGTTTATTTTAACCAATGAGTTAAAAAAAAAACCATAAAAAAAGCTATTTTCATTTTTTTCAGGGAAAATTTGATTATTTTTTGAGAAATGAAAAAAATTTCGAAAAATTTTTAACAATCTTTGGGAAAGGAACTACCCCATGATTTTTGGGGCTTGCCCCCTGGCTTTGCCATGGAGCTCGCCGACAGGGCAATAATATATTTATATAGCCCTGACGCAGGATAAAATACTTGGAGAGAAACAACCCATAAAAACCCCTTCCCACAGGGGGGCTCCCTCGGCAAAAAATTTATAATTTTTCCTTTTGTTTTTTGCAATTTTCATCTTTAACAAATTTTATGAGAAAAAAGAAAATTAAAAATTGACAATAGATCATAAAAAAAATCGTTTAAAGCTTTTTTATGATTGACGGCTTTTTTGATGAAAAAAGCGAAAGACCCGAAACAGCTATTTAGGTAAAAAATAGCTGTTTCGAAGCGTTTAGAGCTTTTCATAAATAAAAAGCCTTTCCGAGGGACCCCGGCAATCTATTGCTGGGGTCTTCGTTCTTCGAACCCGTGGGGCTTTTTTATCTAGATAAAAACGCCCCGCGAGTTTGAAGGAAAGCTAAACCAGCGCTTTTAAAACCTGAAAATAAATCACTACTTCGTTTGGAAAGAATTTACGAAAAAAACAATTTCTTTTCGTAAAAAACATCTGTCTTTATATTTCATAGTATTAAATATAATAAATCAAACAAAAACTTTCAAATAACATTTTGTTTATAAATTTTTTAATGTTTGTTAAAAATTACAAAGCTGCGATCCTGGTAAAAATTATATCGAAAAAAATTCATATTACAGAATAACAGTTTAATTTTTCTTCAAAAATACGCACGCTGTTTTTAATAAAATTCGGCGAGCTCCAAATTTTTACCCGGAAGAAGCCCCCCGAAAGGGGGTGTTTTTTGTTTTTTTAGGCCAGGGGGCGAGCCCCAAAAAAAATCAAAAAAGGCCCGAAACGGCCGGAAAAAAAAGGAAATGGCGTATTCCGAAGGAATGATACCATAAGCTTGCAAAGCTTCTGGTATCGCCCGCCATTTCCTTTTTTTTCGGCCTTTTTTTTTTATGAATGCGGGCGATACCATCAATGCTGTCCTCTTCTCTTCTTTTTTTTAATGGCCATACTATAATACATTTGCATTCATTCGATGAAATAAGAATGAATGCTGTATGGCCATGAAAAAAAAGAGGAGAAGTTAAGTATTGATGGTATCATTCCAACGGAATAAGCATTCATAAAAAAAAAGCCTTTTTTTATATTTTGGCGAGGATCCTTCCAATATTAAATTGGACGGACCCATCGAAAATACGCCAAAATATAAAAAAAAGGCCGGTGCAGGCCGGTGCAGACCGTAAAACAGCTGGTGCAGGTCGTTGTAAGCTGAGGCCAGTCGCTGCAGTATGGTGCAGGTCGTTGCAAGTTACTGCAGGTCTTTGCAGTCGGTTGCAGATCGTTGCAAACCCGAAATAATCTGGGCAAGCTAGTAAATGCTCTAGGAAAATTAAGAAGAAGCTCCATAAGCATGTAATGAAGATCCAAATATACCTAAAGAAATTCCAAAAAAATTAAAAAATAAAAAAACTAATGATAAAAAACCAACCAAATATGACAATTTTGTCATATTTTTATATCAACAATGTAAATAGAATGCTATTGTAAGCCATTGTACCAATGATCCACATTCTTTAATATCCCAACTCCAATAAGATCCCCAGGCTGAATTAGCCCAAACGGCACCACTTAAAATACCTAAAGTAAATAAAGGAAATCCAATTCCAAATAATCAATAGCTAATTTGGTCTAATGTAATGGAAAAGGAATTTTGATTCATTTGACTTTCTGTTTTTATAAATTTTCATTTAATCATTTCTGACTTATTTTTTTGTCTTTTCAACGATTGTTTGTCTCCAGAATAATTCGAGGCCATCACCTTTGATGATAATTTCGAAAACTCTGGAGGCAAAAAACTTTCTTTAAAATTCGGGAAGAAAGGCACAGAGTCAACAATATAAGAAGGGAAGGTATAAGAAAATGAGTTCAAATTTAAAAAGTTACCGGATTCTTTTTCTTGTGAAATATTATTACCGGTAGGAAAAGAAACATTAGAAGAATAATTGCTTAAATTACTGTAAAAAGGAAATTGGTTTCTTTTTTTTATTAATCCTAAATACGCTAATTGGATTTCTTTATTTCCAAAGAGTAGAAAAGGAGACATAGCTTTTTCCCAGAAATTTGGGAAGATTTCCAAGTTTGTTTTTGAACTGATTTCAGAAATCTCGTTGAAGTTTGAGATTAGCAGTTTTTTACCTGAATAGGCTTCCTTTTTTTGGGAATTTTTTTTTTCGTCGCTTTTTTCATTAAAAAAAGCGGGAACTCGCAAAAAAGGCAGAGCCCTGACAAGAAGTATAAGTGAAATTAAACCACCTACAATAAAAATAGTATAACTAAAAATCATAATACTTACATGCATTAATAACCAATTTGACTTTAATGCTGGAACTAGCGGAGTCCACTCGGAGGATAAATTAAATTGTGCAAATGCGATTATGAACAATATACATGGAGCTAAAATACCGCCATAAATTTTTTTTTGAGGTTTTGATAATAAATTTAAACATTCTCACCAGACTGGGCGGCTTAATTTAAAAAAAACGTAAAACGGTTTTTTTAACCAAAAATCATTGAATTGTTGATTTTTGTGTTCAAAGCTTCGCCTTATCGGCTCGCTCACTGGCTCCGCTCTGTTGTTAGCCGACAGGGCTCCGCCCTGAAAAGAATAAATTAAAGAATGTTTGTAAGTATGAGAGGGAAAAAAAAGTAAAAATAAATTTAATGTTACTAAACACCAAGTTAAAAAAATTAATGCTTCATAAAAATTAGCTAATGGGAAATGATTTGATTTCAAGTATCTAAAAATTAACAGTAAAGTTAAAAGAAACCACAAAATTGTACTGGTAAAAAATTCTAAAATTTCAAAAGAACCTCCTTCTATTTTATTTTTTTGGGGTTCGCCCTCGGGCTTTACCCTGGAGCGCGACGACACCTTTTTTTTCTCGGAGCCCTGATAAGTGGTCGGTTCAGACGAATATAAAGAAATTTTACGAGACGAAGAAAAAAATAAATCGGTCCAAAAAATTAAAAAATTCAAAAAAGCTAAACTAAAAATTCCTTGATATAAAATAGAATAATACATTTTTCTTAAAATTTTAAATTTATTGCAAATTGCAACGTTATATATGTTGTTTTTTTTCTTGCGATTTCATTAGGCATTTTAGTGCACATACAAATTTGCCAATTTCATGAAGCCCCAAAAAGAGAAAAAAACAGTTCAGGGAAGAAAGAAAATAGTTATATTTTTTTTTCTCTTCGGAGAATAATACTTTTTAGCCTTAAATTGATAACACTATTTTAAGCGGTTTTTATAAAAAATCTTCAAAACTACTAATTAAAGGGTTTTTTGGTAAGAATGTGCAGAAATAAAACTAGTAATTTTTTTCTTTTTTCATAAAAAAGGGAAAAAAGATGGATCGCTTTCTTTTAGTGAAAAAACCAGCACCAAATTTTCTCTGGAGAGAAAATCTTCAATTTTTTCTCCAGAAAAAATTTGGTGCTGGTTTTTTGTCCGGGGCAACTTTTTTCTTTGGTCTAGGGTAGACATTTTTTTTTTGGAAATGGTCCCCCTGATTCTACACAAAAGCTCGTCTCTTTCTTTTCTTTTATAAATTTCTCTAATTATAAAATAAAAGAAAGAGGCGAAGCCCCGACAAAAAAATAAATAAACAAAATTTAATTTTTATTTTTTCTAACCAAAAACAATGGCTGACTAATTTAATCATTGGATCGTTTTTATCTTTTTAAGATTTAAAAATCAAATAAAAACAAAAAGATAAGATCTCCCTTTTTTCCCAAATGGAATGGGCGACGATCCCCTAAAATTGTAAATTTTAGGGGATCGCCGCCCATTCCTTTTGGGAAGACTAATAAAGATCCAATTTTGTTTATACGGCATGTTTGAAAAACAAAAAAAGATTATATATAATATTTTGTCAATTAAGCTTTTTAAAATTTGTTACAAAATTTTACTATTTTTTTTACTAAAAACGAGGACCCTAGTCATTTATTGCAAGGGTCCATCTTAAAAGGATTTTAGAAATGAAATCCCTTTTTCTCATAAAAAAGAATAAGTACCAATGCAGATTAAAAAATTAGAATAATTTTGAAAATTCGAGCTAAAAAAATTAAATTGAGACTTACGAGGATCTCGGCTATTTCAGGCGTGGATCTTTCAGAAAGGAATTTTATAAATTCCTTTTACTTATTTTTTTTAGTGTAGATTTAAAGTTTTTTTTTCTTTTCTTTTTTTTAATTAACAAAATTTAAAAAGAATTACGCCAAATTGACAAATCAAGCTAGGAAAAAAATAGCATAAAAAAGAAAAAATTGCCATAAATCAAAGTGTCTCTTAAATTCGACACTTTGAAAATGTATTTCATTTTTTCTTTTTTTTGCTATTTTTTCCCTAGGTTTCTTGCCTCAGGACTTTTCGAAGTTATCATCAAAGATGATTGCTTCGAATTAGTCCTGAGGCAAGAAACCGTCGATTTTCTTCTCTTTTTGCATTAATTAGAGCCTTTTATACGAGCCCTATTAGCAAGGGTTCTGACGCGAAAAATGGACAAAAATTGCAGGCAATTTTTGTCCATTTTTCGCGTCAGAACCCTTGCTAATAGGGCTCGTATAAAAGGCTCTAATTAATAGAAAAAAGAGGACAAAATCTAGAAAAAAAAAACATCCAAAAAAAGGAAATGGCTTATTCCATAGGAATGATTCCATTAACTTGAAAAGCTAATGAAATCTCGCGCCATTTTATTTTTTTGGGTGTTTTTTTTTCGTCACTTTTTTCCTCTTTTTTTTCTCTTTTAGGAGTGAAACGTTCCTTTTTTTTCCTTTTTTTTTCAGTTTTTGCTCAGCCCAATAATATCAAGGGTTCTGACGCGAAAAATGGACAAAAATTGCCGGCAATTTTTGTCCATTTTTCGCGTCAGAACCCTTGATATTATTGGGCTGAGCAAAAACTGAAAAAAAAAGGAAAAAAAAGGAACGTTTCACTCCTAAAAGAGAAAAAAAAGAGGAAAAAAAGCTAGGTTTCTTGACTCCTGACTAATTCGAGGTTATCATCAAAGATGATAACCTCGAATTAGTCAGGAGTCAAGAAACCATCTCTCTTACGGGCCTGAAAAAAAAAAGAAAAAAAAGCAACGAGTAATCGCGAGCATTTAATACATTTTCAACTTTTTTTTCCCCTGTTTTTTATTCCTTTTAGGAGTGAAACGTTCCCTTTTAGGAGTGAAACGTTCCTTTTTTTTTCAGTTTTTGCTCAGCCCAATAATATCAAGGGTTCTGACGTGAAAAATGGACAAAAATTGCCGGCAATTTTTGTCCATTTTTCACGTCAGAACCCTTGATATTATTGGGCTGAGCAAAAACTGAAAAAAAAAGGAACGTTTCACTCCTAAAAGGGAACGTTTCACTCCTAAAAGGAATAAAAAACAGGGGAAAAAAAAGTTGAAAATGTATTAAATGCTCGCGATTACTCGTTGCTTTTTTTTCTTTTTTTTTTCAGGCCCGTAAGAGCGATGGTTTTCCCCTAGGGAGTGTACGAGGCGATCATAAAAACTTTTTTTTTTCATGGGCATGATTCTAACCAGTCGCTTAAAGTTGCTGGTTAGAATATGTATTAAATGCCCATGAAAAAAAAAGAGGACGATGATCGCCTCGTACACTTCTTAGGGGAAAACCGTCGAAAAAGAAAAAAAGCCTCAACAAAAAAACCATTGCTAAATTTTTTCAACGGAAAAAAAATAAAAAATTAAAAACATCCCCCCTCGGGGGGCTCCCTCGGAAAAAAATTACAAATTTTTCCCTGAGGAGGGCCCAAAAAGTGGGGTATCCATGGGTCGTCCTTCCCTCAAGATTTTCTCTGAAAAAAAAGTGTATACACTCGTAGCTTTTTTTGAAATTTCAATTTGACTTTTAGCCTGAGTTAGCTCGAACTAAAAGTCAAATTAAGATTTTTTTGCTTTTATATTATCTTAATTTTTATCTTTTTATTTTGCATTTTATAAAATTTTTTTATTGTTAGCCTTAATTTTTACAAAAAAACGTAATTTTTTTTGTTGGAGCTTATTATAAATTTTAGGTTTTAACACGGAAAAAAAATTGGAAAAATTCTTCCCAATTTTTAATTTAAACTTGCTAACGGGTAATTATGACTCGCTCGTTTTTTTGATTAAAAAAAAAACGTATGTCTACTTGTTAGAATTATTTAAAAATTAATATCTATATTATTTATGACATTTTTTCAATTGTTGTTATTCGCATTTATTGTAATTTCTTTTGGTTTAGCTGTTTTAATACCAGTAGCTTTTGGTAATCCAGACACATGGGCAAAAAATAAAAGATTAGTTTTTTTAGGAGTAAGTGTTTGGTGCGGAACGTTTTTAACTAAAAATTTAATTAAATTATAAGGATACTATCGTTAGAGTTTTCACTGAATTATAGGTTAAAGACAATTTTTGTCAAAATTGTTAACTTCTGAGATATGCAAATAGTATTTTTTATTAATTCTTTCTTGGGGCTCCATTTTTTTTCGAAGTTTCCCCCCCCCTTTTTTCATGGCCATAAATCAAAGCATCTTCTAAAGTCGACGCTTTGAAAATGTATAAAATGGCCATGAAAAAAGGGGGGAAAACGGAAAAGCCCTAAAAAAAAAATATGATTTTTGCGGTTTAAATCTAATTAAAAATCTGTCCCTCAGGGTAAAGGTTGGTAACCTTTAAGTTTGAAGCAGGGATAACGAAAGTAAGAATTATCATAAGTAATGGAATTATGAGATTCTTGATAATAAATAGCCCATTAGGTATAATGAACACATGAACCTTGAATTTATAATAGATAAATTTACTCTTATTATCATGCTTATCTATTACAGATTCGTCAGCAATAAAAATCCAGTAATTACTTAATTGGGGTAATTCCATCCATATTTTTATAAGCCTTTACTCCAATTTTAATTCTTCCCCCTATTTTTTTATCCCCTTTTTTCATAAAAAAGGGGATAAAAAAATAGGGGGAAGAATTAAAATTGGGGTAAAGGCAAAGAAAAGATATGGGAGCCTTAACTTTTTGGATTAAGGAGCCCCGATAGACTAAATATAGTCAGGCTATATATAATTAGAAGTAGTTCTATTATATTTCATTAAGGGCTACGCCCTGTTTTTTAATAAAATTCGGCGAGCTCCCGGGCAGAGCCAGGGGGCAAGCCCCAATTAAATGAAAAGAACATATTAAGATTCAGACGTCTTGATGAGATTTGTTCTAGCCATGGATTACATGAGGGTACCTAAATGGAAATAATAAAATTTAGTAAATTCAAATTTCTTGTAAATTTGAATTAAAAATTAATTTTATTATTTAAAAAATTTAATAGATCGAAAGAAATATTTTTTGTAATTATTTATAATTACAAAAAAAGGTGTATTAAATTCGCTTAAATGTCTCAGAGGAACGTTCAGAAACTATATATTTCTACATCATCTTCTAAATTAATGAACGCCTTCCCTCCAATTTTAATGGTCCTTTTTGGGGGTTTGCTTGAGCCCCCTAATACCAGAGGTTCTTCTCCTAAAAATGGCCCCAAATTCTCTAGAAAACAATCCCGCATTTTTAAATGCGGGATTGTTTTCTAGAGAATTTGGGGCCATTTTTAGGAGAAGAACCTCTGGTATTAGGGGGCTCAAGCAAACCCCCAAAAAGGACCATTAAAATTGGAGGGAAGGCGGAAAACAAAAATAAATATTAATCCGATTAGGAAATATTTATTTTTTGGGCCTATAATTTATGAGAACATAAAGTAGCCTACCAGGCATATAATATATAGGATACGATCCATTACCCGGCGCTTATCCTTTAAAAGATGACAACTTTTAAATAACTAGGATAATAGCCTTCTTTACTGTAACCAGGTCGAATAAGCCTGGAAAGAAGAGAAATTAAAATAGGCATAGTGGCGGCATTAAACAATATAAAATTTTAAAAAAATAAATATTAGGTTTACCTAATATTTAAAGTATGGATATTTTATTTTTGGAAATTTATATACACTATTGAATTTTTGAGGCATTAAAATGGTTAAAACTACTTTAATGTGTACTGAATAGTGCGTTAATGTCGAGGAGCCGTATGATGCGTAAGTATCACGTACGGTTTTGGAGAGCAGTTTATCAGAAATGGTAAGCTGACTTTAAGGTTTTCATTTGTTTTTGTATTAGGAATTTCTAATTCATTTGTAAGTTAGTTTTTTTTCTCTTTGAGAATACCCCAATAATGGTTTCTTGCCTCAATACTAGAAAAAAAAAGGCAAAAAACAGTCGATTTATCGACTGCCTTTTGCCTTTTTTTAATTTTTCGACGGAAATTTGCCTCCGGATTTAAGAGGCGATCTTTAATGATAACCTCAAAAAATCTTAAGATAAGAAACCTAGGGAAAAAATAGCATAAAAAAAAGAAAAAATGGCCATAAATCAAAGTGTCTCTTAAATTCGACATTTTGATTTATGGCCATTTTTTCTTTTTTTTATGCTATTTTTTCCCATCAAAAAAGAAAAACATCCAAAAAAAGACCTTTTTTTTTTCTTTTTTTTTCACTTTTTGTTCAGCCCAATAATATCAAGGGTTCTGACGCGAAAAATGGACAAAAATTGCATGCAATTTTTGTCCATTTTTCGCGTCAGAACCCTTGATATTATTGGGCTGAACAAAAAGTGAAAAAAAAAGAAAAAAAAAAGGTCTTTTTTTGGATGTTTTTTTTCCATCGCCCTCACGGGTTCGAAGAAAAAAATAAAAAAAAGCAACTAGTCCTCGTGGGCATTGAATACATTTTCATAGATGACTTTAGGAATCTATGAAAATGTATTCAATGCCCACGAGGACTAGTTGCTTTTTTTTTATTTTTCTAGATCTTTTCATTTTTTTTTCCTTTTAGGAGTGAAACGTTCCTTTTTTTTTTTTTTTTTTTTTCACTTTTTGTTCAGCCCAATTATATCAAGGGTTCTGACGCGAAAAATGGACAAAAATTGCATGCAATTTTTGTCCATTTTTCGCGTCAGAACCCTTGATATAATTGGGCTGAACAAAAAGTGAAAAAAAAAGAAAAAAAAAGGAACGTTTCACTCCTAAAAGGAAAAAAAAAATGAAAGATCGACGGCCTCCCCACTCGGGCGTAAATTAAAGCAAATTATCTTTGATAATTCAGCTTTAATTTACGCATGAGGGGAGGCCTAGAAAAAGAAAAGAAGCTCAAAAAAGAAAATGGCGGGCGATACCATCATTTATGATGGTATCCGCCCGCCATTTTCTTTTTTGAGCTTCTTTTCTTTTTCGACGGTTTCTTGCCTCATGACTAATTCGAGGCAATCATCTTTGATGATAACCTCGAATTAGTCATGAGGCAAGAAACCTAGGTTTTCTCTACGGGAAAACCGTCGATCTTTCCAAATCAAAAAAGCCATGGTTTTTGCCGACGACCCCATTAAATCTAAATATTTAATGGGATCCTTTGATAGCCGGCAAAAACCATGGCTTTTTTGATTTGGAAAGATCGACGGTTTATTGACTCATGACTAATTCGAGGTTATCATTTTCAATGATAACCTCGAATTAGTCATGAGTCAATAAACCTAGATTTTAACTTTTTTTTTACCGTTTTTGCGTAGCCCCTCGTAATAAATTTTATTTAGTTACTTTTTGGGGCTCGCCCCCTCCCCGAAAAAAACAAAAAACATCCCCTTTCGAGGGGCGTCCTCCGGGTAAAAAATTAGAGCTTGCCAACAGGGCGAAGCCCTGAAACAAAACCATTATCGTCCTATTACTCTACGGCTTCGGAGGCAAGAACTGGAAAAAAGAGAATAAAAGACTAATCAGTAAATTGTACATTTTATATACAATTTTACATTTAAACTATTTACGACCCCAGCTTTTTTATGACATTATTCACTCCTGTTTTTTATGATAACATTCGATTTCCTTGATTTTTATAATCAAGGGGTTCGAATGCCTTCATAAAAAATTGGGTATATGAAAATGTTATAAATTATTTCTGAGAAAAAAACTAATTTAACGTAATAAAAAAATAGTAATACACAATTATAATTTATATTATCACAATATATTTTACTTAAAGAATTGAATTTATTTGAACTGGGGTTCATTTTCAATTTTGTGATTTATTAACCCTCTGTCTTCCCCAAAAAGGAATGGGCTCTTAGTTCCGAATAGCCCATTCTTTTTTTGGGGAAGACTGATATTAAGTTACTTTTAAAAATTTTGCAATCGTCAGCTAAATAAAAAAATGATACGAGCCGCGCTTTCATAAATGAAAGCGCGGCGTCGGGAAGGCGAATTTCAAGAAATTCGCCTTCCGCTTTTTTCACTAAGATTTTTAATTTTAACTTCCTTTATCTCCTATAGAATTTTTCTCAAGTTAGCATAAATTGGCTCACTTTATAAACTATTCTATTCATAAAATTGGTCGGGGTCGTCAGCAACAAATTGCCAAAGACCTCTAGCAAGAAAGAAAGGCCATAAACGGCCCAAAAAAAAGGCCGGGGCAGGCCCGAAACGACCTGCAGAGTCGACACGGCCAAAAAAAGAAATGGCTTATTCCATACTCCCCCCAAAAAAAGAGAATGCCCAAAAAAAATTAGTTTTTTTTGGGCATTCTCTTTTTTGAGGGAGAGTACGGAATATGCATTCATAAAAAAGCTCATGGCTGAAAATGGCGGGCAATACCATAATAGGGCCAAAAACGAGTCGGAAAAAAAACCCGAAACGGCCGAAAAAAATCCTAAAAAGCAAAAAGCAAAATTTATAAGCTTTTAGAATTGGTTAATGCTAAAAGCTTATAAATTTTGCTTTTTGCTTTTTAGGATTTTTTTCGGCCGTTTCGGGTTTTTTTTCCGACTCGTTTTTGGCCCTATTATGGTATTTCCCGCCATTTTCTTTTATCTTCCATAAATGAATTTCTTTTGCTTTAAAATTTTAAATTTGACAGAATTAAAAATTTACGTTAATATTATAAATAAAATTATAATTTTATTCTTATTATCTTCCCTTTTATTTGAGGGAACTTGTTCGAATTTTTTATCTCATTATTTTACTAAATCTATCTCTTTTTTATGGATCCACCTTATATACAAAATTTTTTGTAATTTTTGCTGCAAAACTTTTTGAGATCTAAAGTGATCCATAAAATTTGTTAATATACTCGCCCTTTTTATCTAGTTGGCCTAGGATATTAGCTTTTCACGGAGATTTTTTTTTGGTATAGTCCCTTTCATCTAGCTGGCCTAGGATACTTCCTTTTCACGGAAGCGGCATGGGTTCAAATCCCATAAGGGATAATAAACGATTTGTTTAAAAAAATCAAAATCGTTTAAAAATTTTTTACAAGCCTTCTCTCCAATTTTTATGGTCCTTTTTGGGGCTTTGCTTGAGCCCCCTATTACCAGAGGTTCTTATCCTAAAAATGGCCCCAAATTCTATAGAAAACAATCCCGCATTTTTAAATGCGGGATTGTTTTCTATAGAATTTGGGGCCATTTTTAGGATAAGAACCTCTGGTAATAGGGGGCTCAAGCAAAGCCCCAAAAAGGACCATAAAAATTGGAGGGAAGGCGGAAGCAAAGGAAATTTTTAATTTTGCGGTAGTACTTACCATAAATGGTAAGTTCCCTTAAATTTTGTTATTTAAGCCCTTTTCATCTAGCTGGCCTAGGATACTTCTTTTTCATGGAAGTCACATGGGTTCAACCCCCATAAAGGGTAAAAATAAATATAAAAGTTAATGTTTGGAGCACGCCCCTTGGCCTAAAAAACAAAAAACACCCTTCTCGGGAGCCCCGAGAAGGGTGTTTTTTGTTTTTTAGGCCGGAGAGCCAGCCCCAAAATTTTTTAATATAGACTTAAAGTTTTTAAAATAAAATGTCTTAAACCTAAAATAGATTTTAAATCTCTTACACTATCATAAATTTTTTGAGGATCTCAAATTTTTACTTCATAAATATTCGACAGCTGGTCCTACAAATTTTTTACTAAGTGCTACCCCCTGTCGTCGAGCTCCCGAGTAAAGCCAGGAAGCAAATTCCAAAAAAGAAAAAAAAGAGCAAACTATTTTTTCCCGTCGATTTTAATTCAAAAAACCATTGCTTTTTTGAATTGGAAAGATCGACGGTTTTCCCTACGGGAAAACCGTCGAAAAAGAAAAAAAGCAACTAATTCTCGAGGGCATTGAATACATTTTCATAGATGACTTTAGGAATCTATGAAAATGTATTCAATGCCTTCGAGAATTAGTTGCTTTTTTTCTTTTTTTCTTTGAGGGTACCCCGGACAATGGTTTCTTGCCTCATGACTAATTCGAGGCAATCATCTTTGATGATTACCTCGAATTAGTCATGAGGCAAGAAACCTAGGCCTCCCCACTCGTGCGTTTTAAAGCTTTGCTAAGGTTAAGAGCCTCTCATTGTCCGTTCTCTACAGCACCTTACTTAAAATTTGTAAATTAAAATTTCGCTATTTTTAAAAAAATTAAAATATTAAAATTTTTAAAATAAATTTTTTTTAAAAAATTTTTTTATTAAAATTAAAAAAAAAAAAATTAAAAAAATTTAAAGCAAAAAATATTATATTCTATTATTCCTAAAAAAAGAAACTGTAAAAGGGAATAAAATGGAAAAAAAAGAAATTACAAAAATTTTAATAAATAAATTTTTTTTTAACGGAATTTTTGAAAAATTATTTATTTTTTTTATTTTTTTGCTTTTTTTCCGCCTGATCCCTAATGAAAAATTTCCAGGAATAGCAAAAAATGAGTGACCACGCTTATTTACGAAAAAGGTCGAATTTTTTTATTTTTCGAAAATGTATTTTAAAAAAGTGAACATGCTCCATTTTTGATTTCCACCCAAGCCATTTTTTTTGATTTGGAGAAAGCAAAAATGGAGAATGTATTGGAAAAAATAAAAAAGCGAAAAAGAGGGGATCCGCAATATTTTTAATTAAATTTTTAAATTTTTTTTTTTTTTTTTTTTTTTTTTTATTCGTTCGGTTACGTATTGCTAAGGTTAAGAGCCTCTCATTGTCCGAAGAGCCTCTCATTGTCCGTTTCTTAATGACGAGCGCGACCGTCATATTATTTTTTAACCTTTTTTTTTTTTTGTTGCTTTTTATTATTAAAAATTTAAAGGCAAGAATTTTGCCTTTTAGAGAGGAAATTTTTTTTTGGAAGCGATTTTTTTTTGTCTTATGTCTGTAACGACCTGCATCCGCCTGCAACGGGCTAAAACAGTCGGCGTAATTCGTTGTGGAGCCGAAAAAAAAAATTTTATTTTTTTTTAAAAAAGGGATTTTTTTTTTTAAAAAAAAAAAAAAAATTTTTTCCAATAAAATATTTTGTTTTTAAAAAAAAAAATAAAATCCTTTTTTTTTTTTTTTTTTTTTTTTATTAAGGGGTTCTTTTAAATTTTTTTATATTGAAAAAATTTTTTTTAAAATTAAAAAAAATTGCAAATTTTAAAAATTTTCGCGTCAAAAAACCCCTAAAATAAAAAAAAATCGAATTAAAAAAAAAAAAAAAAAAAAATAAAAAAGCGCATAGGACTGGTGGGCATAATTTATAGATTCCTTACGTCATCCGCTTTCTCTTTTTCCAAATTTTCTTGGGCATGTAATACATATTCAAACGCGCCGATTTTATGAGGCACGTTTGATTTATGCCCAAGGAAATCTGGAAAAAAAAAAGAGTATAAAAAAAAATGTATTAAATTATTTTTTTCCTATATTTTTTTTTATTTTTTGGGCTTGCCCCCGGCTTTGCCATTTTCGCCGACAGGGCAAAATTTAAATTAAAAAATAAAAAATCAAAAAAAAAAATAAATAAATCAAAGTGTCGAATTTAAGAGATTTTTTGATTTATTATTTTTTTTTTTTTTTTTTTTTTTTTTAGAATTTTTTAAAATAACATATTTAAAATTATAAAGTTTTTAAAAAAAATTAGCTAGCGCTGTTTGTTTTGATCAAAATTAAAAATAAATAATTAATTTTTTTCCTAAACTAAACCAAAAATAAAAAGAGAATTTTAAAATCAAAAATGAAAGCTAAAAAAGCATAAAAGGAAATTTTTTTTTTTTTTGGAACCAAACAAATTACAAAATAAAATTGCTTTAGCTTGTAGACGAGTAATTATATGATATGTTCGTAAAATTGAAACTTTTTTTAGACGATTTATATCTTTTATTTCGTCGAACTGGGATTTTTTAAAAAATTCGTATTTTTCCAGATAAACCGGTATATTTTATTTAATATTGAAAGCCGTATGGGAACTGGTAAAGGAAGTGTTGAATATTGGGTATTTCCAGTTCTACCAGAAAAAATAATATTTGAAATTACTGGTTTATCTGAAGCTCGTGCTCGTGAAGCTTTTAGAATTGTTTCTTCTAAATTACCGATTAAAACTCGTTTTGTTTCTATAAATGATTAAGAAATGCGAGTTGTGAAGGTATAATAATGCAAAAATGAGCGAATCGAGGCCATAGAACCCTTAATCAATAAAACAACTAAACTTTTGACCAAAAAAAAATAAATGGCGTATTTCAAACTTTTTTCCTAATTGGCGGGCGTTAATTTGGCGCTTTTAAATTTTAAAATTTTGTATCTTTTTTAAAAATTTTAAAATTATCTTTCCAATTTTAATTAAAAAGGATTCATCGAAAAAAAAAAAATATTAAAAAAATTAAAAAAAAAATTTTTAAATTTTTTATTTTTTTTTTTTTTTTTTTCTTTTTTTTTCACTTTTTTTGTTCAGCCCAACGAAAAATATCAAGGGTTCTGAAAAAAAATGGACAAAAATTTTTTTTTTTGTCCATTTTTCGCGTCAGAACCCTTGATATTATTGGGCTGAACAAAAAGTGAAAAAAAAAGAAAAAAAAAGGAAAATTTTTTTCTTTTTTTATAAATTCTTTATCCAGCCTTTCCTTTTTTTCTTTCGGATCAGGGCTCCGAGAAAAAAAAGGTGTCAGCGAGCCCTAAAAAAAAATAATAAAAAAAAATAAAATATGAGTGTTGATTCAATTAGTGATAGGGCAACTTTAATAAGAAATGCTATTACTATAAAAAATCCATTAGTAACATTACCTTATACAAAAAATAATGAAATAATTGCTAAAATTTTAGCAAAAGAGGGCTATATTCATTGTATCTGTGTAACAACAATGAATACACCCAATTTAAATACTGGTTTACCAAAAAATTGAACCACAACTACAAATTCACCAGTTACACAAACTTTAAATACGCCTTTAAATCAAGATCAAGAAAATTCTACAGAAAATACAAAAGATCAAGATAAAAATCGTAGTGTTTTACTCGCAGATAATCTTTCTAATCCAATAAATTCTGAAAAAGATACAAATTGAACTACTAGCGACACTGAACAATTTACAACAATTTCTACTTCATCTGAAAAAGTAAAAAGTGGAATGAAAAAAAAAGTTATAATTCTAGCTTTAAAATACGTTGGTCGTGAAAAAAAAACAATGATTCATGCTATAAAAAGAGTTAGTAAACCTAGTTTACGTTTGTATTCTCAAAATCCTATTCCACCGTCATTAGGTGGATTAGGAATTTTTATAGTATCTACAAGTTATGGAATAATTACGGATAAAGAAGCACGAGAGAAAAAACTTGGAGGTGAAATTTTATTAGAAATTTGGTAATTGCTACAAATAATATTTTATTTAATATTTCTTAAAAAATTTCCCGAAATAATTAATATATAAAATTAATTAGGTTTCTTTATTATTTAAAATAAAACTCTCTACAAAAAGTATACCAATTAAATATTTTCTTAAAGCAATTATTAGGTTTTACCGTAAAAAAAGATCATTCCTCTTTTTTTTTTTTTTTTTTTTTTTCCTTTTTAGGAGTGAAACGTTCCTTTTAGGAGTGAAACGTTCCTTTTTTTTCACTTTTTGCTCAGCCCAATAATATCAAGGGTTCTGACGCGAAAAATGGACAAAAATTGCCGGCAATTTTTGTCCATTTTTCGCGTCAGAACCCTTGATATTATTGGGCTGAGCAAAAAGTGAAAAAAAAGGAACGTTTCACTCCTAAAAGGAACGTTTCACTCCTAAAAAGGGAAAAAAAAGGTGAATGAATGCTTTATGGCCGTTTTAAAAAAGAGGCCGAAACGGCCGGTTCGGGAGAAGAGAACAATATGAAAAAAAAAGGCCAAATTCTTCTTTTTTTCTACTAAGTTTCCCCCCTTTTTTCATGGCCATAAATCAAAGCATCTTCTAAAGTCGACGCTTTGAAAATGTATAAAATGGCCATGAAAAAAGAGGGGAAACGGAAAAACCCGTGAGGACCATGTTTTTTTTTTGGCCAAAACGGGCCTTTTTTAGCGTGCTCCGCTTCAATAAAAGAGCGGAGCGCGCTAAAAAAGGCCCATGAGGACAATGTTTTTTTTTCGGCCAAAACGGGCCTTTTTTAGCGCGCTCTCCTCCAATAAAGAAGCGGAGCACGCCTTGAAAGCTCTATAAGGGACAACCTAGAACATGTTCCATAAAAAAGAACCCTTGCCTTCGTCCCCTACAACAAAGGATGGACTATTCCTTTTGAATAATGCCATCCTTTGTTGTAGGGGACGAAGGCAAGGGTTCTTTTTTTTTGATTGCCCCGAACTGGCTTTTTTTGCTCGGAATAATCATTCCGAGCAAAAAAAGCCAGTTCGGGGCGATCAAAAATTTTATTTTCGTAGAAGTTTTTCTGTTGGCAAACTTCCTAAAAATCACAGAAGAAAGCCAAAAAAAAATAAATAGATTTCTTAAAAAACAATGAAAAATGAACTTATAGAGATGGAAGGTTCTATAATTCAAGTTTTATCAAATGGAATGTTTAAAGTTAAATTAGACAACGGATTTTTAGTATTAGCTCATGTTTCAGGTAAAATTCGAAAAAATTTTATACGAATTATATTAGGCGATAAAGTAGTGCGGGTTGTTAGGATGTAATAATGCAAAAATAGGCCGATAGAGACCAAAAAGCTAAGCTCTTAGCCAATAAGACAACAAAACTAAAACAAAAACATGAAAGCTTGAAACGGCCTGCTCTTTCGACCCTACCAGGCCAAGGCAGGCCGGGTCAGGGAGCAAACTTATCTATTTTTTAATTCTAAGGGAAAAGTTGGCCCCATAAAAACCTATTCAGGCAAAACGTGTGAGGTAGCAATAGCATGAGAATAACGCGAGTAACACCCGAGGTCTAAACGCTTTTTTTTTTCATTGAGGAGATAAAACAAAAAAAAATAGACAAGGTAGAATAGTGCAAAGCAATAATAGAAATAGGAATCATTTTTAGAACTTCTTAAACTGCTTCATTTTGATACAGTTACTTTAGATAAATTGCCACACGTCTAATTTTTTTCATAAAATATTTTTGTGAAATTCTCTATTGATCTGGCAGAGAGCTCATCATTGAAGTAGTTTTAATATTTTTTAACTACTTGGACAGATGATAAAAATTATAGGTTCACATAAAAATACCCTAGTGTCTTATATATACACTAAACCAACCAGGCTGGTTAAAGCACTTAATCAAATTTGTATTGAGAAAGATCTAGGAAAAAAATAGCATAAAAAAAGAAAAAATGGCCATAAATCAAAGTGTCGAATTTAAGAGACACTTTGATTTATGGCCATTTTTTCTTTTTTTATGCTATTTTTTTACCTATGTTTACTCTTGAAAATAAGATAAAAATATAACCGGCGATTATGATATGATATAAAGCCATTGAAAATGGCTTTATATCATATCATAATCGCCGGTTATATTATGGTGAAAATTCCTAGATTTTTTCATTTTTTTTTTTCCTTTAGGAGTAAAACGTTCCCGCCCTCTTTAAGCGCCCTATTTACAAGGTATCCTTTTTCAAAAAATCAATGCCCTGCCCCGCGCCCTTATAAGGGCGCGGGGCAGGGCATTGATTTTTTGAAAAAGGATACCTTGTAAATAGGGCGCTTAAAGAGGGCGGGAACGTTTTACTCCTAAAGGAAAAAAAAAAGGGAAAGATCGATGGGAAAAAATCGCATAAAAAAAAATGGCCATAAATCAAAGTGTCTTTTAAATTCGACACTTTGTAAATGTATTTAAATGGCCATTTTTTCTTTTTTTTGCTATTTTTTCTAGAATCGTTGAAATTCCCATTATGGCCAGAAGAGGTCTGTAAACAAATTTTGTCTTTTTTTCATTGAAAAAAAGACAAAATTTGGGTAAGCGGATTAGTCAATAAAAGTATCCTTTTTAGGATACGGATGAAAATAATTGAATATCTAAAAAAAAGCCCGAACCGGTCTGACTAGGTCTTCCCTCGAACCGTTACCTTCGGGTCTTAAGACCCGAAGGTAACGGTTCGAGGGAAGACCTAGTCAGACCGGTTCAAAGGAATTGCTATTTGATAATACATTTTGATATTGTCACTTTTAATGACACTATGAATATAGTCAATTTTTAAAAACGACGGTTATATAATTTATGTTTATATAGTGAAAATTTTTTTTGTTGATTTCGATTATTTGACTATAGAAATGACTACTATTAAATCTAAGTTTAATTTTGGGACTTGCCTTCTGGCTTTGCTCTAGAAAAAAAATACCCAAAAAAAGACCTTTTTTTGGGTATTTTTTTTCGTCGTTTTTTTCATCAAAAAAAAGCCATCAATTATAAAAAAAAAAAAACAGAAAAAATGGCCATTTAAATACATTTACAAAGTGTCTCTTAAATTCGACACTTTGTAAATGTATTTAAATGGCCATTTTTTCTGTTTTTTTTTTTAATAATCGATGGCTTTTTTTTTGATGAAAAAAACTAGGTTTCTTGCCTCAGGACTAATTCGAAGCAATCATCGAAGATGATTGCTTCGAATTAGTCCTGAGGCAAGAAACTGTGGATTTTCTGCTATTTTTTCCAGTTTTTGCTCAGCTCCCTATTGCCAAGCTTTTTTATACTCTTTTTTTCCATTAATTCGAGCCTTTTCTACGAGCCCTATTAGCAAGGGTTCTGACGCGAAAATTGGAGAAAAATTGCTTGCAATTTTTCTCCAATTTTCGCGTCAGAACCCTTGCTAATAGGGCTCGTAGAAAAGGCTCGAATTAATGGAAAAAAAGAGTATAAAAAAGCTTGGCAATAGGGAGCTGAGCAAAAACTGGAAAAAATAGCAGAAAATCTAGAAAAAAACGAGCCGCGCTTTCATTTATGAAAGCACGACGTCGGGAAAGCAAATTTATTGAAATTTGCCTTCCGCTTCCAAAAAAAAGGATAAACAAAAAATTAAATAAAATTTTATATTAGTTATAAAAAGTTAACACTATAGTTCTAAATTCCAGAGGAAGAGCTATATGATACATAAGTATCACATATAGTTCAGGAACAAGCCATAATACTAACGTATGTAGGTTTAGTTTCATTTAGTTGAAATTTCTCCATATGATTTAAAATGAGGTTGAATTGTTCGTCGTTTTTTAAAATAGTAAGAACATTGCCCTATCGGTAAGCCCCAAAGAAAAAGAATCGGACAAGAACGTTAGTCATAATTGACTAACGTTCTTGTCCGATTCTTTTTTTTAGGATTTTCCTCGTTAATTTGAACCAATATTTGCTGATACTCCTTCTTTCTGAAGCTTTCGATAAATCGAAAGCTGGTTTGGGGTACTGACTAAAAAAATTATAATGGTGCTAATAAAAAAAATTCTTGATAAATCAAGAATTTTTTGGGCTTCTAATACTTTTTTGGGGCTTGCCCCCTGGCTCTGCCCGGGAGCTCGCCGACAGAGCAGAGCCCTGATAAAAAACTTATTTTTTATCAGCGAGATCTTTCTAGCTTTTTTTCCCTTCTTCATGCCCCAAGTCTGCAACTACCTGCGCTAGCTTTTCTTTTTCGAGATCTTTCCTTTTTTTTTTTTTTCTTTTTAGGAGTGAAACGTTCCTTTTAGGAGTGAAACGTTCCTTTTTTTTCACTTTTTGCTCAGCCCAATAATATCAAGGGTTCTGACGCGAAAAATGGACAAAAATTGCAGGCAATTTTTGTCCATTTTTCGCGTCAGAACCCTTGATATTATTGGGCTGAGCAAAAAGTGAAAAAAAAGGAACGTTTCACTCCTAAAAAGAAAAAAAAAAAAAAGGAAAGATCTCGAAAAAGAAAGGCCAGTGCAGGTCGTTATAGACTTTAAGATTTGGCAAAAAAATTTGGCAATAATTTTTCCTTCGTTTTTCTTTTTTGCACAAATTACTTGATAAAATAAAAATTAATAAAATATGCGATATACTGGTCCCAAATTAAAAATTTTACGTCGGTTAAATTTAAAAAACCTACCGGGATTAACTCAAAAAAGTCTTAAAAATTTTAAAGAAAGTTCTAAAAAACAATCATTATATTCGATACGTTTAATGGAAAAACAAAAACTGCGTTTTAATTATGGTTTAACGAATAATCAATTTTTAAATTATGTTAAACGTGCTCAAAAAACTTCTGGATCAACTGGTGAAAATTTAATAAAATTTTTAGAATCTCGTTTTGATAATATTGTTTTTCGTTTAAAGTTAGCACCTACTATTAATGCAGCAAGACAATTAATTACCCACGGTCACTTTGAAATTAATAAAAAAAAAGTTACGATTCCGAGCTATGAATGTTCAATAAATGAGTGCGAGTTCTTAAAATAATTGAATGAATTCTTTTTTCTTCTTAACACATCTTTTTTTATAAAGATAACCAAGTATAGTTACCATTACTTAAGCCTTTATAACTTACCTAATAAAAACTATTTATTATAAAGACCTCAGCTATGAAAAAAAGACTTGACCCGGCCAAAAACCCGTTCCCTCCCGGCCCCAAGCCTGAGGTAGGCGGGTTTTTGGCCGGGTCGAGCTTTAGGTAAATATTCCCCCGGGAAGAATAAAACGCTCCTCCGGTATACATTCTACGAACCTAGGTTTGTTCTTCAATTTCATGGCTATATAATAAACAGGGCTTTTTAATTTTTTCTAAACGAGCCGCGCTTTCATTTTTTTGTTAAACCCCCTTATTTATGTGGGTTTACTTCTCCTATTAGAATTAAATAATGTCATGAGATTAAAAATCTCATGGAATTGTTTTAGACTTAATTTGAGTCCTTTTTTTAGGGGGGGGGGCCCTAAATAAAAGAAAAAAAAGTATAAAACCCGGTTCAGAAAAACATAGAAATATGAAAGGAACAGTAGCATGTTAAAGGCATTGATTTGGATAGGTTATTAATTACTATTTTATGAATTTGAACCATAAAATTTTGAACTTGAAATACTAGCATATATCCGGCTTCGTAACATCATTTTGCGATAGTCAAGTAACTTAGGATAATGCGAAGATAGTGTGTTAAGCTATAAATAAAGCAAAATTCCCTGGGCTAAAAATTCTTATTTTTAATATTTTGATCCTTTTAATAAGCCTCTCCCTTAATTTTAATTCTTCCCCCTATTTTTTATCCCCTTTTTTTTTTTTTTCTTTTTTTTCTTTTTTTTTCACTTTTTGTTCAGCCCAATAATATCAAGGGTTCTGACGCGAAAAATGGACAAAAATTGCAGGCAATTTTTGTCCATTTTTCGCGTCAGAACCCTTGATATTATTGGGCTGAACAAAAAGTGAAAAAAAAAAAAAAAAAAAAAAAAAAAAAAAAAAGGGGGATAGAAAAATAAGGGGAAGACAACGGGGGCTATTCGTTCCGAATAGCCTTCTAAAATTGGGGAAAAAAGGCCTATTTGGGTAAAGAATATTGGAAGAACCCATCGAAAACACGTCAAAATCTAAATAATAGGCTGGAAAAAAAGGTCGTTGCAGACCCAAAACGGCCGTTTATCGCTAATTCGGGCTTGAGCCTTTTATTTTTGCTTTTCACTTTATTTTGTTTTACAAATAACCTACCATTTTCGTCAATTATAGTAAAGAACAAAGCTGGCTAAGTTTATTTCTTTTTCGACGGTTGCTTGACGATTTTTCTTTTTCCCTTTTTTTATAAAAAAAGGGAAAAAAAAATCTTCAAGAAACCTAACTATTTATACCCCTGAAAGGGCTTCTTCGGTAAAAAGCCTAAGTCACATTAAAATCAGTCGAAGTTTTCAAAAAACTCAAATATAGCCAGAAGAATCCCTTAATAATAATATTTATTAGTTAGGGGTAATACTCCACATTTCAATAATTTTGAGGCTCGCTCTCTGGCTTCGCCTTAAAAAAACGAGCCGCGCTTTCATAAATAAAAGCGCGGCTTGTTTTTTTTTTTCATCACCCCGAACTAGCTTTTTTTCTCGAAATGGCTATATTTACATCCATTCGTTAAAGAAAGAATGGATGCTTTATGGTCATCCCAAGCAAAAAAATCCCCACGGGTTGGAAGAACGAGGACCCCGGCAATTTATTGCCAGGGTCCGTTTGAAACCTCTGGGCCAAAGGCTCGAGGGGGTTTTCACTTTTTTATCAAAAAAAGCCATGGATTTTGCTGGCAACGAGGACCCCGGCCATCGGTTATTTCACTAGTGAAATAACCGATGGCCGGAGTCCGTCGGAAAGATATTTCATTTATGAAATCTCTTTTTCCTATAAAATAAATATATTTTATGGGATTATTCGAGAGCCTACATTCATACAAAAAAAACGGTCTTTTTTTTGGGGCTTATCCCCTGGCTTTGACCGGGAGCTCACCGACAGGGCAATAATATATTTATATAGCCCTGACGGAAAAAAGTAAAAAAGAGCATCGTACGAATGGGCATTTAATACATTTTATACTCTTTTTTCGTTTTTTTCGAAAAAAAGGGAAAAAAAAAGAGAAAAAAAAGCTGGAGCTTGCCGACAAGGCGAAGCCCTGATAAAATTTTACCAAAGTTTTTTAATAATTATGAAAAATTTGAAATTTTATCTTTATCTTCCGCCTTCCCTCCAATTTTTATGGTCCTTTTTGGGGGTTTGCTTGAGCCCCCTATTACCAGAGGTTCTTCTCCTAAAAATGGCCCCAAATTCTACAATCCCGCATTTTTAAATGCGGGATTGTAGAATTTGGGGCCATTTTTAGGAGAAGAACCTCTGGTAATAGGGGGCTCAAGCAAACCCCCAAAAAGGACCATAAAAATTGGAGGGAAGGCTTAATTGTAATATGTGAGTAATAAAAGCCGTAAGAAAAAAAATTTTCACATACGGTTTTGGAACGAGTAGTTTTTATATATTATAAAAATAGGCTACTTAGTTTCATTGAAATTAGCATTAAAGCAAAAAGTAAAAAAATTTTAAAAAATTTATTAGAAAAAGAGAATGAGAACATTAATTCTTTTAATACTAATGAAAAAAAATTACCAAATTATTTATTATGGGATGAAAATCGTTTTGTTGGTACTATTTCGCAAGAAATTTCTTTAAAAGATCCCGTTATTCAACAGTATTTTAATAAACAACTTAACGTAAAATTGTTATATATCATTGAATACTTCTCTCGACAATTATAACTTTTTTTAATTGAATTAAAAATACTTGGGGTTCGCCTCTTGGCTCTGCCCTGAAAAAAAAAACTAGACTTTTTCTCTTTTTTTTCTTTTTTTTCTAAGAGTGAAACGTTTCCCCTTTTTATGAGCTCCCTATTTATGGGTTCTCGTATTTAAAAATTCTACCCTCGCAAGGCCTTCCCTCCAATTTTAATGGTCCTTTTTGGGGGTTTGCTTGAGCCCCCTATTACCAGAGGTTCTTCTCCTAAAAATGGCCCCAAATTCTACAATCCCGCATTTTTAAATGCGGGATTGTAGAATTTGGGGCCATTTTTAGGAGAAGAACCTCTGGTAATAGGGGGCTCAAGCAAACCCCCAAAAAGGACCATTAAAATTGTAGGGAAGGCGGAAAAGGCGAGGGTAGAATTTTTAAATACGAGAACCCATAAATAGGAAGCTCATAAAAAGGGAACGTTTCACTCCTAAAAAAGGTCGTTGCAGACCCTAAACGGCCGCTTTTTCACATTGTTCTCTTCTATTTGTTTTAATATGGCCATATTAAAACAAGGAGAAGCGAACAATGTGAAAAAGCGGCCAAGGCAGGCCAAAAAAAGGAAAATGGCAGGCGATCTCATCATTAATTACCTTCCCCCCTTAATATTGGGGGGAAGATAAATAAAGAAGGGATCGCCCGCCATTTTCCTTTTTTTGGCCGGTTTGGGTCGTTTCAGCCCCACGGGTTCTATGAACGAGGACCCCGGCAATTTATTGCCGGGGTATTTCGCTTTTTTCATCAAAAAAAGCAGTAGCTCGACGACACATTTTTTTTTTGGGAGTTTCCCCCCTTTTTTCATGGCCATAAATCAAAGCATCTTCTAAAGTCGACGCTTTGAAAATGTATAAAATGGCCATAAAAAAAGGGGGGAAACGGAAAAGCCCTGACAAATCTATAGAAAAAAGTAAAACAAAGTATACTTATAAGCAATAAATGTATAAAAGCAAAAAATTGAAAATTTTAAAATTATTATGATACAGCCTCAATCTTATTTAAGAGTTCTATAGAGCTCCTTTTAATTTTATTTTTGGAAGGTATCCCGGGCGATGGTTTATTGCCTCAAAAAAAGCCATAGATTATTTAAATTTAAAAGCAAATTGATAAAATTGCAAAAATTTTAAAACAATGAAAACATAATTCAGTTTACAAAAGCTCAATTGACGATTAGAAACGAATGATACTCGAGTTAAAACAAAGTATCATTCGTTTTTAATCATCAATTGAGCTTTTAAAACCCGATTCGGGCCTAGTTAGGCAGACGTACAAATTTTGTTTTTATAATTTGCAGCGAATATTTTATTCGTTCAGAGACTATTAATTTAATATTTTAATGTCATACCTCGACTCGACCTGTACCGGACTTTGTAGGCCGGCACAAGTCGGGTCGAGGTATCTTCTTTCAAAAAAAAGTGACAAGGATCATCCTATAAAATAATGACATAGTCCATAACACAATTTTTAAATAATTGTTAAAAATTGTTGAAAAAATGTTCCGATAATAGGGGAGCTAAACAAATTATGGTAATACATGTTATGAACTCTAAAATTGCAAATATAGGTGATAAAGTGGTTGCAGTTGTAAAAGAAGCATTACCTAATATGACAATCAAAAAAGCAGATATAGTCACTGCAGTTGTAGTTCGAACAAAAAAAGGAATAAATAGAAATGGAACTTGGATTAGATTTCAAGATAATGCTGGCGTTATTATTCAAAAAGAAAGTGGAAATCCACGCGGAAGTAGAATTTTTGGAGCGATTCCAAAAGAATTACGAGCACTAGGTTTTACAAAAATCATATCATTAGCGTCAGATATTTTATAAATTTGGCGCTAGTCCCCTGGCTACGTCATGTATATCAACGACAGGGCGAAGCCCTCGGGCTTGGTCCTGGCTTTACCTAGGAAAAAAAGACAAGACGTTTTTCTATGAATGCTTATTCTGCACTCCCCCCAAAAAAGAGAATGCCCAAAAAAAAACTAATTTGAAGGAGAGATCGCCATTTATTACATGGTCAGATAAAGCAAGCTTTATCTGACCATGTAATAAATGGCGATCTCTCCTTCAAATTAGTTTTTTTTTTGGGCATTCTCTTTTTTGGGGGGAGTGCAGAATAAGCATTCATAGAAAAACGTCTTGTCTTTTTTTTCGTCGCTTTTTTTGATGAAAAAAGCTAGGAAAAAAAACCCGAAACGGCCGGAAAAAAAAAGGAAATGGCGTATTCCTAGGAATGATCCCATAATCCTTTTCCTTCCCCCCAATTTTTAGGGGCTATTCGAAACGAATGATGCCATAAAATTAATTTTATGGCATCATTCGTTTCGAATAGCCCCTAAAAATTGGGGGGAAGGAAAAGGATTATGGGATCATTCCTAGGAATACGCCATTTCCTTTTTTTTTCCGGCCGTTTCGGGTTTTTTTCCATTGCCCTCACGGGTTCGAAGAAAAAAGAAAAAAAAGCAACTAGTCCTCGGGGGCATTGAATACATTTTCAACTTTTTATTTTTTTTTTTTTCCTTTTTTTCCTTTTTTTTCACTTTTTGCTCAGCCCAATAATATCAAGGGTTCTGACGCGAAAAATGGACAAAAATTGCCTGCAATTTTTGTCCATTTTTCGCGTCAGAACCCTTGATATTATTGGGCTGAGCAAAAAGTGAAAAAAAAGGAAAAAAAGGAAAAAAAAAAAAATAAAAAGTTGAAAATGTATTCAATGCCCCCGAGGACTAGTTGCTTTTTTTTTCTTTTTTGGGGCTTGCCCCCTGGCTATATAATTATATTCTTGCCCGGGAGTTCGCCGACAGGGCAATAATAAATTTATATAGCCCTGACGGAAAAAAGAATCGAACAAGGACATTAGTCATTTATGACTAATGTCCTTGTCCGATTCTTTTTTCCTAGGTTTCTTGCCTCAGGACTTTTCGAAGTTATCATCAAAGATGATTGCTTCGAATTAGTCCTGAGGCAAGAAACCGTCGATTTTCTCCTAAAAAAGAAGGACTCGTTTTTTGCCGGCGACCCCATAAAATATTTATATTTTATGGGATCATTCGATAGCCGGCAAAAAACGAGTCCTTCTTTTTTAGGAGAAAATCTAGAAAAAAAAAACACCCAAAAACCGGAAATGGCTTATTCCGTAGGAATGATTTCATTAGCTTGAAAAGCCTTCCCTCCAATTTTTATGGTCCTTTTTGGGGGTTTGCTTGAGCCCCCTATTACCAGAGGTTCTTCTCCTAAAAATGGCCCCAAATTCTATAGAAAACAATCCCGCATTTAAAAATGCGGGATTGTTTTCTATAGAATTTGGGGCCATTTTTAGGAGAAGAACCTCTGGTAATAGGGGGCTCAAGCAAACCCCCAAAAAGGACCATAAAAATTGGAGGGAAGGCGGAAAAAAGCTAATGAAATCATTCCTACGGAATAAGCCATTTCCGGTTTTTGGGTGTTTTTTTTCGTCGCTTTTTTTCTCGGAGCCCTTATTCTTTTATCAATTTGCTCTCTATCTATTCTCGAAAAGGTCTTTCCTCAAACCAACTCGCACCGGCCGGAAAACCCTTCCCCCCGGGCCGAGGCCCGGGGGGAAGGGTTTTCCGGCCGGTGCGAGTTGGTTTGAGGAAAGACCTTTTCGAGAATAGATAGAGAGCAGGCCGTTTAGGCAGTAAGCCAGAACAAGTTGATAAAATGTTCCGGCATCCCGTCATTTTTTTAGGCTTAATCGCTTTTTTAGGAATGGAAAAAGAGATGAAAAAAAATTGACAACTATAAAAAAAAAATAATAAGTTTTAATAATTATGAATCATCGACTTAAAAATTTTTACATAGAATCTATTAAACCTCAATTAAAAGAACAATTAGGTTATTCCAACTTTCATGCAATTCCAAAACTTGAAAAGATAGTTGTTCATAGAGGTATTGGAGCGACTAATCAAAATCAACGTTTAATAGACTCGTCATTAAATGAATTATCAAATCTAACCGCACAAAAAGGAATAATTACAAATTCAAAAAAATCAATTGCAACTTTTAAACTAAGAAAAAATATGCCTGTCGGTATTGCAATTACTCTTAGAAAAAATAGAATGTTTGCATTTTTAGATAGACTTATCAATTTAGCATTACCTTGAATCCGTGATTTTAATGGATTAAATAATAAAAGTTTTGATGGAAGAGGAAGTTTTTCTATGGGTTTAACAGAATCATTAATGTTTCCAGAAATGAGTTATGATGATAATTTTGATAGTTCTGGATTACAAATAACTATTGTTACGAGTGCAAAAAGGGATAAAGAAGCATTAGCTTTATTAAAAGCTTTTCAAATGCCTTTTCGTGAATAAAAGAGATAAATAAAATAATCGTTGATGAACTGAAAACAAAAATCCTCATTTATTACATTTTCATCGCTTTTTTTTTTTCCTTTAGGAGTAAAACGTTCCCGCCCTCTTTAAGCGCCCTATTTACAAGGTCTCCTTTTTCAAAAAATCAATGACCTGCTCCACGCCCTTATAAGGGCGTGGAGCAGGTCATTGATTTTTTGAAAAAGGAGACCTTGTAAATAGGGCGCTTAAAGAGGGCGGGAACGTTTTACTCCTAAAGGAAAAAAAAAAAGCGATGAAAATGTAATAAATGAGGATTTTTGTTTTCAGTGGCAAAAAAAACTAGCTTTCAATTTTGGCACAAATTTTGCTAAAGAAACCCTGATAATAGAGCAGAAGGCGAATTTCTTGAAATTCGCCTTCCCGACGCCGCGCTTTCATTTATGAAAGCGCGGCTCGTTTTTTTGGCAGAGAAATGTTTTGAGGAGGAATGACCCATGAATGCCCCCCCGGGGCTATAAAAAGTACCCTCGGGTAAAAATTTGTTCCGTTTTTGTGCTTTTTGCGCTTTCTCTCCAAAATCAAAGCTTTTGGAGGGAAGGCGCAAAAAGCTATTAATTAAAAATTTTTGTCGTTATTTCTGTGGAAAATCCTATTTTAATTAGGTTTTTTGTTCTTGTTGCGAAAAATTTTTTTTGAGAAAAAATTCATCGATTAATTTTAATAAATTATTACCCGACCAAAATTTAACTGTGTTAGTAAAATGATTTATTATTTTGAAAACTCATCTTTTATTAGATATATTATCTCAATAGGATTCAAATTGGCTTAAAAATAATGATCAGAATTTTGACCAGTTTTAATGATAAAATTCTCGATTATTATTTTTTCTAATTAAATATTTTCTCTTTTTTGTTATAATTCTTCAATTATTTAATTGAAGGTTTATAACAAAAAAACCTGGCGTTTTTTTTGTTAAGACTTACCCAGGCTTCAACGTTTAATCCAAATAGGGCTCATCATTCAATCGGAAAAGGATAAATGTCTTCTAAACATTTTATGTAGATTCGAGTTCTACTGAGCCTAAAATAAAAATTATATAGATTTTATGGAGATCATATACTTGTTTTAAGTTACAAAAATACATTTTTGTTTTTTTTATGTGTCTTCTTATATATGTCGAACTCATCCCCAAAATATTAGTTATTTCTTTTTTAAACACGTCTTACAGGAATCGAACCTATAATCTTCAAATTTGGAATTTGAAATTCTAACCATTGAACTAAAGACGCTTTTAATAATTTTTTATTTTTTGCTTTTTTGGGGCTCGACCCCTGGCCGAAAAAAACAAAAAAAACCGAAACACCTCCCCTCGGGGGTTCCTTTGGAGAAAAAATTGGAGCTCGGCCACACATTTTTTTTTTCTTTAAGCCCTGATTAAAAAATTTAAAGTAATAATAAAAAAATTATAAAAGAAGGAGAAAAATTTAAACCAATCACTTTTTAATAAAAAAATTATTAAAAAAGTTGAATAAAAAAGATAAATAAAAAATAACCAAAAAGTCAAATAATTAATTTTATTGATAAAAATTAATTAAATAACTAAATAAATAATTCATTTTATTTTATTAAATAATTAATTCTTAGTAATGAATTTAATAATTTAATCAAATTATTTTATTAATTATTATTAATTAATAAAATTAATTCTTTAATTAAATAAAAAATGAATTTTATTTATTTAATTAAAGAATTAATTTTATTAATTAATAATAATTAATAAAATAATTTGATTAAATTATTAAATTCATTACTAAGAATTAATTATTTAATAAAATAAAATGAATTATTTATTTAGTTATTTAATTAATAAGAATTAAGTATTTAATTCTTCTTAATTAATTAAATAATTTAATTAATTAAGAAGAATTAAACAAAAATTTTTTAGGCTTTATTTCAAAACCTTTTTGCTAGGGGTTTTGATTTTATTAGTTGGCTTAAACTAGGAAAAAAGAATCGTGACTTGCAAAAATTTTTTAAGGCTTCCTAAAAAAATAAAAGGTAGTTAATCCCATCCATTATTAGTAAAGCAAAGGAAATATTATATTTGAAAAGCTTTTATTACAAAGCCCAGCAATATATTGTTGTGAGCCTCGATCTTCGAATTCGCAAGGTCGGGGCCCACAACAATATTTGATTAGAAGAATCTTCCCAAAAATATTGAAAAAACTTTTCCTCTGTCCTGCCTTAAACCGGCCCTAGACCGCAGGTTTGTAGAGAAGACTTTTTTTAGCATTTTTTGGGGTTCGCCCCTAACTTTGCCCTGTAGCTTGCCGATAAAGCGAAGTTTTGAATGGAAAAAAGAGAACAATGTTCTATAAATAAAATGCTTTTCCAAAGGACCCCGGCAATATTGCCGGGTCTTTGTTATTCTGACCCATGGGTTTTTTTTCCAAAATGGCCTTAGTAAAAAGAAGTTATTTAAGGTCTTTTTTTCAAAAGTTCATATATTCAATCTTCCCTTTTTTTTCTGGGAAAAAGAAGGACAGATTGAATATATGAACATGTACATAAATCATAGAAGGCCGGAAAAAAAATGAAATGGCGGGCGATACCAGAAGCTTTGCAAGCGCCAAAAAAGGCCTGCCCCGGCCGGAAAAAAAATGAAATGGCGGGCGATACCAGAAGCTTTGCAAGCTTCTGGTATCATTCCTTCGGAATACGCCATTTCATTTTTTTTCCGGCCGGGGCAGGCCTTTTTTGGCCCCAATATGGTATCATTCCCGTTCCCTCCCTTCTAAAAAAGAGAATGCCCAAAAAAAACTAATTTGGAGGAGGATCGCCAAAGATCAGATAAAGCAAGCTTTATCTGACCATGTAATAAATGGCGATCTCTCCTCCAAATTAGTTTTTTTTGGGCATTCTCTTTTTTAGAAGGGAGTACGGAATACGCCATTTCATTTTTTTTTCGGCCGTTTCGGGCCTGTTTTTTGACTTTTTCAAAAAATTGGAAAAAAGGAGATTCGAACTCCTGAAAGATATTTAATCTTTAAGAGCTTAGCAAGCCCTCGCCTTAGACCAACTCGGCCATTTTTCCTTTTTTCAGGGCAAAACCTTGTCGGTGAGCGCCAGTTTTTTTTTCCAGAGCAAGAATATATTTATATAGTCAGAGGGCAAGCCCCAACAATTTTTAATTTCTTAAAAATTTACTATTTAAAGAATTAATAATAATTATTTTTTTTTTGTTACTGACTATCAAATGATCCCATAAAATTTTATGGGATCATTAAATTTTTTCAAACTCATATATATATTTATTCACTAAAAAATTGGTAAAATTAATAACCTTTTTTTATGAAAAAAAGCGAAAAAAATTGGTATATTATTTTTTATTGTATTTCAAACTCTAGAAAGAGAGAAAATTCTTTTATAAATTAATTACTTTATTTAAGAATATATAATAACGTATTATAAAAAAAAAATCAATTTTTTATTTTTTGTGTAAACTAAAATTTATTTTAAACTTCCGCCTTCCCTCCAATTTTTATGGCCATTATATACATATGCAAAGCGTCGAATTTATGAGACGCTTTGATTAATGGCCATAAAAATTGGAGGGAAGGCTTATTTATTTTTAATAAATTTTATAAAACAAAAATTTTCCTATTAAAAAATGAAGCCCCCGGCAATTTATTGCCGGGGTCCATCGGAAACCCCCGGATGATGGGGGGTTTCGCTTTTTTTTCGTAGTGGCTATTTATATTTTCAACGCGTCTATTTTTATAGCCGCTTTGATTTATGGTCATTTTGTAAAATGGCTTTTTTAATGAAAAAAGCTAAGAAAAAAATAGCATAAAAAAAAGAAAAAATGGCCCTAAATCAAAGTGTCGAATTTAAGAGACACTTTGATTTAGGGCCATTTTTTTTTTTTTTATGCTATTTTTCCCTAGCTTCCTTCCACACGAGGCAAAATAATTGCCTCGTTTGGAGAAAGTAGGGGGGACGACGGTTTTTTCGACCTCAGAGAAAAAAAGCTAGAATCAATTATAAATCTGCTTCGACTAATCTCTCCGTGAGGGATATTTTTATTGAGCGACTAATTCTTTCTCAAATTCCACCGAATTCAATATAAAATTATCACTACACGTTTCACTTTTCGAGTTCGGGATGGAATATCGCGTGGTTCCATGTAGCACAAACACTCAAAATCCTAAAAATATTTTTAGGATTATTTTTTGGTAAAAATCAGTCGGTTATTTCATAAATTAAGCTCAATCCCTCTCGGGACTTACACTTGTTTACAAATTCAGCTTTTCTTGCTGTTTCCTTTTTGGGAATCTCCTTTCAAGGTAAGCTTCCTGCTTAGATGTTTTCAGCAGTTATCTCTTCATACATAGCTACCCAGCGATTACAGTTAACCTTCTCGTAAACGAGAAGACTATAGCTGGCACACCATTGGTATGCAGTTGCCGGTCCTCTCGTACAGGGCAACTGTTCTTTTCAAGATTCCAACAAGATAGATCAGATAGCGACCAAACTGTCTCACGACGTTTTAAACCCATCTCGCGTCAAATATCCACCAATTTTATTGGTAAAATTGGACTATGTAATGATCAATTTTTTATAAAATTGACCAAAAATCTATAGTCTCTGAACCTAATTTTTTTAAGGCTGCAAATTCTCATACTATTCCGCCTTCCCTCCAATTTTTATGGTCAGGACCATAAAAATTGGAGGGAAGGCTATGCATTTAAAAACTTTTTAAATTTTTAAATTTGTCAGATTTTTGCAAATAATTTTTTTGACACAAAATTTTTTATTTTATGGGTCTACGCCTTTTTGCGTAACCTTTTAACGGACGAACAGTCCGACTCATGGTGCCATGTGCAACACCAAGCTAGGTTGAGACGACATCGCATAAATGTTTAACAAAATATTAAAGATGGATTTTATATAACATTGAAGGAACTTGAGACATATAAGGAAAAACAAGTTTTTTAAATGTCTCATAGCTTTTTGCGCTAATAAAGATTCTCCATTGATTAGGTCAATTTTCATAAATATGACATTTGATATTGTGTTTTTGTCTTAAAACTTCACAAAGGCGTTCATTCTCGTTTTTTGTAAAACTTTCTGAACTAATTCGTAAACCTTTACTTTTTTTATCTTTTATACTTCCATCGTCCATAAACCAGTAAGCTATTGCTTTTGGTGTTAATAAATCACCAATATTAGCAGGTAAAACTTTTTTTCCTTCACGATACCATAATTGTGCAACAGGAAGTAGTTCTACCTGTGTTGTAGTATTAACATACTTCGTGTTGGTGGTTTTGGCTTGAAGAATTTCTGGCTGAGTTATCCAATGTTTGTAAATATTTATCAAATGTTCTAAATATTCTAAATTTTTATAACCAAGTCGTAATCGATAAGATTTTGGAGGATTTGAAAACGTTTGTAAATTTCCATCTCCTAACATATTTCCTGTTATTACATCCTTTAGACTCATATTTTGTGTTTTCTTATTTTTTTTTAAGATCAGAACTATATCATCTTTTTTTATTTTGAAAATAAAAAAAGTTAAACGTCTAGTCGTTGAGAATCTTCTTTGATGGAATGGGTTTTAAATTACACCAGTGATGTAGCATCACTGATGTAGTTTTATTATGAAAAACAATAAAAAAGATTTTCTGCTGATTATTTGTTTTAAATATTTAATTTTAACTTTTATATTTATAACAAAAGTATAAAAATTTTTCAAATTTCCAGCATATAATTTAATTTTCATCTTTTAATGACCCCTTATTTTGAGGTGCCGAACCAATCCGTCGATACAAGTATGTTATAAACATATTTTATTAGTAATTATATCTTTATACTCTATAAATTTTATAAAAAGTTCAGACTATCTCATTTTTTTTAATTTAGCGTGTAGTCGTTGAATTTGAAAATCAAACAAAAATTCAGGGCTCCGCCCTGTTAGTGAACTTCATAACTTAGGGGCCAAGCCCCAAAATTATAACTATCAATTTTATTTAATTCAAATTGCGTGATTATGAAAAATTACAAATTGTAACTTTTTTCTTTCTATTTTTTATATAAAAATAAAAAAGTATTGAAATTTTTTCCAAGTCTCAGCATTTAGTTAAATTTTCAGCTTTCAAAGAGCTGTCCCTATTATTAATATGGACTCTTGGGATTGACTAGCCTGTTATCCCTAAAGTAGCTTTTATTCGATGAGCGACGGCCTTTCCACACAGTAAACCGTCGGATCACTAAGACCGGCTTTCGCCCCTGCTCGAATTGTCCTTCTCACAGTCAAGCTCCCTTCCGCCTTTATACGCCGCACCTGATTTCCATCCAGGCTGAGGGAACCTTTGCACTTTTTTGTTACCTTTTTAAAAAATTATGCCCCATAAAAACCACACGCCTGAAACTGTCAAGCAACCGGTTAACGGTCATGTACTTTTAGAATTCAAATTTTTCCAGAGTGGTCTCTCACTGTTGGCTCCCTTTTTCCCAGAAAAAAAAGATCTTCACCTCCCACCTAGACTGCGCAAGAAAAATTCAAATTCAATTTCAAGTTGCGATAAAGCTTTTAGGGTCTTTCCGTCTTGATCTATCAAACCCGTATCTTCACAGGTATTCCTATTTCACCGGATCTATTTACGAGACAGCATATCGATGATTACGTTATTCGTGCGGGACACCCAGTTTTTTTTTAAAAAAAATTTTGTTTTTTTTTTACTTTAAATTAATTTAAAGCTAAGATTATTCCATCATCTTAATAAGATGTATTTTTGTAATCGTTGGAGATTTTTTATTCTTGCTAGTTATTTTTTTTTTAATTTTAATTTTTGCTTCATTTTTATTTACCAATAAATTGAACTGAGTTCAATATCGTCGTCGTCAATTCTTTTTCTTTTTTTATATGTGTCAATAGTTTCTGGAGAAAAAATTTCTTTACCTTCTTTATAATATTTATCAACTTCTTTAAGACGTAAATGGATCTCATTATCAATTTCTCCTTTACGTCTTAAAGAAATATAAATTTTTAAAAGTGCTCGAATACCGGCGGTAGAAAAGTGATCTTTTTGAATCATTATATCAACTGCTTCTTTTAGTTTTTTTAATTCCTCGATTCTTTTTCCTTGAAATGGATATTTTTCAAAAAAACAAATCATCTTGAAAACATCCTCAAGTCGCTCTACATAAAAAGCAACTTGTTGCTTATGAAATTCTTCTCTTTTTTTATAAGAAGGACTGCAAATACCAAAATTAAAAAAAGAAGCTATAGCTAATATTAAAGGTAAATCTTCTTCATCTTGACCTATAGAAATAGAAGGTATGAAAGTTACACCTAAACTCTTAGGTGCAAGTTGTACACCCAATTTTATAGAACCTTCTGCTTCATAAAAACCGGTTATATAACCAGCAGTAAGTAAATTATAAATTGAGATTGTTTTTTCAATAAGAATTTGTCAATTGTTTTCATTCCAAAGAGTACATAAATTAGGTTTTAATATTGTAGATATATTATTATTTAAAAAATCTAATTGTTTATTTTTATTAAAGTTCATATTTTATATTTTTATTTTTTATTTTTAAAATTATTATCAATTAATTCGTAAAGTTTTGCAACTTTAGTATGACTTTTCGATTCTTTTTTCTGCAGTTTTTTACTTTGTTGAGAAGCATAAAAACAACTTTTGGTCCTATTAAAATTATCTTTCTCAAAAATTTCTAAAATTTTACTTAAGCACGCTAAGTCATTAGTTACACGACCTAACGGTGGATAGCGTTTAAAAATTTCTAATACTCTTTTTAATTGCTTTTTGTTTCACACTGTAAAATTAAAAACAGAATAACCTTTTTTTTGCTGATTTCATTTTAAATAACCGATTAATTCTTCTTTAATTTCCTCATAATTCATTTTTGAGTAATCACAATTCTTAATTTCCATAGATTTTAAGAAAAAAAAAACATGAATTGCAGCAAGAATATGAATATCTTGTTCATGTTGACTAATTTTTAATTCGCATTCAAAATTAATTTTTGGACTGCGAGATGATTGACCGGGATAACTATTAACATTTCCTTCTCCATCAAAAAATCCAGAAATATATGATGGATTTTGAATAAAAAATTCTAAACTTTTTAAAGTTTTTTCTATTATTAAATCAACGTTAGTTTCCAATTGAAGATAAGGAAAAATTTTTTCAATTTGATGACTTATAATTTCTTTTATTTTTTTTAATTGATCATCATTAAATAAATTTTGTTTCATATTATTTTTTTTTTTTTTTAAAAATTTATTGGTAATTTTTTAAGCATAAAATTTTAAAAATTTTCTAGCATTCAGCAATATTTACATTTATTTTTTATAAATAACGGATCTTGTTAAATAAAAATCATGTGCCAATGAATTTCGCTACCATAGGACCGTCAAGGTTACGGCCGCCATTGACTAGGGTTTCGATTGAAAGCTTGCACCTTCTCACTTATCCTTCTAGCATTGGGCAAACGTCAGCACTCATACAGTGTGTTTCCACTTAGCGAATACCTGTGTTTTTAATAAACAGTTCCCGATATCTATTCTCTGCGGCCTTCCAAAAAGGTTAGGCCTCACTTCTCCCGAAGTTACGTGAGCAATTTGCCGAGTTCCTTATAAATAGTTATTCCGTTACCCCTGAGTAGTTTTGCTACTAATCCACCAGTGTCAGTTTAGAGTACGGCTTATTGATTTCACTAATTAAGAGCTTTTCTTGGAAAAAATCAAATGTTTTTTTTCATTTGAAACGAGTTCGTCCCTCTATTAAAAAAGCAATAAGTTCAAGAATGTCACTTGATTTCCATTCAACTACGCCATTTGGCCTCGCCTTAGGTGCCGGCTTCTATAAAATAATCTTTTTATAGATTAATAGGACTATGTCTTTTTCATAAAATTATGAAACTTTATTATAAGAGTCTCTGAACTTTTTAATTTATAAAAAGATGCGAATTGTCAATTTTAAAAATTAATATATAATATTAATTAATAAAATCTTACTTCTTCGCAATTTTTAAAGATTTTGTTATTTAGTTTATTTTTTTGTTATTTTTTGTAAAATTGAAATAATAATTTTTTTTTGTTTATAATATTTTAAGATATAAATTTAATTAGGCAATTTTTTTAATTTTTATTAAGCTTCAGCTTTAAACCCAAAAAAAAAACGAAGAAAGTTTCTAATATCATTGCTTTTTATTATCATACTGCGAGTTTCTTGAATTTGACTTCTTTCTTCATCTCAATAAATTATTTCAGTATATCGAAACCATTTTTGATCATTGGGTTTTTTAGGATTAACAGGTAATTTTATCTCATTTTTTTCGAAAAATTCTATATATTTTTCGTTTTTAAGAGGTTTACACTCTTCCATTTTTAATTCATATCTACCAGTAGAAATTGGAACTACTTTAGAAGGAGATTGATAATCTGTTCTTTCTGGAAGTTTATATCTAAATGAATCTATTACAAAATCAGAAACAAGATCATAAAAATCTACATAAGAATAAGCTGCGATAGAAATTCTATAGGCTTTTTGTCTACGATCAAAATAAGGATAACTATATAAACCAAAAGTATGATTTATAACTCTTGTCATAAACAAAACTTCCAAAAAAGTAAAATCAAAAGTAAATATAGCTATACCTCTTGTACGTGTAGCTATTTCATCGTTTGATCCAATACTGCCATCGTCTTGGTACCAATTAGCCAAAAATTGTGGCGATAAATGTTTAATAAAAAAAAAGGGATCTATTCTCTTTTTTTTTACATTTCATACCATTTTTCTTCTAGGTTGCTTAGGCTGGGCTTTTGATTTATATCTATATGATGGTCTTCTTTTGGGCATTTTTATATCCTGAAAGATATTAAAGATAGGTATTAATTCTGGAAAAGTTCTGGTTACAAAACTATATGAATAATAAGTCTTTTTTTTTTTTTTGTTATATAATTTTGATACAGTAGGTTGTTTCATATTACATAAACTAGAAAGCACACTAAATACATAATCAACTCGTTCTTTATGTCCTCCTTGCGTATAAGATTGAAGATATTTAAAAGAACAAGTACTTAAAGGATTTACCGATTTATAATTAAGATTAATAGAAGCATCTCCCATAAGTGTTGAAGTAATAATTATATACTGTTCTGGAGTCATAAAAGCATCAGGTCCTTTTGTAAGTTTTTTAATAACTTGGTCTACAAAACGAAAATTAGAGTAAAGACCTATAAATTCAACAGGAGGTATTCCTTCAGGCATTTTTCTTTGAAAAAAATAAATAAATGGTATCTTTGTATTTTTTCGAACATATGAAAAAAAAACATTTCACAAAAAAATTGCAAAATAAAATTCTGAAGTTTTGTCTTCATAATTAACACATCAAGCCATAAAAATTTTTTATATTCTTTTATACATAAATAAAATAAGTTTGTTTACCTACTAAGTAAGTTTACTTAGTTAGTAAACTTATTTAGTAGGTAAACTTACAAAGTAAAATTTTTTACAAAAATTTTACGAGTTTTATTAATAATAAAAAAGATAATTTTTATGATAAATTATCTTCTTTATTAGTTGCTTCTTGAGATAAATTATCTTCTTTATTAGTTTCTTCTTGAGATAAATTATCTTCTTTATTAGTTTCCTTTTGAGATACTTTGGATTTAGTCTTTTTTGTTCACGACTTTTTTTCAACACTTAATTCCTCGTCATCAACACTTTTCAAAGAGGAATCTTTTATAATATCTTTGGAAATTTCCTTGAAATCTTTAATATCCCTAATTGGAATATTATCCAAAACTGTTTTTGGAGAACGAATTTCGTTACTTTTTTCCAAATATCCTACTTTTAAAGGAATCAAAAAACTACGAAAGCCGTGTTTTGCCTCTAATTCATCTAAAATTTTTAAATAAATTGCATCTGCTTTAATTAATGAGTCTACATTATTTAAACGATTTCCTCATAAGGAATCAGCAAGCTCTTTAATGGAAGGAGTAGCAAAATCTAGTTCTCATAAGATTATCATATTACTTCTATCTTCTGCACTATAAGTAATAGCACGAGACATTAAAAAACATTCTAAAATTGGCATAAAATAATTTTTACTTAAGCGATTTTTTAGATTGTCAATATTTTTAGAAACAATAAATAAATAAACGTTAAAAACGTCAGATTGAAGAACATAAGAGTTTTCTTTTTCCATTAACATTTTTTCAGTTATTTTAATAAAGTTACTGACTAAACCATTAACTTTGTTATTACTAAAGAGTGATGTCAAATCTGACGACGATTTTAGTAAGAATCAATGTTTTTTTTGATAACTTAAAAATAATGATAAAAATAAATGCTCTCACTGTAATTTATTCATTGTTTTTTTTAAAACATAGTTTGGTAAAGAATGAATAATTTCTGGAGAAGAACCACTATGTTTCCAACGACTTTTTAAAAAAAACTTATTTGATTTAATCATAGGCAATTTTTTTTATTTTTCTTTTTCCTTTATATTTTTTATCAATTTTACTAATTTAAATTTATATCTTAAATTGTTATAATAAAATATTTTGTTAATTTCAATTTTACAAAAAATAAACAAAAAACGTGTTTAAATAAAAAGCTATTTAAAACTTTCATTAGACAAACCATTATGAAAAACCCTTGGATTTTCGGGGTCTTGGATTCACACCAAGATTTTTGTTACTCAAGCCGACATTCTCACTTGTGCAATGTCCATGATTCATTACCAAAACACTTCTCCCTTTGCACAACGCTCTCCTACCGAGTGTTTACTCTCACAGTTTCGGCAGATGACTTAGTCCCATTACATTTTAGGCGCAAGAACACTTAACCAGTGAGCTGTTACGCACTCTTTAAAAGATTGCTGCTTCCAGGCAAACTTCCTGGCTATCTCTGCATTCTCACCTCCTTTAACACTTAGTCATCATTTAGGGGCCTTAACTAGTGATCTGGGCTGTTTCCCTTTTGAGCAACGCGCTTATCCTCGCTGCTCCCACTGAATTAAGGTATAAATTTTGTAATTCGAAGTTTGCTATCGATACATACATTTTTACACGCTGCACCAATGACAGAGCTCTACCTCAGAAAAATCCATCTTAATTCGCTGCGCCAAAACGCATTTCGGAGAGAACCAGCTAGCTCCAATCTCGACTAACTTTTCACTCGCGAACCAAAACTCATCCGACAATTTTGCAACATTGTTCGGTTCGGACCTCCTTACCTATTTTACTAGGAATTCATCCTGGTCTTGGTTAGATCGATTGGGTTCGGGTCTTAAATAAGTGACATTTACGCTTTTTAAAACTTGCTTTCGCTTTGATTTTTAATCCGCCACTTAGTCAAAATCGCCGGCACATTCTTCAACAGGCACGCGGTCAGTATTTTTATACCTCCCACTGCTTATCAGCTTGCTATTTCACGTTCTATCTCACTCCCCTTTAGAGGTTCTGTTCCAGCTTTCCCTCGCGGTACTTGTTCACTATCGGTGACTCAAGAGTATTTAGCCTTACGAGGTGGTCCTCGCGGATTCATACGAGATTTCACGTGTCTCATATTACTCGGGATAATCTATAGTTTTTTGTTAAATAATTACAGGACTTTCACCTTCTTTGGTATGTCATTCAAACAATTCATTTTTTTTTATTTTTTTTCTACAGTCCCACTACCCTGTCTTTTTTAGAGATCAGTTTAGGCTATTTTTATTTCGTTCGCCACTACTATAAAAATCACTTTTGTTTTCTTTTCCGTAACTTACTAAGATGTTTCAGTTCAGTTAGTTAGCTCTTTCCTTCTTATGAATTTAAAAGGTAGTTTTTAAGGTTGCCCTATTCGGGAATCTTTGTATCAAAACATCTATCCTGCTCCACAAAGCATTTCGTCGGTAAAACACGCCCTTCATCGCCTTTGAGTCCCTAGCTATCCTTAGCAAGCTTTAAAAAAATTTTACCATTTTTTTATAATCAATAGTAAAACAAAAAAGGTCGAAAGAATGTAAATGACTTATTTATTTTTTTCCCCGCTTCTATAAGCGGGGAAAAAAATAAATAAATCATTTACATTCTTTCGACCTTTTTTGTTTTACTCTTAATTATAAATCTATTCTTTTATAATTTTAAATCTACTACAATCAAATTAAATTGTCAATAATGTCAATACTCCGTCTCATGGTAAACAATAGTTCAATTTAAAAATTTTCTCTTTTTTCCCTAAATTACAGGGCGGAGCCCTGTTAGCGAGATTTAATGTTATTTGCTTTTTCTTTTTTTCGGCCAGGGGGCAAGCCCCAAATTGGTTTCTTTTTATGGAACTTTTAGACAAAATCTAGGAAATTTTGCCAATATATTTTTCTCTCTGTCTTAAATGGTAAAAACGAAAAAACCCAGACTTTCCTGACAAAAATTAATAGCCGCGCTTTCATATGATATTTTTGTCGAAAAAATCCAAGCTTTCCCGACAAAAATTAATAGCCCCGCCTTTATATGGTATTTTTGTCGATAAAATCCAAGCTTTCCCGACAAAAATTAATAGCCCCGCCTTTATATGATATTTTTGTCGAAAAAATCCAAGCTTTCCCGACAACAATTAACAGCCGCGCTTTTATATGATATTTTTGTCGAAAAAAGCAAAAAAATTTTAATATTTTTTGCTCAAATAATCGATTTGCTCCTATTTAAAACGCCAATTAATCTAAAATATTTTTTAAACACTCGACCAGATTTGAACTGGCCCTATTAGTTTGGAATATTCAAACTAACCAACGCCCTCGCGGGCTTCAAGTGCAAAACAATTAAAATGGAATAAAACTAATTTTATAGCGCTCGACCAGATTCGAACTGGCATAAGAAGTTTGGAAGACTGCGATACTAACCATTATATTACAAGCGCAAAGTATAAAACTATTTAAAATAGTTTTATTATACTTTAATTTTTATTATTTAAAAATATTATAATATAATTCTAATTATTTGTCAAATATTATAAAAAATTATATATAGAAACTTTTTTTAAAGCCTTAACTTTTCTAAAGCGGAAGGCGAATTTCTTGAAATTCGCCTTCCCGACGCCGCGCTTTCATCTTTTTGTCTTTCCCCTTTTTTTCATGGCCATTTTATACATTTGCATTCATTCAATGAAAGAAGAATGAATGCTTTATGGCCATGAAAAAAAGGGGAAAGACGAGCCGCGCTTTCATTTATGAAAGCGCGGCGTCGGGAAGGCGAATTTCAAGAAATTCGCCTTCCGCTTATGAAAGCGCGGCTTGTTTTTATTAACCCTAGTAAGGTTAAGCAAAAGTTTGAAAAGAATCTAAAAAAACAAGTCTATTGACTTGTCTATTAAAAAGTCGTTTTACAATTTTTAAACGTAAAAATAAATTTAAAACTAATTAAGCCTATTAATTCGCTTAGCGAGATATTTGAAAAATTAAACCACTAGTGATACGGCTTATATTCCCAAAAAAATTAAAATTTTTTTTGGGAGTCTAGAATCAAACTCTACTACGCAAACTTTTTTTTTTATTAATTAGAGCTTTTTATACGAGCCCTATTAGCAAGGGTTCTGACGCGAAAATTGGACAAAAATTGCAGGCAATTTTTGTCCAATTTTCGCGTCAGAACCCTTGCTAATAGGGCTCGTATAAAAAGCTCTAATTAATAAAAAAAAAAAGTTTGCGTAGTAGAGTTTTTGAAAATTTAAAATACTTAAATATTCACCCTAAATAGGTATATTCATTTTATAAAAAAAAGATGGTGATAAAAATAATTAATTAATGATGATCTTCAAGACTTTCTGCAATATAAGCTGCAGCTAAAGTTGCAAAAACCAAAGCTTGAATACTACTCGTAAATAAACCTAATAACATAAGAGGAACTGGAATAAATAAAGGAACAAGTAAAACTAATACTCCTACGGCTAAATCATCTGCTAAAATATTACCAAAAAGTCGGAATGACAGCGAAAGTGGTTTTGTAAAGTCTTCCAGAAAAGTTAATGGATTCAGTCGAGCTTTCAAAACACTTAAAATTCCTTTTTTACTGATTCCCGCATAAAAATATGCTATCGATGTTAACAGAGCTAAAGCTGTTGTTACATTAATGTCTAGAGTTGGAGGAGTTAATTCTCCTTCTGGTAAAGAAATTAATTTATAAGGTATCAAACTGTTCCAGTTGGAAATCCAAATAAATAAAAACAATGTACCAGTAAAAGGAACCCAATTTAAATAATTCGATTCAGTTCCAATTTGTGTTTTTGTTAAATCTCGAATAAATTCCGTAAGATATTCGCTACTATTTTGTAAGCCTTCTGGTGTAGGTTTTAATTGACTATTAGCCACAAAACTAAAGGTAATAATAATAAATAAAACTAATGTTGCGGTAATTAAAACTTGTCCATGTATTAATAGTAAAATATTGTTTGTATTAAAAAAATTCCAATAAAAATGTTCACCAATTTTTATTTCTCCAATAAATAACATAGAATTTAAAGCATTAAAGAAGAATGAATTTAAAAATTCATAATTTTGTTCAGGGCTCCACCCTGTTGGCGAGCTCCAAGGCATAGCCAGGGGGGAAGCCCCAAAATTTGTAATTAAAGATAACATAATATTTATATTTTTATTAATAATTCTTTGTTATTCAAAGTATTTCTTTTGGACTAGCATTTTAATATTTTTCCCAAAAAAAATTATTGAATAAATATTGATAAATAAGCCTTGCATCTTTTTTATCTTTTTCAACGGTTTGTTCTTCTTGCCTAGAAACTATCCGTTTTATTCATCAAGAGAGGCTCTCTCGGAAAAAATAAAAAACTCTCTAGCTTTTTTCATTAAAAAAAGCCATCGATTATTTAAAAAAAGACGCTTGGAAAATTTGTAAAAAACATTTGACGGTGAAAAAACGAGCCGCGCTTTCATAAATGAAAGCGCGGCTCGTTTTTTATAGGCCTCTCCCTAGTGCGTAAATTGAAGCAATTTATTAAAGATAAATTGCTTCAATTTACGCACTAGGGGGAGGCCATCGATCTTTCTATTCCAAAAAAACGCCTAGTAATTGTGGGGATAATTCATAAATTTCTAAAGTCATCCGTTTCACTCCTAAAAAGAAAACGGATGACTTTAGAAATTTATGAATTATCCCCACAATTACTAGGCGTTTTTTTCTTTTTCGACGGTTTCTTGACGATTTTCCTTTCCCCCGAATTTTTATTCTTCCCCCTATTTTTTATCCCCTTTTTTTGAAAAAAAAGGGGATAAAAAATAGGGGGAAGAATAAAAATTCGGGGGAAAGGAAAATCGTCAAAAAACCGTCTATTTTCTGCTCTTTTTTACAGCGAAAGACAAATTTCTTGAAATTTGATTTCCGCTGTAAAAAAGAGCAGAAAATCTAGGAGCGATGAAAAAAAAAATTTATTTAAAAAGAAAAAGTCAAAAAGCATACCATTTTTGCCCTCAAAACAATGGACAGAGAAAATTATTTATCTACTTTTAAATTACCAACTTGCTTTTGTTACTCCAGGTAAAAGACCTTCATGAAATAATTCTCGTAATTTAATTCTTGATAAACCAAAATCTCTATAATATCCTCGAGGTCGACCTGTTAATTTACATCTATTATGTAATCTAACATAAGAGCTATTTCTTGGTAACTTCATAAGTTTACAAAATAATAAATATTTTGTTTCGTAATTTTCAGAATTTTTTATTTTTTGTTTTAAATTTTTTCTCCATGCACTGTATTTTGTTACTAAATATAAACGTTTTTTTTCACGTTCAACCATACTTTGTTTTGCCATTTTTAAATTTTTTTTTTTTTCTGTAATGACCCTTAGTTTTATGCTGCACTTAATAGGCTCAATAAAATTAAAAAATAATTCCTTAAAATGTCTAAAAAAAGCTACAATTTATAATTATTTTTTAAATTATAGCTTTTTTTAGACATTTTAAGGAATTATTTTTTAATTTTATTGAGCCTATTAAGTAAATATGTAAATTTATCGCTTCTTTTTTAAATTGATTTTTATTTACCCGAGAGAAACCTCTGCGAAAGAGTACTTTTACTTTTTTTTGATGAGTTTGTAATTTCGGTTTATCGAAAGTAGCTCTTACATATTGATTCAATATGCCTTTACTTGCTAATTCAAAATTAGCAAGTAAAGGCATATTGTAATTTAATGCTTAATTTAAAATAGCAAGTAAAAGCATATTGTAAATTAATGCTTAATTTAAAATTCAGTGTAATTATATTGCTCGTAAAATTGAAGAAAAAAAATAATAGCTATAAAACAATACATTTAATAAAATTCAGGTATTTTTAGTTTTTATTAGCTTTTTTAGAATTGCACTTTTTTTTTCTTTTTCTAGGCCTCCCCACTCGTGCGTAAATTAAAGCTGAATTATCAAAGATAATTCAGCTTTAATTTACGCACGAGTGGGGAGGCCTAGAAAAAGAAAAAAAAAGTGCAATTCTAAAAAAGCTAATAAAAACTAAAATAGAATTTATAATAAAACTATTATTGAAAAATTTGATTTAATGTTAGTAAATCAGGATAGAAACGGTTAAATTCAATTAATAAACCAGCTGTTATAACAAACCAAATTGTTGCAACAACGGGAGCTGTTGAAGCAAATCGAAGAAAATGAGTCATAAATAATTTTTATTTTTTTTTATTTTTGCCAACACTTTTTCCGTTCAGTTACGTATTGCTAAGGTTAAGAGCCTCTCATTGTCCGTTCTCTACAGCACCTTTAATTTAAAAAATATATATTCTAAATAAGTTTAAAAAAAAAAAAAAAAATTAAAAATAAAAAATATAAATAAAAAATAAATAAATTAAAATTATTTTAAAATTTTTTTTTTTTAAAAGGAAAAAAGAATTACAATTTATTTTTATAATGTCCTTGTCCTATTCTTTTTTCCGTTAGGGCTTTGCCCTGTTGGCAAGCTCCAATTTTACCCGGAGGGAGACCCCGAAGGGGGGAGGTGTTTTTTTTTCTAGATTTTCTCCTAAAAAAGAAGGACTCGTTTTTTGCTGGCTATCGAATGATCCCATAAAATATAAAATTTTATAAAAAAAAAAAAAAAGTCCTTTTTTTTAGAAAAAACGGTTTTTGCCTCAGAACTAATTCGAAGCAATCATCTTTGATGATAACTTCGAAAAGTCCTGAGGCAAGAAACCTAAAGCAAAGCCAGGGGACGAGCCCCAAAAAAAGATCGTTTTACAAAAAAATTTGCTCATATTATTTTGAGTTAAAATCTTTAAATAATTTAAGATTCTTCATAAAAGATAGAAATAGTTTATTCTAAATATAACTAAAAAAACAAAATTTTTCAGAAATACAAAATTTTTAATAAACCCTTTAAAATTTGACTAACTCTATTTATTATGCTTTTTTTCTTTTTTTCTTCGAATTCGAAGAGTAAGAATCCCGGCAATAAATTACCGGGGTACGTCGAAAACGCTCCCGGGCCCAAATTATTATTAAAAATAATAATTTTAAATTAATTAATTTTTTATTAATTAAATACTTTTATTTATTTAATAAAATAAATAAAATAAATTAATTAATTTTTTATTAATTAAAGAATATTATTTATTTAAATAAATAATATTCTTTAATTAATAAAAAATTAATTAATTTATTTTATTTATTTTAAAAAATTAAATAAAATTTTTAATTAATAAAAATTTTAATTAAATAAATTATTAAAAATTATTTAATTAATAAAAAATTAAAAAAATGAAAATAAATTGAAAAAAAATTATTATTTAATAAAAATTGTTTTTTTAAAAAAAAATTTTTTAAAAAAAAACTGAATAATAAACTCCAAAATTCATCGCCCCGAAGTAGTAAAAATTTTTCAGGTTTTAAGTTTTTTATCGGCAAGCTTTTTTTTTTTTTTTTCATCGAACGAACTGGGAATTTTTTCCGTTTTAGCCGGTTCAGGTCGTTTCAGCCTTACGGATTAGAAGAACGAGGACCTTGGAAATTTATTGCCGGAGTCCGTCGTAAACCCCCCGGGCCGTGCGGCCCGGGGGTTTCGACTCGTTTTCCGGCAATAAATTTCCAAGGTCCTCGTTCTTCTAATCCGTAAGGCTGAAACGACCTGAACCGGCTCAAAACGGACGAAAAAAAAAACCAGTTCGGGGCGATGAAAAAAACGAGCCGCGCTTTTATAAATGACAGCGCGGCGTCGGGAAGACAAATTTTTTTAAATTTTCCTTCCGCTCCCAAAAAAAAGGTCGGGTATAGAAATGGCGATCCTATTAGCTTGAAAAGCCTTCCCTCCAATTTTTATGGTCCTTTTTGGGGGTTTGCTTGAGCCCCCTATTACCAGAGGTTCTTCTCCTAAAAATGGCCCCAAATTCTACAATCCCGCATTTAAAAATGCGGGATTGTAGAATTTGGGGCCATTTTTAGGAGAAGAACCTCTGGTAATAGGGGGCTCAAGCAAACCCCCAAAAAGGATAAAAATTTATTAAAAAATTGAAATAAAAAAAAAATTAATTAATTATTCCGATGGAATTTTTTTTTTTTTTGTTTTTTTTTCCTGTCGATCTTTCCATTTTTTCCCTTTTTTTTACTCCTAAAGGAAAAAAAATAGCAGAAAACTATAGATTTTTTGAACTTTATGAACCTTACTCTGTCAATTACTTGTACCTTATCTTCAATTACTTAATAGTGAAATATCTTTTAAATTACTTAATCCTTACTCTGCTAATTTTTTTGTAGTAAAATATAAAAATGAAAGTTTTTTTTTAAATATAAATACGATATTTGAAAAATCAAGTTAAGTTTATTTTTTACTTTTTTTATGCAAATTAACCACGAAGTTTTTTATTTTTTTTGATATGAGATCTAAAAGTTCGAGTTAACGCAAATTCACCTAATTTACTTCCGATCATTTGTTCTGTTATCACCACGGGTATATGTTCTTTTCCATTATAAATTGCAATAGTATGTCCAATCATAATTGGAACAATTGTTGAAGAACGAGACCATGTTTTTATTACTTTTTTTTTTCCTTGATTATTTAGTTTTTCAACCTGTGTTAGTAATTTAGGTTCGATAAACGGAATTCTCGAAATTGTCATATATTATATTTTTATTTTTATTCTTATTTTCATTTTTTACCGTTTTTTATTATAAAAAGAAAAAAACGAGGGAAAAAAAAAAAAACATGTTCTTTTTTTTCTATAGCACTTTTTAATAATCTATCATTTAGTTCCGCCTTTCCTCCAATTTTTATGGTCCTTTTTGGGGGTTTGCTTGAGCCCCCTATTACCAGAGGTTCTTCTCCTAAAAATGGCCCCAAATTCTACAATCCCGCATTTAAAAATGCGGGATTGTAGAATTTGGGGCCATTTTTAGGAGAAGAACCTCTGGTAATAGGGGGCTCAAGCAAACCCCCAAAAAGGACCATAAAAATTGGAGGGAAGGCTTTATTAAAGAATGCGTCGGGAAAATTAACCTTTGCAAGCAAAGGTTAATTTTCCCTCGTTTTTTTTTTCGACGGTTTTACTGTAGCTGGCCAGCCACAGTAAAAAAATCTAAGAATTAGTTAAAGCTTCTTAGATTAATAAAAAAGAATGACTCCCACAATGGGAAGCCCTTCTTGTTTTTTGAATAAGGAATTGCTTTTTGGGAAGCCCGCCCCTGGCTTTGTACTATAGTTCGCTAACAGGGCGAAGCCCTAAAATAAAAAGATCGATGGAAAAAAATAACAGTATTGAGCCTTCCCTCCAATTTTTATGGCCATTAATCAAAGCGTCTCATAAATTCGACGCTTTGCATATGTATATAATGGCCATAAAAATTGGAGGGAAGGCGGAAAGTAAAAAATAAAAACGTCTTGTTTTTTTTTAGCCGCTTTTTATTTTTTCGCTCTACGTCGCAATATAAATTCATTACTATATTTTTTTTTTTTACGAGTCTTCTTCCCTAAAGTTGGTTTTCCCCACGGCGTTACGGGCCCTGGACGACCAATTCCCGTTTTTCCTTCTCCTCCCCCGTGTTTGTGACAACATGGGTTCATAGAGGAACCTCTATTATGTGGTCTAAACCCGAGCCAACGCATTCTACCAGCTTTTCCAATTCAAACATTATTAATTTCAGCATTTCCTACTTCTCCAATTGTTGCCCAACAATTTCGTAGAACCATTCAAATTTCGCCGGATGGTAAACGTAAAATAACAAAATAACCTTGTTTGGCAATAATTTGTGCGGAAGTTCCCGCCGCCCGTGCTATTTTTCCTCCCGAACCAGGTTGTGATTCAATATTATGGATATATGTTCCAAGGGAAACATTACGTAAAGGCATTGCATTTCCGGGGAGAATAGGAACTTGGCTACTAGAAATAATAGAATCTCCAATTTTTAATCCTTTAGGATATAAAATATAACGTTTTTCACCATCTGTATAATAAATAAGTGCAATTAAAGCATTTCTATTTGGATCATATTCAATTGTTTTTACTTTACCAAAAATATCGATTTTATTACGTTTACTATCAATAAAACGATATTTTTTTTTATGACCACCTCCTCTGTGACGACTAGTAATACGTCCTGAATTGTTACGTCCTTTTTTTCGATGATATCCGGAAGTTAAATTCTTATCAGGTGAGTGAGTTGTTACTAATTCAAAATCAGATACACTTCGAAATCTACTTCCTGGAGTAACTGCTTTATAAAATCTTATTCCCATAATTAATTTTTTTATTTTTTATTCTTTTAAGTCTTTTTTTCCCGATTTTAATAAAATCGGGAAAGGAAGAAGACACCATAATAATATGAAATATGCTAGTGAATTTTATGTAAGCATATAATCATAATAATCGACCAATTAATTTTCATTTAAATTTAGTTAAAGAAAAAACCGATCTACAAAAAGATATATTGATTTCATTGGTCTGTAGTTAAACTTGACGCAAAAGTAAAGACTAATGGAATCGATGCGTTGAAAAAGCTTTAACCGACCAAAAAAAGAAAAGACCTTTTTTTTTTTTTCATTTTTTTTTTCACTTTTTGTTCAGCCCAATAATATCAAGGGTTCTGACGCGAAAAATGGACAAAAATTGCATGCAATTTTTGTCCATTTTTCGCGTCAGAACCCTTGATATTATTGGGCTGAACAAAAAGTGAAAAAAAAAAAAAAAAAAAAAAAAAAAGGTCTTTTCTTTTTTTTAGGCTATTTCAGGCTATTGAATCTTTTTTTTGGGGCGAGCCCCAAAAAAATTGTAATGTAAAAGATCTAAGTTGTACTAGTTTCAAGATCTAAAGGAAGAATTTTAAATTCAAAATTCTCTTGTGCTTTTTTTTTTTTTGGGTCTCGCCCCCCGGCTCTGCCCGAGAGCTCACCGACAGGGCTTCGCCCTGAATTAATATTTATTTTTTCTTGCCTTATTAAAGAAGGTGAAGTAGAAAATGAATTAATTTTCATAAAATTTTTTATAGGATTAATTGTGTCTTTTGTACCTATAAATTTTACAAAAGCACGTTTCATTTTTAATTGACGTTTTTTTGGTGGTAAATTTAAAGTATTTACATAAACGACTGGTGTATTTAAAATTTCTTGACAAAATTTTTTTATTTCTGGTTTTTTTAATTTTGAATCTACATGTAATATATAAAACTAAGTAGGGGCTCCGTCCTGTTGCCAAGCTCCAGGACAGAGCCAGGGACGCGCCCCAAAATAAACTACTCGTTTTGAAACTGTACGTGATACATAAATATTATACAGCTTTATATCAAAATACTAAAAATTTAAAAAAAGTAAGGGCTTTGCCCTGTCGGCAATCCACAGGGCAAGAATATATTTATATAAATATATTTATATAGCAGGGGGCAAGCCCCAATATTAAAAATATTTCGATTGTTTTGTTTTTTAAATTTTTTATCTACTTCCGCCTTCCCTCCAATTTTTATGGTCCTTTTTGGGGGTTTGCTTGAGCCCCCTATTACCAGAGGTTCTTCTCCTAAAAATGGCCCCAAATTCTATAGAAAACAATCCCGCATTTTTAAATGCGGGATTGTTTTCTATAGAATTTGGGGCCATTTTTAGGAGAAGAACCTCTGGTAATAGGGGGCTCAAGCAAACCCCCAAAAAGGACCATAAAAATTGGAGGGAAGGCTTAGGCCAAAAAACAATTTTACCTAAAATTTTAATGTCAATTTTCTTGAAAAACCGTCGAAAAGGCCACAAAAAAAAGACCCGAAACGCCCGGAAAAAAAGGAAATGGCGTATTCCTTACTCCCCCCAAAAAAAGAGAATGCCCAAAAAAAACTAATTTGGAGGAGGATCGCCAAAGATCAGATAAAGCTTGCTTTATCTGATCTTTGGCGATCCTCCTCCAAATTAGTTTTTTTTGGGCATTCTCTTTTTTTGGGGGGAGTAAGGAATACGCCATTTCCTTTTTTTCCGGGCGTTTCGGGTCTTTTTTTTGTGGCCTTTTCGACGGTTTTTTTGTCGGCTAAAATTAGCTTAAAAAATCCTATTAATAAGGTCGACAAAATTAATTGCTTTTTAAGTATTTCAGGGGTCCGAGAAAAGAAGATATCGATGAGATCCAGCTTTTTTTTTCCATTAATTCGAGCCTTTTATACGAGCCCTATTAGCAAGGGTTCTGACGCGAAAATTGGACAAAAATTGCAGGCAATTTTTGTCCAATTTTCGCGTCAGAACCCTTGCTAATAGGGCTCGTATAAAAGGCTCGAATTAATGGAAAAAAAAGCGACAAAAAAAAAACGAGCCGCGCTTTCATTTTTTTGTCTTTCCCCTTTTTTTCATTGCCATAAAGCATTCATTCTTATTTCATCGAATGAATGCAAATATATTTAAAGCATTCCTTCGACGAAGGAATGCAAATGTATTTAAAGCATTCATTCTTATTTCATCGAATGAATGCAAATGTATTTAAAGCATTCATTTGATAAAAGACAAATGAATGCAAATGTATAAAATGGACATGAAAAAAAGGGGAAAGACAAAAAAATGAAAGCGCGGCTCGTTTTTTTTCCAAGGCAAGAATATATTTATATAGCCAGGGTACGAGCCCCAAATTAATCATTTTTTTTTAATTAGAAAACTCTTCTGGTCATTGAATTTTAAAACTACAAATTTTGATAAAATTGAAACAAGTTTAAACTTATTCGATAAATTTTTACTTATTTCCTTCCGCCTTCCCTCCAATTTTTATGGTCCGGACCATAAAAATTGGAGGGAAGGCCGGAAAAAAAATGAAATGGCGGGCGATACCAGAAGCTTGCAAAGCTTCTGGTATCATTCCTTCGGAATACGCCATTTCATTTTTTTTCCGGCCGTTTCGGGCCTTATAGTTAAAAATTCAAAAAACCAGTCTAATTGGTTTACAATATTTTTTATATATACTCTAGTTATAAAGATTTTTTATGTTTTTTCTATAATAAGTTTTAATGATTCACTTTTTGAAGAACAGATTTTTTTTTTACCAAAAATTTTTCCTTCTTTTTTAGAAAATAATTTTTATTTTTTCCGTCAAGGCTTTGTCCTGTTTTTAATAAAATTCGGCGAGCTCCCGGGCAATAATATATTTATATAGTCAGGGGGTAGGCCCCAAAAAAGAAAAATGAAAAATATTGAGGGTAAAAAAAAGTAAAACTTACTTATTTTTATAATAAAAAAGAATAAAACATAAATTCCATATCCTATAATTGTTTAACGAAAGAAATTCTATAAATGAGAAGAAAATCACATGTGATGAAGAAGAATCAAATAGACGATTCTTCTTCTTCATCACATGTGATTTTATTTTCAACGTTACGAGCCTCGCAATTTTTCCAATTGCGAGGTTTTTATTTATTTTCGACAATCTTCGGCAAATTATTGCCAAGGATTTAGAGAAAAAAATTCTTAATAAATTAAGAATTTTTTTTCTCGACGGGAAAAAGAACCTTGCTTGCAAGGTTCTTTTTCCCTTATCATTTTAATTTTAACTTTTATTTTAAATTAATAAACAAAAAATGAAAATATTAATTATTTCTTTTTTGTTTATACTTTACGTTTTTGTCTAAATAAATATTCGATTATATTGAATTTGCTTAAAATTTTTATAAAAAAATTCTAATTGTTTTATACAGTCTTTTCCCCCTTTTTTTCCCCGCTTCTATAAGCCCCCTATTAGCAAGGGTTCTGACGCGAAAAATGGACAAAAATTGCATGCAATTTTTGTCCATTTTTCGCGTCAGAACCCTTGCTAATAGGGGGCTTATAGAAGCGGGGAAAAAAAGGGGGAAAAGACAAAGCACTGAAGAAATAAAATAAAAAACGTTTAATAAACTCAAAACAAATAAAACTAAAACGTCAAAATATTACGCTTAGTCTAGGATTTTTAAATTTAGAATTTTTAAATAATTGTTGGAAAATCTATAAAATAACTAGTAGTAATTAAATCATGTAAAACGAGCCGCGCTTTCTTTTTTTTTCCTTTTTTTTCCTTTTTTTTCACTTTTTGCTCAGCCCAATAATATCAAGGGTTCTGACGCGAAAAATGGACAAAAATTGCATGCAATTTTTGTCCATTTTTCGCGTCAGAACCCTTGATATTATTGGGCTGAGCAAAAAGTGAAAAAAAAGGAACGTTTCACTCCTAAAGGAAAAAAAAAAAGAAAGCGCGGCGTCTGGAAGGCTAATTTCAATAAATTAGGCTTCCGCTTTTTAAAATTTTTAATTTCTTCACTTTATTGAATATTATCGCCATCAATGATATTGTTTAATTAATCATGGTTTTAAACATACTGTAACTACTATAAAAATTTTGATGAGAGTTAGGTACTGATTAAAATTATAATTTCTACAAAGAAAAAATTTTATCACTAAAATTTCAATGTTTTTCTATTGCATAGTTTTACTCAAAAAATTAAATTGATATTCTTCTATTTAATTTTTTAATAAAAGACGTTTTTTCAAAAAAATTACATTTTTTAAATCAGGACTAGGTTTTTCCCTAGAGAGTAATTTGTGGCTATCATTAAAAGTTTTTTTTGCGGGGTATGAGTCTAACCAGTAGCCTAAAGTTGATGGTTAGAATCTTGCCCAGCAAAAAAAAAGAGGCTATCATGGCCGCTAATTAAAAAGCGACCGGAGCTAGCCAAAAAAGAAATAAAATTTCAGGCTCTGTCCTTTCGGTAAGCTCTAGGAAAAAAAGGAATAAAACGTCTTGTCTTTTTTTTCCTAGAGCTTACCGACAGGGCGTAGCCGGGAGGAGACCCCAAAATGATTTACTGTCATATCATGTTTTTGTTCCCATAAATCTTCATTAAATAATTTTTTTCATTAAAAAAATGAAAAAAAATTTGGTTGGGTTAGATATTGATGTTTAGTTGTTATTAAACATTAAAAAAATTGATACAAAACCAATCCACACATATTGATTCTTTTCGACGATACTAATAATTCCTTTATTATTAAAAATAAATGATTTAATAAAATTTGTCATAATAATTTATTCTTGATAATTTTTATTTTAAAAATATTTTTGTTATTAAAGAAAAAAGCGAACATTTTCCATTCTTTTTTTAGCTTTTTCCATCAAAAAAAAGCCCAAAAAATAAAATGGCGGGCGATCATCATTTATGATGAGATCGCCCGCCATTTTATTTTTTTTAAGGCCGTTTCAAATATTTTTTTCCAAGTTTTTTTTCATTGTCCTGAACTGTCCTTTTTTTTTGCTCAGAATGGCCATATTATACATTTACGGATGTAATTGTATAATATGGGGTTATTGCAGACCCAAAACGGCCGGAAAAAAAGACCGTTTTTTTCCGGCCTGCCTCGGTCTTTTTTTTTCTTTTTTTTTCACTTTTTGTTCAGCCCAATAATATCAAGGGTTCTGACGCGAAAAATGGACAAAAATTGCATGCAATTTTTGTCCATTTTTCGCGTCAGAACCCTTGATATTATTGGGCTGAACAAAAAGTGAAAAAAAAAGAAAAAAAAAAAGCCTTTTTATTTTCTATGAATTTAAAGGTCGTTTTAGCCCTACGGGTTTAAATCATGGGAATCCCGGCAAATAATTTGTCGGGGTCCGGCGGAAACTCCCCCAGGCCCTCAATTCTTATTAAAACTTCTCCTCTTTTTTTAAACGGCCATATTAAATATTTTTTTCCTTTAGGAGTAAAACGTTCCCGCCCTCTTTAAGCGCCCTATTTACAAGGTCTCCTTTTTCAAAAAATCAATGCCCTGCCCCACGCCCCTATAGGGGCGGGGGCAGGGCATTGATTTTTTGAAAAAGGAGACCTTGTAAATAGGGCGCTTAAAGAGGGCGGGAACGTTTTACTCCTAAAGGAAAAAAAATATTTAATATGGCCGTTTAAAAAAAGAGGAGAAGTTTTAATAAAAATTGAGGGCCCGGGGAATTTGGCTTTTTTTGATAAAAAATCTAACTGGCGAAACAACCCAGGAAATTTAAAATTTCCTGGGTTGTTTCGCCAGTTAGATTTTTTTCCTAAAAGTTAAATATATCATTTATTGCCTTCCATTTAAAATGGCAAGGAAGAATTGAAGGAAAAAAGAATCTTTGCAAGTTTTACAAAAAAGTCAAGAATTCTTTTTTCCTAATAATTATTCTTGTTAAATGGACCCTAATGGACTTGAACCATTAACCGTCGGTTTGTAAGACCGCTACTCTACCAATTGAGACTAAGAGTCCTTAGAATTAATATTATTTATAAACTTTGTTTATAAATTAATATTATAAATTTTTTTTATTTTGTCAAATTTATTTTTAAATTCTGTTTTTTAGTTATAATTGACTTTATAATTTTTGTATCACAAATTAAAAAAAAAAAAGTGGGAATAAGTCTTTTTTGTTCAAAAATCGCTTGATAAACTCTATAGTTAAGAAGCAATTTGTGCCTTCCCTCTAAAAAATTTTGAAGGGAAAACGCATAACAAATAAGACAATAAAAAAGATAAAAGAAGTCAATTTGGGATTAAGCCCCCTGGCTCTACCCTGGAAAAAAAAAACAAAAAAAAGTAAAGACCCTAAACGGCGGGAAAAAAAGACCTGCCCCGGCCGGAAAAAAAAATGAAATGGCGTATTCCGAAGGAATGATACCAGAAGCTTGCAAAGCTTCTGGTATCGCCCGCCATTTCATTTTTTTTTCCGGCCGGGGCAGGTCTTTTTTTCTGGCCCGCCCTGGCCGCTTTTTCACATTGTTCTCTTCTCTTTTTTTTTTAAAAAAAGAGAAGAGAACAATGTGAAAAAGCGGCCCAAAACGACCTTTTTTTTTTTTCTTTTTTTTTTTCTTTTTTTTTTGCATTAATGAGAGCCTTTTATACGAGCCCTATTACCAAGGGTTCTTACGAGAAATTTGGACTAAAAATGTATACATTTTTAGTCCAAATTTCTCGTAAGAACCCTTGGTAATAGGGCTCGTATAAAAGGCTCTCATTAATGCAAAAAAAAAAGAAAAAAAAAAAGAAAAAAAAAAAAAGGTTGGAAGATAATGCCCAAAAAAACTAATTTGGAGGAGGATCGCCAAAGATTAGATAAAACTTGCTTTATCTAATCTTTGGCGATCCTCCTCCAAATTAGTTTTTTTGGGCATTATCTTTTTCTTTATCCAAATAGGCTCGAAACGGCCAAAAAAAAGGCCAAAAAAAGGTCTTTTTTTTGGCCAATGCAGGTCGTTGCAGACTACAAGTAGGAAAAAACTTTATAAACTACTTCCAAGGCCATGGTAAGAACCATAGAAAAAAATTCCTACTACTGTAAGAGCGGCAGTTCCAATAACTGTTCCTACTAACCATAATGGAATACGTCCAGTTGTACCAGTATTTGTCATAATATTTTATTTTTATTTTTTTTTTAATTAACAAATTAAATTTTTACGTCAAGTCTTCCTTGTCATTTTATATGGGCAGCCATGCCCATATAAAATGACAAGGAAAACAAAGATTTTCTCCAAAGTTTTTTTCCCTTTTTTTTTCTTTTTTTTTCACTTTTTGTTCAGCCCAATAATATCAAGGGTTCTGACGCGAAAAATGGACAAAAATTGCATGCAATTTTTGTCCATTTTTCGCGTCAGAACCCTTGATATTATTGGGCTGAACAAAAAGTGAAAAAAAAAGAAAAAAAAAGGGAAAAAGACACGGAAAAAAAAGAGCAAGAAACCGTCGAAAAAGAAACTCCGAAAAAAAAAGAAAAAATGACCATAAATTAAAGTGTTTATTAAATTCGACACTTTGAAAATTTATTTAAATGGCCATTTTTTCTTTTTTTTAAATAATCGATGGCTTCTTTTTGAATTGGAAAGATCGACGGGAAAAAAGAGCATAGTACGCGCGGGCATTTTGTTTTTTTAATTACTTCACATTAGGAGGCAATAATCCTAGATATAATTATCTTTTTCCAGTTTTTGTTAAGCTCACTATTACCAAAGTTTCATAAGCGAAATTTGTCCCAAAATTGAAATTTTGGGACAAATTTCGCTTATGAAACTTTGGTAATAGTGAGCTTAACAAAAACTGGAAAAAGATAATTATATCTAGGATTATTGCCTCCTAATGTGAAGTAATTAAAAAAACAAAATGCCCGCGCGTACTATGCTCTTTTTTCTTTTTTTAGTCCTAGGCGATATAAAATCTTGTTAATTTCTGGCCGGCGTTCTGAATCTGATGATCTTTTTTAGGAGTGAAACGTTCCTTTTTATGAGCTCTCTATTTATGAGTTCTCGTATTTAAAAATTCTACCCTCGCCTTGCGAGGGTAGAATTTTTAAATACGAGAACCTATAAATAGGGAGCTCATAAAAAGGAACGTTTCACTCCTAAAAAGATTAGACAGGCGGGTGAAAAAAATTAAGCCTGCCCCGAACTTTTGCCCAAGCCTGATTGCATAGGCCTAAAAACTTTAAATGATCGGCAATACCATCATTGCTAAATTTCTACTCTTTTTTTAAAACGGCCATAAAGCCTTCATTCTTATTTCATCGAATGAATGCAAATGTTTAATATGGCCATTTAAAAAAGGAGGCCCGAAACGGCCGGTTTGGGAGAAAAGAACAGCGTTGATGGTATCATTTTTATGTAAAATGCCATTTCAGGTTTTTAGGACTATGCAAGCCGGTTTGGAACTAAGGCCTTGTATAAAAGATAATCCATAAAAAAAATATGAGTTTGATGAATAATAAGAGAAAAAATTCTAAAATTTTCGATTATTTTTGCTAAATAATTATTTTGTCTTGTTTTCAAAATAATTTATTTTTAATGTCATGGCTTTGCCCCGTTCATAAATTTTTCTGACTATAAAAAAAGTGTCTTAAAAAGAACGCCAGAAGGTAAGTCCAAAAAGATTAATTAAATATATAACTTGAAAAAAGGACTGCTAATACAAAAATTGTTAATAAACCCCAATATAAACTTGTTCTATTTAAATCTACTGTAACACCACGTTCAGTTTTTTCATTTGCCATAAAATATTTTAATTATTTTTTATAATTCCGAAGAAAATTTACATTTTCTCTTAATGTTTTGTTTTTTAAAAAAAATAGTTTCCCTTAGGCTTCCTTATTTAACAAAAACCTAAAACAATTAGTTTTTTTAGTCGGGTCTATCGAAAATTTCCCCGAGCCCAAAATTCTTATTAAAACTTGTCCTCTTTTTTTTTCTTTTTTTTTTTCTTTTTTTTTTCTTTTTTTTTCACTTTTTGTTCAGCCCAATAATATCAAGGGTTCTGACGCGAAAAATGGACAAAAATTGCCGGCAATTTTTGTCCATTTTTCGCGTCAGAACCCTTGATATTATTGGGCTGAAAAAAAAAAAAAGAAAAAAAAAAGAAAAAAAAAAAGAAAAAAAAAGAGGACAAGTTTTAATAAGAATTTTGGGCCCGGGGGAGTTTTCGAGATACCCCGGCAATTTATGGCCGGGATTCTAGTTATTCAAGCCTGTGGGGCTAAAACGACCCGAAACGACCTTTTTTTTTTTTTCTTTTTTTTTTTCACTTTTTGTTCAGCCCAATAATATCAAGGGTTCTGACGCGAAAAATGGACAAAAATTGCCGGCAATTTTTGTCCATTTTTCGCGTCAGAACCCTTGATATTATTGGGCTGAACAAAAAGTGAAAAAAAAAAAGAAAAAAAAAAAAGGCCGTAAAAAAAGACCCGAAACGGCCAGAAAAAAAAGGAAATGGCGTATGCCGAAGGAATGATACCATTTCCTTTTTTTTCTGGCCGTTTCGGGTCTTTTTTTGCTTGGAATGGATGCTTTATGGCTATTCCAAACAAAAAAGCCCGTTTGGAACGATGAAAAAAAGAAAAAATAGATAGGTTGGCTGATCATAAATCAGATGCTTCTTTTTTTTTTTTTTTTTTTTTTTTTTCTTTTTTTTTCACTTTTTGTTCAGCCCAATAATATCAAGGGTTCTGACGCGAAAAATGGACAAAAATTGCCGGCAATTTTTGTCCATTTTTCGCGTCAGAACCCTTGATATTATTGGGCTGAACAAAAAGTGAAAAAAAAAAAAAAAAAAAAAAAAAAAAAAAAAAAACTTAGAAGCATCTGATTTATGACCAGCCAACCTATCTATTTTTTCTTTTTTTCGTTTTTTATAATTTTATTTTTTAAATGGAGATTAAAGGAAAAAAATAGCTTTAATAAAGAAATTTTCCATATATTTGAAAATATATCAATAAATTTATATAATAAAGCTCAAAAATAAATTTATTAATGGCTATAAATTTTGTATGCTCTCTTTATTTTTTATTTTTTTAAGCCGGTTCGGGCTTTTTTATCATAATTTAGCTTGTTTTTGAAAGGTTTTTTCAATCTGTTTCTTTTTTCTCAATTTCATCGTTCCCTCTTTTTTTTCGATTTCATTAAAAAAAAAACAATAGCCTGCTCCGGCAGTTATGGGTCGAGGTGGGCCTTTTTGGGTTTTTTTTACTATGGGGATCATTTTTTTTTGAATATCCAAAATTTTGAAAAAAAAATGTGGCCATGTTTTTTATCTCTTCCGCCTTCCCTCCAATTTTTATGGTCCTTTTTGGGGGTTTGCTTGAGCCCCCTATTACCAGAGGTTCTTCTCCTAAAAATGGCCCCAAATTCTACAATCCCGCATTTTTAAATGCGGGATTGTAGAATTTGGGGCCATTTTTAGGAGAAGAACCTCTGGTAATAGGGGGCTCAAGCAAACCCCCAAAAAGGACCATAAAAATTGGAGGGAAGGCTCAGGAATAAAAAAAAGAACAAAATAAAAAATTTGTATAGCGAATATCCAAAAATTGTTGTAAAATATTTTATTTGTATCTATAGGCTAAAAAGTTTCATAATATCATGCTAATTTTTAATTTTCAAAGCATTCTTTGAGCTTTTAATATGATAAAGTCAATAAGTAAACTTATGATTTAAATGTAAATTGATTTAAATAAATCAATTATTATAAATTTTTAGCTTCTTTCGTCTTCTTTTTTTTTGAAAGAAAAAAAAGTGCGCAAAAATTTCTGAGAAAACTACTTTATTAGAATAAACCCCATGTTATTTTCTATAACAAAAAATAGTCTAGGTTTTTTTAATGAAAAAAAAGCCCGTTTTCCCTAGAGTGTACGAGGTTATCATTAAAACTTTTTTTTTCCATGGGCATAGTTCTAATCAGTCGCCGAAAATTGCTGGTTAGAATATGTATTAGATGCTCGCGATTACTAGTTGCTTTTTTTATTTTTCGACAACCCCCCGCACTCGTGCGTAAATTGAAGCAAATTATTTTTGATAATTCAGCTTCAATTTACGCACGAGTGCGGGGGGCTTAGTAAAAAATATCTTTTAATTTTGTATCAATGCGGACAATCCTATAATCTTTGCAAGCCTTTCTCTCAAATTTTATTCTTCCCCCGATTTTTTTATGGTCCTTTTTGGGGGTTTGCTTGAGCCCCCTATTACCAGAGGTTCTTCTCCTAAAAATGGCCCCAAATTCTACAATCCCGCCTTTTTAAAGGCGGGATTGTAGAATTTGGGGCCATTTTTAGGAGAAGAACCTCTGGTAATAGGGGGCTCAAGCAAACCCCCAAAAAGGACCATAAAAAAATCGGGGGAAGAATAAAATTTGGGAGAAAGGCTTGCAAAGATTATAGGATCAATCCTGCGGAATAAGCATTTATACAAAATTAAAAGGCCGGAAAAAAAAGATCTTTTTTTTCCGGCCGTTTAGAGTTTTTTTTATCGCCCTCACGGGCTCGAAAAACGAGGAGCAATTTATTGCCGAGGTCCGTCGGAAATACCCCAGCAATTTATTGCCGGGGTATTTCGCTTTTTTTGAATTGGAAAGATCTAGGAAAAAATAGTAAGCTATTTTTTCCCTAGAAAAAAAAACACCAAAAAAAAAAGACTCGAAACGGCCGGAAAAAAAAGATCTTTTTTTTCCGGCCGTTTCGAGTCTTTTTTTTTTTGGTGTTTTTTTTTCGTCGCTTTTTTCATCAAAAAAAAAGCTAGGTTTCTTGTCTCAGGACTAATTCGAACTTATCATCGAAAATGATTGCTTCGAATTAGTCCTGAGACAAGAAATCGTAAATTTTATTCTCTTTTTTAGCGTATTTGCTCAGCTCCTTATTGCCAAGCTTTTTTATACTCTTTTTTAGCGTTTTTTCCCATTTTTTACCGTTTTTTTTCCTTTTTTTTCACTTTTTGTTCAGCCCAATTATATCAAGGGTTCTGACGCGAAAAATGGACAAAAATTGCCGGCAATTTTTGTCCATTTTTCGCGTCAGAACCCTTGATATAATTGGGCTGAACAAAAAGTGAAAAAAAAGGAAAAAAAACGGTAAAAAATGGGAAAAAACGCTAAAAAAGAGTATAAAAAAGCTTGGCAATAAGGAGCTGAGCAAATACGCTAAAAAAGCGGCCAAAAAAACACCCAAAAAAGGAAAGGGCTTATTCCGTACTCCCCCCAAAAACGAGAATGCCTAAAAAAAACTAATTTGGAGAAGCGATCGCCATTTATTACATGATCAGATAAAGCTTGCTTTATCTGATCATGTAATAAATGGCGATCGCTTCTCCAAATTAGTTTTTTTTAGGCATTCTCGTTTTTGGGGGGAGTACGGAATAAGCCCTTTCCTTTTTTGGGTGTTTTTTTTGGTCGCTTTCTTCATCAAAAAAGCCATGAATTTTGCCGGTGACCCCATAAAATAAATAGATTTTATGAGATCATTCGATAACCGGCAAAATCCATGGCTTTTTTGATGAAAAAAGCTAAGTTTTTTGCCTCAGGACTAATTCGAGGTTATCATTGAAAATGATTGCCTCGAATTAGTCCTGAGTCAATAAACCGTCGAAAAAGAAAAAAAGCCTAAAAAACAAAATGGCGGGCGATACCATCATAAATGATGGTATCGCCCGCCATTTTGTTTTTTAGGCTTTTTTTCTTTTTCTAGGCCTCCCCCTCGTGCGTTTTAAAGCTGAATTATCAAAGATAATTTGCTTTAATTTATGCACGAGTGGGGAGGCCGTCGATCTTTCCTTTTAAAAAAAAAGGCTTTATTTTGCCGGCGACCCCATAAAATAAATTTTATGGGATCATACGATAGCCGGCAAAATAAAGCCTTTTTTTTTAAAAGGAAAGATCTAGGTTTATTGCCTCAAGACTTTTCGAGGTTATTATCAAAGATGATTGCCTCGAATTAGTCCTGAGGCAATAAACCGTCGAAAAAGAAAAGAAGCTCAAAAAATAAAATGGCGGGCGATACCATCATTTATGATGGTATCATTCCTTTGGAATAAGCCATTTTATTTTTTGAACTTCTTTTCTTTTTCTAGGCCTCCCCCTCGTGCGTTTTAAAGCTGAATTATCAAAGATAATTTGCTTTAATTTATGCACGAGTGGGGAGGCCGTCGATCTTTCCTTTTTAAAAAAACGGCTTTATTTTGCCGGCGACCCCATAAAATTTATTTTATGGGATCATACGATAGCCGGCAAAATAAAGCCTTTTTTTTAAAAGGAAAGATCTAGAAAACAAAGTTTTCATTTATAAAAAATAAAAAAATTTATTATGAGTACTGGTCGTGTCTCTCAAATTATTGGTCCAGTTGTCGATGTAGTTTTTCCTGATGGAGCATTACCTAATTTACTAAATGCTTTAGTAATTAAAGGTAAAAATATCGCTGGTCAAGAAATAAGTCTTACCATTGAAGTTCAACAATTGTTAGGAGATCACACGGTTCGAGGAATTTCTATGACGGCAACCGAAGGATTAATGCGTGGATTAGAAGTTATTGATACGGGAGCTCCTTTAACAGTTCCAGTAGGAGATACTACATTAGGTAGAATATTTAATGTATTAGGAGAAACGGTAGATGGAAAAGCGGGAAATAGCAAAAAAGATTTTCCAAAAAATTTACCAATTCATAGAAATTCACCAGAATTTACAGAATTGGATACAAATTTAAGTATTTTTGAAACTGGGATTAAAGTCATCGATGTATTAGCTCCATATCGTCGTGGTGGAAAAATTGGATTATTTGGAGGAGCTGGAGTAGGAAAAACGGTAATTATCATGGAGCTGATTAACAACATTGCTAAAGCACACGGAGGAGTAAGTATTTTTGGAGGTGTCGGTGAACGTACACGCGAAGGGAATGACTTATATCATGAAATGTTAGAGAGTAATGTTATTGTTGAAAAAAATCTTTCTGAATCTAAAGTTGCACTTGTATATGGACAAATGAATGAACCTCCTGGTGCACGTATGCGCGTTGGTTTAACGGCACTTACGATGGCAGAATATTTCCGTGATGCAGAATCTCGAGATGTACTTTTATTTATTGATAATATTTTTCGTTTTGTACAAGCTGGATCAGAAGTTTCTGCACTTCTAGGACGTATGCCTTCAGCGGTTGGTTATCAACCAACTTTAGCTTCTGAAATGGGAGGTTTTCAAGAAAGAATAACTTCCACAAATAAAGGATCAATTACTTCCATTCAAGCTATTTATGTTCCCGCAGATGATTTAACCGACCCCGCTCCGGCAACTACTTTTACTCATTTAGATGCTACTACCGTCTTATCGCGCGGGCTTGCTTCTAAGGGTATTTATCCTAGTGTTGACCCACTTGGAAGTACATCAACAATGCTACAGCCTTACATAGTAGGACCTGATCATTATAATTGCGCGCAAGATACAAAATTTATTTTAAACCGTTATAAAGAATTGCAAGATATTATTGCAATTCTTGGAATTGATGAATTATCAGAAGAAGACCGATTAACCGTAGCACGCGCTAGAAAAATTGAAAAATATCTAAGTCAACCATTTACGGTTGCCCAAACGTTTAAAAAAAGCGTTATTTATTCCAATTTATAGAGTTATTACTCTTTTTTATTTCGCATAGATAATAAATTTTGTTCAAAAATTAGTTAATTAAAAGTAAGATACTATTTTACTTTCCGCCTTCCCTCCAATTTTAATGGTCCTTTTTGGGGGTTTGCTTGAGCCCCCTATTACCAGAGGTTCTTCCCCTAAAAATGGCCCCAAATTCTACAATCCCAAAAATGCGGGATTGTTTTCTATAGAATTTGGGGCCATTTTTAGGAGAAGAACCTCTGGTAATAGGGGGCTCAAGCAAACCCCCAAAAAGGACCATTAAAATTGGAGGGAAGGCTAGAATTTTTCCAAAATATACAAACTAGTCATATATTTTTAGGCATAATTCGTTGGTACTGAATTTTTGGGGCTTACTCCCTGGCTATATAAATATATTCTTGTCCTGAAGCTCGTCGACATATTTTTCTCGGAGTTTCTCCCCCTTTTTTTCATGGCCATAAATCAAAGCATCTTCTAAAGTCGACGCTTTGAAAATGTATAAAATGGCCATGAAAAAAGGGGGGGAAACGGAAAAGCCATGAATTTTTTTGTTTAGCCTTGGAACCAGCTTTTTGATATTTTTATCTAAAATATCAAAAAAAAGCGGGTTTAAGAGGAATGGCAAAATCTATAAGATTTAATTCTATTATATGATAAATAAAAAGAGTAATAATTCTAAAAATTAAAAAAATAAATAAAAAAATTAAATAAATTGCAAAAAATTATTTTTATGAAAATTTGCAGCGATTTTTAACTATTATTCTAGTAATCGTTCAGAGACTATATTTGTCTTTTTTTCTTTTTGCCTTACAACAAGAAAAAAGACTAAGAAAAAGAGGATTTTTTAAAGCAACTTACTCAGGCAGCATAAATGATTTTATGCCGCCATAATTACATTATATAAATTATGGCGCATCCTTTTTTTTCTAACCTATTTAATTTATAAAAATTATAAAATGACATAGTCCTTTTTGTATATATTATAAAATTAATTATATAAAATAAAAAGTTACAAACATTCCAGGAGAATATGTATCACTTGCGGATTCTATTCGAGGCCTAAATGCTATCTTAACAGGAGAATTAGATGAAATTTCTGAATCAAGTTTCTATATGGTTGGTAAAATTGAACAGGTCTTAGAGAAAAACAGTAAAAAATAAAAAAATAATACTCCGCAATTTGTAATTTAAATAGGCATTTTTATGTTTAATTTCTCTCGTACTAGTTTTTTTACAATTTTTATACCGCTTTAGCGGTATAAAAATTGTAAAAAAACTAGTACGAGAGAAATAGGTGGTTTTAAATAGCCATTAAAGATTATATTTTATTTACGCTTTTTATTAGTTTTTTTTGGTGAAAAATCCTAAAAAACTAATAAAACGCGTAAATAAAATCCAGTCCCTGATGGCTATTCAAGTTGGCCTACTCAAGCTCGAAAAAAAGAGTAGAAATCCCCTTTTAGAGCTTGAGTAGGCTAACTTGAATATGCCTAATATTTAAATTTTAACAAATTTGTATAGGTAATAAAAAAAGCCTTTTTTTTAAAATGGCCATATTAAACATTTTTTCTATTAATTAGAGCCTTTTATACGAGCCCTATTAGCAAGGGTTCTGACGCGAAAAATGGAGAAAAATTGCATGCAATTTTTCTCCATTTTTCGCGTCAGAACCCTTGCTAATAGGGCTCGTATAAAAGGCTCTAATTAATAGAAAAAATGTTTAATATGGCCATTTTAAAAAAAAGGCTTTTTTTTATAAAGAATGGCCATAAATTATATACCCGATTAAAATAGGGTATATAAAAATGTATAAATGGCCATTCTTTATAAAAAAGCCGGTTCGGGAGAAGTTTGGCGAGGGTCCTTCCAATATTTATTGGAAGGACCCATCGAAAACGCACCAAAATGTGAAAAAGCGGGCGGGGCAGGCCGTAAAAAAAGCCTGAAACGGCCGTTTCAGGCTTTTTTAATTGCTTAGTATTGAATTATTTAGATAAAAACATATTATGAAACAAATAAATTTTAAAGAAATGTATAATGCTGGAGTGCATTTAGGAAGTAGTATTAAAACAATAAATCCTAAAATGAAACCTTATATAATGTGCACACATGATGGAATAGCAATCATCGATATTTTAAAAACTTATACACGTTTATTTCGAGTTACTTTATTTTTAAAAAAAGTAATCGCAACAGAAGGTTATCAAGTTTTATTTGTTGGAACTCAAAAATCAATTGCACCTTTAATTGCAGATATTGCCACAAAAAGTTCGAGTCCTTATATTAACAAAGGTTGGAGTGCGAGTTGTTAAGGTGAATTAATATAAAAGTCGCCAGATAAAAGCAAAACTAGCTAAGCTCTTAGCAAACAAAGCAAGTAAACTAATCTAAACAGAAGAAAATTGAAAAAAATAACCAAGAGTATATTACGAATAGACGAGCCGCGCTTTCATAAGCGGAAGGCTAATTTCAAGAAATTAGCCTTCCGCTTTTAATACATTTTCATATTCTTTTTTCGTGATTTTTTCAAAGTTTTAAGTGATAGTAGCATGAGAATAAGCGGAACATACTATGTATACTATTTTTTTTTGGGAAAAAAGAAAAATAGATTAGAATATACCGCGAGGCCATTACACAAATAGGAACAATTTTCAGAACTCCCAAAAAATTTTTTTTTGTGGGATAAAGTTACTTTGAATAAATTGTAACAAGCCGAATAATTTTTGTAATTTTCAACTACAAAAAATTTTTATTTATTGCGGCAGGGACTCTGTGATCTGACTAGGAAATGATTAAAAAATTTATAACTAGCTTTTCTTCTCGAAAAATTGACAGATCATAGAAATAATAGGTTCATATGAAAATATCCTAAAGTTTCACATATATACTAAAACAACTAGACCGGATCAAGCCAGATTATTGGTTTGAACAATCAAGAAAGATTTCGTGTCTTATAGATTCCCAGTCATTGACCGGAAGAGGTCTGTAATAAAATTTTAAAAAAGTTGAGAGAGCAGATCAGTCGAAAAAATTATCCTTTTGGATGTAGATGAAATTAATTTGGTACCTTTGTCTTTTTTTTTTTTTCTATTAATTAGAGCCTTTTATACGAGCCCTATTAGCAAGGGTTCTGACGCGAAAAATGGACAAAAATTGCATGCAATTTTTGTCCATTTTTCGCGTCAGAACCCTTGCTAATAGGGCTCGTATAAAAGGCTCTAATTAATAGAAAAAAAAAAGACTAAAAAAATTATGACGATTCCTTCGTTTTTTAACGGTGGTTTATTAAATAGCGCTCATATATTATCGAATTTAATATTTTTCGCCGGAACCTCTGTCGCTCAGTTTTTATAGATTTTTTTTAAATTATTTGACCATAAGCTTTTCCCCGGAAAAAATTCATTTAAATTATTCCCCGTCCCCCCGGGCCTCAGGCCCGGGGGGACGGGGAATAATTTAAATGGATTTTTTCCGGGGAAAGGCAAAGAAGTAATAACTACTATTAAATCTATTGTTAAGCAAAAAGCACAACTATGATTAATCGTAATAATTAATCGATTAACAGAATTGTTTTAAAATCTCGAATCAAAGCTGTATGATACATAAGTATCAAGTACGGTTTGGGAACAAGCGGTTTTTATAATGTATAGCGGCTTAGTTTCATAAGGAGGATTTTTAACAAATTTTAAAACTATGAAAGGACAAACAAAAAATGAACTATCATCTCAACTCCCGGCATACTCTATAAATCAAGAGTTTTCACAAAACAAAGTTTTAAAACAAGAAAATGGAGAGCAAAATTCAATTAATTCTGAATCAAATATTATTTCAGGGCAGAGTACTGTCGGTGAGCTTCAAGGCAGAGCTAGGGAACAAGCTTCAAAAATTGATAAAAATAAAGAAGAATTTATAAGTCAAAATTCAGAAAAAGGATCATCTCTACAAAGATATTCTCCTTTTTCTACTTCTTATTGAGAAGGAGAAAAAGAGGAAAAATTTCGCAAACAATCTAGGACTACTCCGTTAACTAAAACAGAAGAAATTACAAAATTAACCCATGTAACTAAATTAACTAGTTTACCAGATATCGTTATAATTGTTGGTCAACAAAAAGAGTTAAAAGCAGTTAAAGAATGCGAGAAATTAAACATCCCAACCATCACTATTTTAGATTCAGATGGAGACCCAGAAAAAACAAGTTTATTTATTCCTGCAAATGACGATAGTTGGACATCAGTGGAATTTATATTAAAACACTTAGGACATTCTATTTTAGTTGGTCGTTTACTTTATGATAAAGTACGAACACATCAATTTTAAAAAATTAATGGGTCGTTTACTTTATAATAAAGTAAACGACCCCGGGGTATTATTTTATTCTGTTTTTTTATGGGTTTTTTATTCTTTTTATAATAAATTATAAAAAAAGAAAAAAGCCATAAAAAAACATAATAACAAAATATAAATAAGGAAAAATAATAAATCGTGGATTTCTCGAAAAAGAAAAAAAGAGCATAGAACTAGTAGGCCTAAATCTAGAATTTAGGCCCACTAGTTCTATGCTCTTTTTTTCTTTTTCGAGAAACCCACGATTTATTATTGTGAATGAAAAAAAATAGTATATCCTTTTTTTTGGGGCTCGCTTTTTGGCTATATAAATATATTCTTGCGCTGGAAAAAAAAAACGAGTCGCGCTTTCATAAATGAAAGCGCGGCTCGTTTTTTTCATCGCCCCGAACTGGCTTTTTTGCTAGGAATGGTTATAAAGCATCCATTCTTTCTTCGACGAATGGATGCTTTATGACCATTCCTAGCAAAAAAAAACCTTTTTTTTCCTATTTTGGCGAGGATCTTTCCAGTATTAAATTGGAAGGACCCATCCAAAATACGCCAAAATCGTAAAAAAAAGCCTTTATTTTGTGTGAATGCCGGCGATCCCATATTATTTCTAAATAATATGGGATCGCCGGCATTCACACAAAATAAGGGTAGTTGCAAACCCAAAATGGCCGGAAAAAAAGGTCTTTTTTTTCCGGCCTGTCATGGCCCGAAACGGCCAAAAAAAAAAGAAATGGCCGTTTCGGGCGGGCGCAGGTAGTTTCAGCCCCGCGGGTTCGAAGAACGAGGTCCCCGGCAATAAATTGTCGGGGTCCGTCGTAAACCCCCCGAGCTATTAGCTTGGGGGTTTCGCTTTTTTCCTAGGAAAAAAAAGACAAGACGTTTTAATTTTGATGAATGCTTATTCTGCACTCCCCCCAAAAAAAGAGAATGCCCAAAAAAAAAACTAATTTGGAGAAGAGATCGCCATTTATTGCATGGTCAGATAAAGCATGCAATAAATGGCGATCTCTTCTCCAAATTAGTTTTTTTTTTGGGCATTCTCTTTTTTTGGGGGGAGTGCAGAATAAGCATTCATCAAAATTAAAACGTCTTATCTTTTTTTGTCGCTTTTTTTCTCAAAAAAAAAGCTAGATCTTTCCATTTTTTTACACTTTTTGCTCAGCCCAATAATATCAAGGTATATTTAGCGACATTTATTCCTTTTTTAGGAGTGAAACGTTCCTTTTTAGGAGTGAAACGTTCCTTTTTTTCCACTTTTTGCTCAGCCCAATAATCTCAAGGGTTCTGACGCGAAAAATGGACAAAAATTGCCGGCAATTTTTGTCCATTTTTCGCGTCAGAACCCTTGAGATTATTGGGCTGAGCAAAAAGTGGAAAAAAATGGAAAGATCGACGGGAAAAAATAGCAAAAAAATAAAAAAGGGCCATAAATCAAAGTGTCGAATTTAAGAGACACTTTGATTTATGGCCCTTTTTTATTTTTTGGGGCTTGCCCCCTGGCTATATAAATATATTCTTGCCTGGGAGCTCGCCGTCAGGGCTTTGCCCTGACGGAAAAAAGAATCGGACAAAAACGTTAGTCATAAATGACTAATGTCCTTGTCCGATTCTTTTTTCCTGGAGCTCGCCGACAAGGCAAAACTCTGAATAAAAATTATAAAAACTTATGGCACAAATTAAAAAACAAAGAACTAATATTTTTTCAATTTCCGTTAATGAGTCAGAGCTAGGAATGACTTATTTATCACAGCATGAATTAACTGCTAAATTAGTAAATCGTGTTTTAAAACGTGGAAAAAAAAGTTTAGCTTACAAGATTGTACATTTATCAATGTTACAACTAAAAGAAATTACAAAACAAAATCCGATTGAAATTTTAGAAAAAGCCGTTCAAAATGCTTCTCCTACCGTCGAAGTAAAAGCTAAACGAATTGGAGGTGCTGTTTATCAAGTGCCAATCAAAGTAGCTCGTCCTAGAGCTCAAACTTTAGCTTTACGTTGGATTTTAATGGAAACTAAATCAAAATCTAGAAAATCAATTGTTTTAAATCTAAGCAATGGAATTTTAGAGGCTTCTAAAGGATCAGGTCTGGCAATTCGAAAGAAAGAAGAATTACATCGAGCTGCGGAAGCAAACTGAGCCTTTTTATAAAATATCGTGTTTATTTGCCTTTTCCCCCAATTTAAAGGGGCTATTCAAAACGAATGATGCCATGAAATTTATTTCATGGCATCATTCGTTTTGAATAGCCCCTTTAAATTGGGGGGGAAGGCTAAAGTCTATAAACTCTTAGCAATGGCGGATAATTCAAAGTTAGCTGGCTTTTTTTCATGAAAAAACTGTCGAAAAAAATGAGTAAAAAATTAGTTTTAATTAAAAACAAAAAAATTATTAATGTAGAAAGTGATAATAATACTTAATAATATATAGATTTATTTTGAAATAAGCAATTAAATTTGCTAAATCTTTTGTCAGATAGTTGCTTATCTGATCGATATTTATTCTCTATGTTAGGCCTTATCCCTTACCTATAAGCCTTAATAAATGCTCTACATAGTAGAGTATACTAGATAATAACGTATTAGGGCGATACTAAGATTATTTTTAATCTTATAAACGAAACTTTTTCTCGCTTTTGAAATTTGCGCCTTTCTTCCCAAATCTTGGAAAAAAAATTACTTTATAATAGAAAATTTTTTTTATCTTTGATTTTGGTGAAAGGACGTTTTTTCTCACATTTATAAAACTTAGAAAAGATAAATTGAAAAGCAAAAAATATTTCAGAAATGAAATCTCCTTACCATAAATCCCGGCAATATATTGCCTCGTTTTTAAGAATCTTTTTTTGTTTCGGAAAAAAAAGTAAGAAAGGAGTAGGCTTTAAAAAAAATTATTGATTAGTTTTTTTCATAATTATGAAAAAAAAAGAAAATTATTTTATTTCTACTCATTAATTAATATTCAAGGCTCCGCCCTTTCGGCTAGCTATCGGGCAATAATAAATTTATATAGCGAAGGGGCGAGCCCCAAAAATAAAAAATAAAATTTTATAATTTATGACTATCGCTGTAGGAAAATCTCAAGAAAAATTAGGATGGTTCGACATTGTAGACGACTGGTTACGCCGTGAACGATTCGTATTCTTAGGTTGGTCTGGGTTACTATTATTCCCTAATGCCTATTTAGCATTAGGAGCTTGGTTTACTGGAACAACATTTGTAACATCATGGTATACACACGGATTAGCAACTTCTTATTTAGAAGGATGTAACTTCTTAACCGCAGCAGTATCAACTCCATCAAACAGCTTTGGACATTCATTATTATTTTTATGGGGTCCTGAAGCTAATGGAGACTTTACACGTTGGTGTCAATTAGGAGGATTATGGACATTCACTGCATTACACGGAGCTTTAGGATTAATTGGATTCATGTTACGACAATTTGAAATTGCGCGTGCGATTAAGTTACGCCCATACAACGCAATTGCCTTCTCTGGGCCCATTTCCATTTTTGTCTCAGTATTCTTAATTTATCCTTTAGGACAATCTGGTTGGTTCTTCGCACCAAGTTTTGGAGTTGCGGCTATTTTCCGTTTCATCCACTAGGTGACCTCTATTTGAATAGAATAGTTGCAAATTGAGTTAATTTATGGTAACCTATTTTAATTAGGGTAATCATAATCCAAACCTTAGTTTTTTAAAAGAACAAGAAAAAATAGTATATTATATTGTTTCCGCCTTCCCTCCAATTTTTATGGCCATTATATACATATGCAAAGCGTCGAATTTATGAGACGCTTTGATTAATGGCCATAAAAATTGGAGGGAAGGCTAAAATTTTTTTACTGAAAAGCAAACAAATTTGCACTTTTTTTTAAAATTCTAAGGAAGGTTCAGAGACTACTTGAACTTTGTTCAAGCACGAATGCTCAACATTTTTTTGTACGCAATTTTTAGGTTTGTAATAGCAATAAAAAATGATAATATAGTCCGGTACTCTTTGAAAATAAGGAGTATAACCGTTTATTCTTTCAAGGTTGATCCACCAGCCCCAAAAAAATTAACGGAAGCTCACCGTAATTTTTTTTGCGTAAAAAAAAAATTGCAAAAAATTTAGGTTTTTTAATTTTAAAAAAAGAAAAAAACCGTTGCCCAATGGCAAATTATTTGCAGCCAAAAAAATTTGGTTCAGAGACTAAAAAAAGAAAAAAAGATGATACATCTTTTTTTTCGATGGTTTTTTTTTTCTTTTTTTTTGCATTAATGAGAGCCTTTTATACGAGCCCTATTACCAGGGGTTCTTACGAGAAATTTGGACTAAAAATGTATACATTTTTAGTCCAAATTTCTCGTAAGAACCCCTGGTAATAGGGCTTGTATAAAAGGCTCTCATTAATGCAAAAAAAAAAGAAAAAAAAACCTAAATCTTTTTTATCAATTTTCTTCTTTTTTCAGGGTATAAGCCTTCCCTCCAATTTTTATGGTCCTTTTTGGGGGTTTGCTTGAGCCCCCTATTACCAGAGGTTCTTCTCCTAAAAATGGCCCAAAATTCTATAGAAAACAATCCCGCATTTTTAAATGCGGGATTGTTTTCTATAGAATTTTGGGCCATTTTTAGGAGAAGAACCTCTGGTAATAGGGGGCTCAAGCAAACCCCCAAAAAGGACCATAAAAATTGGAGGGAAGGCGGAAGTATAAGCCCAAAAAAGAAAATGCCCAAAAAAAACTAATTTGGAGGAAAAATCGCCATTTATTACATGGTCAGATAAAGCAAGCTTTATCTGATCGTTGGCGATCCTCCTCCAAATTAGTTTTTTTGGCCAGCCTTCCCTCCAATTTCTATGGCCATTAATCAAAGCGTCTCATAAATTCGACGCTTTGCATATGTATATAATGGCCATAAAAATTGGAGGGAAGGCGGAACAATTGGTGATGACATAGTCCGTTTAATAATAAAAATTATTATTAAAAATTCGTTCCACAACTGGACACTTAATCCATTTCATATGATGGGAGTAGCAGGAATTTTAGGATCGGCATTATTATGTGCGATTCATGGTGCTACAGTTGAAAACACATTATTTGAGGATGGAGATGGTGCAAATACATTCCGTGCATTTAACCCAACACAAGCAGAAGAAACGTATGTGCGAAATGGAAGAATTGTTTTATAAATTTAATTAAAAAAATTAATTTCAAATTTGAAATAAAAGCATTAGACTAAGGGATAAGATTATCCTCACCGACGCATGTCTAGCAGGTTTTGTGCAAAAATTTTGTAAAAAAACCAATGCTTAAAAAAATTGTTTAAATTTCAGGTTAGAAATTTTTCATCTTTTTAGTATTTAGAGCTCCGCCTTGTCGGCGAGCTCCCAGGCAGAGCCAGGGGCGAGCCCTAAAAAATTTATTACTAAAATTAAAAACGTAGACCATTTATATACGTAATGGTTCTAAAATTTTGTTTTTAAAGCCTAATAATGCAAGGGTATTTTTATTTCTTTTTCTGTTTTTCTCTTGATTTTTATGAAAAATTAAACAAATTTTTATATAAAACAATTCTACCATTTAACAATCTTATTTTTTTTCCCGAGGAGGGGTATTAATAAGAGGAGAACTTAGAGCAATTTTACATTTAAAATTACTAAAGAGTTCAACCAGGTAAAATTTAAAAACATTATTTCTTTATTACTTGGTAAAAAGCCGTATGATGCATAAGTATCACGTACGGTTTGGAGGGAGAAAATTTTTTTTTCTACCCGACAGTATGGTTACCGCGAACCGATTCTGGTCTCAAATTTTCGGAGTAGCTTTTTCAAACAAACGTTGGTTACACTTCTTTATGTTATTTGTTCCTGTATGTGGTCTTTGGTGTTCTGCCTTAGGAATGGTAGGACTTGCGTTAAACTTACGAGCATACGATTTTGTTTCACAAGAAATTCGTGCTGCAGAAGACCCAGAGTTTGAGACTTTCTATACTAAAAACATTTTATTAAATGAGGGTATGAGAGCTTGGATGGCGTCGCAAGACCAACCACATGAAAAACTTGTCTTCCCAGAAGAGGTATTACCACGTGGTAACGCACTATAATTTTTCAAAATTGTTTTATTGTTTTGTTCAGGGCTTCGCCTTGTCGACGAGCTTCAACTTTTTTCATCAAAAAAAGCTAAATACCCCGGGCCATAGGCCTGGGGTATTTTCGACAGACCCTGGCAATTTATTGCCGGGGTCTTCGTTTTTCGAAGTTTCCCCCCCTTTTTTCATGGCCATAAATCAAAGCATCTTTTAAAGTCAACGCTTTGAAAATGTATAAAATGGTCATGAAAAAAGGGGGGAAACGGAAAAACTCGTGGGGTTGAAACGACCTGCCCCGGCACGAAACGGCCGGAAAAAAAAACAAAACAATAATAATTAAACTTTATAATTGTTTTGTTTTTTGCTCCGCCTTGTCGGCGAGTTCCAAAAAACAAAATAATTATAATTTTAGGTTAGGGCAGGTTAAATACCTGCCCTAACCTTTTTAAATAAATAAGAATTAATTACATAATTTTATAAAATTATTTAATTTTTATAAATTAATTTTATTAATTTATCTAATTAATTAATTTTTATAAAGGAAATAATTAAAAATTTTGAGGTAAGACCCAATTAAAAGTAATTTCTTTTTATTATATAAAAAAAACATTACTTTTAATTGGTTATTCCTAACCAGGAAAACCAGATTTTCAGAAAAAAACTATTTGATCTTTTAAGGTTAAATAGCTAGAGCTTTTTTTTACTATTAATTGCTCGTTTTGAGATTATAACAAAAGAATAACTTGTTAATTTCTTAATTATAATTTTTTTTTCGTTTTTTGCGCAAAGTCTTTCCCCTTTTTTTCATGGCCATAAATCAAAGCGTCTCTTAAAGTCGACGCTTTGAAAATGTATAAAATGGCCAGGAAAAAAAGGGGAAAGACAAAAAACAACGCAGGAAAAAAAAATCTACGAGTTAGGGTAATAAATTCTATTAGTTATTATTTTTTGGGGCTTGCCCCTGGCTTTGCCCGAAAGCTCACCGACAGGGCGAAGTCCTGAATTGGAAAAACGAGGGAAAAAGAACCTTGCTTGCAAGGTTCTTTTTCCCGTCGAGAAAAAAAATTCTTAATAAATTAAGAATTTTTTTTTCTAGGACCCGGCTAATTATGTCCGGAGTCCGTCGGAAACTCTCCTGGGCCCGAAATTCTTATTTTTAATAAGAATTTTGGGCCCAGGGGATTTCGCTTTTTAAAAGTTTTAGAAAAAATTATTATTACAAACAGTTATGACACTACCTGTACCTGAAAAAGAGCAAAAAAAGGTAAAGATTTTGGTGGATCAAAACCCAGTTGAAGCCCGCTTTGATTTATGGGCAAAACCCGGACATTTCTCGCGCGCACTATCAAAAGGGCCTAATACAACTGCGTTCGTCTGGAACTTACATGCGGATGCGCATGATTTTGATATCCAAACCAATGATCTACAAGAAATTTCTAGAAAAATTTTTAGTGCACACTTTGGGCAAATTGGGGTTATTTTAATTTGGTTAAGTGGAATGTTGTTTAAATCTCGTTTTGAACCATTTATTTTTAAGTCTTTTTTTTTTTCTATTAATTAGAGCCTTTTATACGAGCCCTATTAGCAGGGGTTCTGACGCGAAAAATGGAGAAAAATTGCATGCAATTTTTCTCCATTTTTCGCGTCAGAACCCCTGCTAATAGGGCTCGTATAAAAGGCTCTAATTAATAGAAAAAGACTTAAAAATAAATGAAAAAAAAACTATATGCTGAAAATTTTTTAAAATCAATACAAATAGTTTTTCACTTGTACTTTTTCCGCCTTTCCTCCAATTTTTATGGTCCTTTTTGGGGGTTTGCTTGAGCCCCCTATTACCAGAGGTTCTTCTCCTAAAAATGGCCCCAAATTCTATAGAAAACAATCCCGCATTTAAAAATGCGGGATTGTTTTCTATAGAATTTGGGGCCATTTTTAGGAGAAGAACCTCTGGTAATAGGGGGCTCAAGCAAACCCCCAAAAAGGACCATAAAAATTGGAGGGAAGGCCTTTAATGATTAAAGCGAGAAAATTTTTGTAAAAATTTGAAATAGTCCCTTGGTAGTTTCCGTAGGTGAATAAATAATCAGCACTTTTAGATTTTTAAAAGTCAACGACTACATGTTTTTTTTGTTTGGGGTTCGCTAACTCTTTTTTTATTGATGTCTCTACAAAATGATATAGTCTGATCTTAACTCATAAGAAAAATTATAAATCTTTTTATAATTTAACATTAATGCACGGCGCATGATTCTCTAATTATGAGGCTTGGTTAAACGATCCAATTCATATTAAGCCAAGTGCTCAAGTTGTATGGCCCGTAGTGGGGCAAGAAATGATAAATGGTGATGTTGGAGGAGGATTCCAGGGAATTCAAATTACTTCTGGATTTTTCCAACTTTGGCGAGCGAGTGGTATAACAAGCGAAATGCAATTGTATAGTACTGCAATAGGAGGACTAATTTTAGCAGGTATCTTTTTTGTTGGAGGATACTTTCACTATCATAGAGTAGCGCCAAAAATCGAGTGGTTTCAAAATGTAGAATCCATGTTGAACCATCACTTAGCAGGGTTATTAGGATTAGGAAGTTTAGCTTGGGCAGGGCACCAAATTCATGTAGCACTTCCTATTAATACTTTATTAGATGCTGGAGTTGATCCAAAAGAGATTCCTTTACCTCATGAATTTTTAAATCGGGCGGTTATTGGTGAAATTTTCCCTTCGTTTAAACAAGGTTTAGCCCCGCTTTTTCAATTAAATTGGGCAGAATACTCGGACTTTTTAACTTTTAAGGGCGGTTTAAACCCCGTAAACGGAGCACTTTGGTTAACCGATCAAGCGCACCATCATTTAGCGATTGCGGTACTATTTATTATAGCAGGTCATCAATATCGAACAAATTTCGGGATAGGGCACTCAATTAAAGAAATACTCGAAGCCCACCGTGGTCCATTAACAGGAGAGGGACATAAAGGATTATTTGAAATATTAACTCAATCATGGCACGCTCAATTGGCAATTAACTTGGCTTTATTTGGTTCTTTATCAATTATTGTGGCTCACCACCAATATAGTATGCCACCATATCCATATTTAGCTATAGATTATGCGACTCAGTTATCTCTTTTTACACACCATAACTGGATTGGAGGGTTCTTGGTTGTGGGAGCTGGGGCTCATGCCGCAATCTTTCTCGTTCGAGATTATGATCCGGCAGGAAACCAAAATAACCTATTAGATCGCATGTTACGACATAGAGATGCGATAATAAGTCATCTTAACTGGGTATGTTTATTTTTAGGATTTCACTCTTTTGGACTTTACATTCATAATGATACTATGAGTGCTCTTGGACGCCCTCAAGACATGTTTAGTGATAAAGCCATCCAATTACAACCAATTTTTGCACAGTTCATTCAAAATACTCATTTCTTAGCACCGCAATCTACAGCTCCGGGAGCTGATACATTTACAAGTTATACTTGGGGAAATGGTATTGCCGAAGTAGGTGGTCGCGTTGCTATGATGCCTATTCCTTTAGGTACTAGCGATTTTTTAGTACACCATGTGCATTAAAATAGTGCCATTTAGAATAAATTCTAAAAAAATAAAAAAAAATTAAATAAATTGCAAAAAATTATTTTATGAAAATTTGCAGCGATTTTTAACTATTATTCTAGTAATCGTTCAGAGACTATAAATTTAAATTTATTTTATATAAAAATGACATAGTCCACACTTATTTTTTTGAAGCATTTTTTGGAAAAAAAATAAGAAAAAGTGGCCTTTACGATTCACGTTACCGTTTTAATTCTCCTAAAAGGAGTATTATTTGCACGTAGTTCACGCCTAATCCCTGACAAATATAACTTGGGCTTTAGATTTCCATGTGATGGTCCCGGACGCGGTGGAACTTGTCAAGTTTCAGCTTGGGATCACGTTTTTCTTGGCCTATTTTGGATGTACAACTCGGTGTCAGTTGCGATTTTTCATTTCTCATGGAAGATGCAATCCGATGTCTGGGGGACAGTAAATGCTGACGGAACAGTATCTCATATTACCGGTGGAAATTTTGCCGACTCTGCAAATAACATTAACGGATGGCTACGTGACTTTTTGTGGTCACAAAGTTCACAAGTAATACAGTCCTATGGTTCTGCATTATCGTCATATGGTCTTGCCTTTTTAGGGGCGCATTTTGTGTGGGCTTTTTCTTTAATGTTTCTCAAAATAAGGGATCATTGTTTTTCAATGAAAATAAAATCAAATGCTAAAAAATTTCATTTATTTTAATACCAAATGGTAAAAATTTTGAATTAATAAAATAATTAGCAAGAAATTATTATCTTCAACGACTACATATTTTATTTCCATTAAAAATTGGAAAATGATATAGTCTGCTCTTTTAGCTAACTAAAAGATAAATTTGGGGCTTGCCCTTTTATCTCAAGTCCATTTACAAATTTTTTAAATGGACTTCTTTGTCTTTTCCCCCTTTTTTTCCCCGCTTCTATAAGCCCCCTATTAGCAAGGGTTCTGACGCGAAAAATGGACAAAAATTGCATGCAATTTTTGTCCATTTTTCGCGTCAGAACCCTTGCTAATAGGGGGCTTATAGAAGCGGGAAAAAAAGGGGGAAAAGACTTGAGATAAAAGAGCCCGCCGAATTTTATTAAAAACAGGGCGGAGATTTTCCCCCACTAAAAAAGCAGAAAAAGGGAAAAAAAGCCATTGCTTTTTTTCCCTTTTTCTGCTTTTTTAGTGGGGGAAAATCTAGCCTTGAAAATTATTTCAAATCTAACAAACTGCTTCAGTGGTAGAGGGTACTGGCAAGAACTAATTGAGAGTATTTTATGGTCTCACAACAAATTAAAATTCGCGCCAGCGATTGCCCCTCGTGCCTTAAGTATTACTCAAGGTCGTGCGGTTGGTTTAGCACACTATTTATTAGGTGGAATAGTCACAACGTGGTCCTTTTTTGAGGCTCGTTCGCTTAGTATTTAAGCGCTTTATTTAATAACAATTAAATTTTTTATTCTAATTTTCTTTTTTCCTTTTTTAATTATTTTTCTATTGATGCAAATTAATAGCCTAAATTTGTAAAATTTTTGAGGCTTACCCTATGGCTTTGTCCTGAAGCTCGGCGACAGGTCAAAGCCAGGGGCGAGCTTCAAAAATAGAATAAAATTAGAGTTTGTCAATTTAAATTGTCTTTTTTATATAGGCAATTTTTAAGGTTAAATTCCTTACAAACTCTATTTAAATTTTCTGTTATTTTTTGGAGCTTGCTCCCGGGCAAAGCCTTAGTGGAAAAAAGAATCGGACAAGGACATTAGTCATAAATGACTAATGTCCTTATCCGATTCTTTTTTCCTGGAACTCGCCGACAAGGTGGAGCCGTCAGTAAAAAATTAACAAATAGGGGATTATTGAGAACTAAAAAAATTCAACCTCTTTTATAGAGCTAAATAAGTCTTTCGGCTTAAATTAAAAATTTTGGCCGAAAAAATTTATAAGAAAAAAAGTTTATTAAAACTATTTGTTTTAAAAAGAACGAGCCGCGCTTTCATAAGCGGAAGGCGAATTTCTTGAAATTAGCCTTCCGCTTTTTAGCCTAAATAAGTTAATTAACGGCTTTTTTATTATTAATCACTTTTTTATTTCTTAATTTTATCAATCAAATTGTTTTTTATTAGCTTTTAAAATAAAAGTAAAAATAAAATTAATAAATTTTATATATAAGAATAATTATTTAAAAAGAGGACGAGCCAATATTTAATAAATAGCGGCCTCGATAAGTCTTCAAGCCTAAGGTTATAAATTAAAATTATTTAGTTAAATAATTTTATTTATTTTATTAATCCTTATTTATTTAATAATTTATTCTTATTTATTTAATAATTTATTATTATTTATTTAATAATTTATTTTTATTAATTAAATAAATTTATTTAATTAATAAAAATAAATTAAATAAATAAGAATAAATTATTAAATAAATAAGAATAAATTATTAAATAAATAAGGATTAATAAAATAAATAAAATTATTTAATTCTTATTTCTTTAATTATCTATTTAATATAAAAATAAATAATTATGAAATAAATAATAATTTATTTAATATAAAAATAAATAAAAATAAAAATAAATAATTATTTATTTTTATTTTTATTTATTTTTATATTAAATAAATTATTATTTATTTCATAATTATTTATTTTTATATTAAATAGATAATTAAAGAAATAAGAATTAAATAATAAAAAATAAAAATAAAAAATTATTTTTAATAATTTTTTGAATACGGAAAATTCCGCTAAAAAAATAATAGGTTGTTTGCTCACAACTTTTCAAAATTCTCAAAATTAATTGCTTCAAATTATGTTTTTTGCCTACGGACAAAAAAATAAGTCTATTTAATTAGCTTTACTAAATTTAAAAAGTATTTTTCGTTTTCTTGATTTAAAATTATTCAAATTTTTTAGATTGCAAAGAATTCATCATTTTTTTTTTAATAAAAAAGACAAACAAAAACAAGTCGTTATTTATTATTTACAAAACTACTACTAAATAAACCTTATTTAAGAAGCAGTCCATAAATTTAAATAAAAATTGGCAATTTTCTCACTTGTTGTAGAATCAAAATTACAACGTTTTTTAACTAAAAAAAGAGCAGAATTAGAGATTTTTGCAATAAGTTCTTTTTTCTGTTGACCATACGATAAATCTAAAATTTCTTGCTTTTTTTTTTTTAAACTTTCAATTTCGTTTTGAGTAAAAGCCAACAATTTTTCTTTTTCTTTTTGTGCTTGAGCTTGGTTTTGAAGTTTAAGCTCATTTGCTTTTGCTCTTGCATTTTCAAAATCAATTTTAGCTAAACGCAGTTTCTCTTGTGCTTCGTTTGCTTTTTTATCTGCTTCTGCTAAATTCATTAAAATTGTTTCTCGTCGCGCAGTTAGGCTTTGGCCTAATGCATTTCCAACGACGGAAATTAAAACAACTAATACGATGGCAAGATTTATGATGTTTGTTTCAAAAATTTTTTCTATTAAATTCATATTAATTTTTTAAAATTTTTTATATTTCTATTTTTTTAGCTTGAATAGGTCGTTTTTATTTTATAAAAACAGACTATTTCAATTAAAAAGCAAAAGCTCAACTTTTTTCCCTAGAAAAAAAAAAATCCAAAAAAAGGAAATGGCTTATTCCATAGGAATGATTCCATTAGCTTAAAAAGCTCATGGAATCGCCCGCCATTTACTTTTTTTGGATGTTTTTTTTTTCGTCGCGTTTTTCATCAAAAAAAAGCCATGGTTTTTGCCGGCGACCCCATAAAATATCTATATTTTATGGGATCATTCGATAGCCGGCAAAAACCATGGCTTTTTTTTTGATGAAAAAAGCTAGGTTTCTTGCCTCAGGACTAATTCGAAGTTATCATCAAAGATGATTGCTTCGAATTAGTCCTGAGGCAAGAAACCGTCGATTTTCTTCTCTTTTTGCATTAATTAGAGCCTTTTATACGAGCCCTATTAGCAAGGGTTCTGACGCGAAAAATGGACAAAAATTGCCGGCAATTTTTGTCCATTTTTCGCGTCAGAACCCTTGCTAATAGGGCTCGTATAAAAGGCTCTAATTAATAGAAAAAAGAGGACAAAATTTAGAAAAAAAAACCCAAAAAAAGACCTTTTTTTGGGTTTTTTTTTCGTCGCTTTTTTCATCAAAAAAGCTACGAAAAAAAAAACACCCAAAAAAGACCTTTTTTTTTTTCCCTTTTTATGAGCCCCCTATTTATTGAGTTCTCGTATTTAAAAATTGTACCCTCGCAAGGCGAGGGTACAATTTTTAAATACGAGAACTCAATAAATAGGGGGCTCATAAAAAGGGAAAAAAAAAAAGGTCTTTTTTGGGTGTTTTTTTTTTCGTAGCTTTTTTGATGAAAAAAGCTAATCGCTTTTCTTTTTTTTCTTGCCGGCTATCGAATGATCAATAGATAGCTTTTTTTTGATGAAAAAAGCTTAAGCTCGCTGACAGGAAGGAGCCCTGACAAAGAAAAAAAGGAGAAGAGTCTTTTCAGCCGAGTAAGCAATTATCGATAAATTGAATATTGCTTACTCGGCTTTTTTGCTTTTCTACTAAAATTTTCAATTTAATTGTAAAAGGGTTTTTGTCCAAATAGGCAATATTCAAGTTATTGAATATTGACTATTTGGACTTTTTACTTTTCCAGCAAAATTTTACAATTTTGCTGGAAAAGCGTATAAAAAAGGAAATATCGTAAAGTTTAATTATCCATTAAATGGGTTAGCAAATAATAATGCTAGTGCAGTTACTAAACCATAAATTGTAAGAGATTCCATGAAAGCAAAACTTAATAATAATGTTCCTCTTATTTTTCCTTCTGCTTCCGGTTGACGTGCAATTCCTTCAACAGCATAACCAGCTGCCGTTCCCTGTCCTTGTCCTGGACCAATAGAACTTAAACCAATTGCTAAACCTGCTCCAATAACTGATGCTGCGGCGACGATTGGATTCATAAAATTTAATAGAATTTTTTTTATTCCTCGAAAGTTTACATTTTGAGGAGAGAGGAGGTTTAAGATACTTAACAATGTTTCTCTTTTCCTCTTTTTTTAGTCATTGTTTAATTTGTTCCTTTTATATCGTATTGATCAGAAAGAATTTTTTAACCAAAAAAGTTTTTATAAAATCTTGGATAGAATCACTACCCAAAAAAAATGTGAGTACCTTCATAGGTTTTTTTGCTTAAAGCAAAAAACCATCGCCCTTACAGGTTTGACAAAAAAAAATCCGAAACGGCCGGAAAAAAAAGGAAATGTCGTATTTCTTCGGAATACGACATTTCCTTTTTTTTTCCGGCCTTTTTTTTGCTGTTTCGAGTCGGTTTTGTAAATGGCCTATTTTGAAGAAATGATGCCATTTTCAGTTTCGACCTTTTGTACGAATTTGAAAGATACCATAAGCTTTATAAGCGCTTAAAAAGGCGAGATCTTTCCATTTTTTTTTTTTGCATTAATTAGAGCCTTTTATACGAGCCCTATTAGCAAGGGTTCTGACGCGAAAAATGGACAAAAATTGCATGCAATTTTTGTCCATTTTTCGCGTCAGAACCCTTGCTAATAGGGCTCGTATAAAAGGCTCTAATTAATGCAAAAAAAAAAAATGGAAAGATCGACGGGAAAAAACCGCAAAAAAAAGAAAAAATGGCCATAAATCAAAGTGTCGAATTTAAGAGACACTTTGATTTATAGCCATTTTTTCTTTTTTTTATGCGGTTTTTTCCCTCGATTATGGTATCATTCTTACAGAATACTTATTCAAACAAAAACAAAAAGCCAGAAAAAATTACCTCGAAGGAGCCCCTTGTGGAGCTTCCTCGAGGTAAATTTTTCTGGCTTTTTTTTTGAACCCTTACGGGTTCAAAGAAAAAAAGAGCATGGTAAGAGTAGGCATATTCTATATAATTTCTATACATTTTCAGATGCGAGTTTTCCTTCCGAATTCCATGGCTATTAATCAAATATGTATTCTATCATTGATCTATTTGCATATTTACATAATAACCATAGAATTTGACGATAAGGCGAAAAATGCAGGAGCATTCACACTGCGCTAGAAAGAAAGAGAATTAATTTTCCTTTTTCCCATCTAATTTATGGGCACTCTTAATATGCTTTTTTTTCTTTTTTTCTTTAAACCCATCCCCCTGAGCTTAGGGCCCGGGGGGACGAGTTTAAAGAAAAAAAGGCCAAATAAAGGAACTGGCTTATTCCATAGGAATAAGCCAGTTCCTTTATTTGGCCTTCTTTTTGAGGATAATAAAAAAAGCTAGATCTTTCCCTTTTTAGGAGTGAAACGTTCCTTTTAGGAGTGAAACGTTCCTTTTTTTTTTCACTTTTTGCTCAGCCCAATTATATCAAGGGTTCTGACGCGAAAAATGGACAAAAATTGCATGCAATTTTTGTCCATTTTTCGCGTCAGAACCCTTGATATAATTGGGCTGAGCAAAAAGTGAAAAAAAAAAGGAACGTTTCACTCCTAAAAGGAACGTTTCACTCCTAAAAAGGGAAAGATCTAGCTTTTTTTTATAAAGATTTTACTATTTAAATTTTTTGTCTGTTTTTTTAAACCCTCTGTAATAGAGGGTTTAAAAAAACAAACAAAAAATTTAAATAGTAAAAAAATGTTTAAAGAGGGAACGAAGCGAAATATTTTGGGGAGAGCTAAAGTTTATTATAATATTATTTTTATTATTTTTCAAATAATTTATATTTTTTAGAATTTTTTGTTTTTCTATTACACTTTTTATTTATAATAAAAATATTATTTTGTAAAATAACAAAACAAAAAAACAAAACTCCGTATTATTTTTTCAGTAATCTTTTGTTGATTTAAGCCCAACCTTTAAGCCTAACTCTAACCATATTTTTGCAAAAATATGGTTAGAGTTAGGCTTAAAGGTTGGGCTTAAATCAACAAAAGATTACTGAAAAAATAGAAAAAATTTGTGCGACTTGTTAGTAAAAAGAAAATCACATGTGATTTTCTATTCTCCCCATAACTAGAATTTCTTTTTGAGAATTTTTCCCAAGTCCCTCAAATCTTCAACGATCGGCTTCGGCCCTTTCTAGTCGTTGCCAATTGGTGCAGATTGTTGTTGCAAATTTGGGGGACGAAAAAGAGAGCTTTTTGTTTTCCCAAGAGGGATATTAATACAATTTAAAACTAAATTTAGAATAAAAAATATTCCTTGTTTATTTGTTTTTGTTTTAAACTTGATAAAAGAATTTCATAAGTAGTATTAGAGTAATTTTTACTTTGATTACATCATATTTCCTTTTAATTAGCAATCTTAAGATTTAATGCAATGAGAATTTTAAAACGAAAAAAACGAGCCGCGCTTTCATTTTTTTGTCTTTCCCCTTTTTTTCATGGCCATTTTATACATTTGCATTCATTCGATGAAAGAAGAATGAATGCTTTAAATACATTTGCATTCATTTATCAAATGAATGCTTTAAATACATTTGCATTCATTCGATGAAAGAAGAATGAATGCTTTAAATACATTTGCATTCATTTGTTTTTTATCAAATGAATGCTTTATGGCCATGAAAAAAAGGGGAAAGACTTATGAAAGCGCGGCGTCGGGAAGGCAAATTTCAAGAAATTTGCCTTCCGCTTCATAATTGTTGAATAATTTCGTTTTTTTTAATCACGATCATTTTGCTCGAATTGATCAAATTTAATTAAATTATTATTACGATCAATTAATAAATCATTAAACTAGCCGTCAATATTATTAAAGTTGCTAAACTTGAATTCAAATAAAAATTAAATTACTAAGCTTAATAAAATTTGATAATATCTTTAGAGAGGAACATCTGGATAAAATTTATTAGAAATTTTATCCAGATGTTCCTCTCTAAAGATATTATCAAATTTTATTAAGCTTAGTGTTTTTGTTTTTTTTTTAGCTTTTTTCATCAAAAAAAGCTAAATACCCCGGCAATAAATTGCCGGGGTCCTCGTTCTTCCAACCCGTTAGGGCGATGAAAAAAAAGCGACGAAAAAAAAACACCCAAAAAAAAAGGAAATGGCGGGCGATTCCATTAGCTTTTTTCCGCCTTCCCTCCAATTTTTATGGTCCTTTTTGGGGCTTTGCTTGAGCCCCCTATTACCAGAGGTTCTTCTCCTAAAAATGGCCCCAAATTCTACAATCCCGCATTTAAAAATGCGGGATTGTAGAATTTGGGGCCATTTTTAGGAGAAGAACCTCTGGTAATAGGGGGCTCAAGCAAAGCCCCAAAAAGGACCATAAAAATTGGAGGGAAGGCTTTTCAAGCGAATGGAATCATTCCAACGGAATAAGCCATTTCCTTTTTTTTTAGGTTTTTTTTTTTCTAGATTTTCTCCGAAAAAAGAAGGACTCGTTTTTTGCCGGCTATCGAATGATCCCATAAAATATAGATATTTTATGGGGTCGCCGGCAAAAAACGAGTCCTTCTTTTTTCGGAGAAAATCGACGGTTTCTTGCCTCAGGACTAATTCGAAGCAATCATCTTTGATGATAACTTCGAAAAGTCCTGAGGCAAGAAACCTAGCTTTTTTCATCAAAAAAAAAGCCATGGTTTTTGCCGGCTATCGAATGATCCCATAAAATATAGATATTTTATGGGGTCGCCGGCAAAAACCATGGCTTTTTTTTGATGAAAAAAGCGACGAAAAAAAAAACCCAAAAAAAAAGGAAATGGCGGGCGATTCCATTCGCTTTTCAAGCGAATGGAATCATTCCAACGGAATAAGCCATTTCCTTTTTTTTTGGGTTTTTTTTTTCTAGGGCAAAGTTAAGGAGCGAGTTCCAAAATATTCTTTTAACATATAATTGTTAATTCTTTTAATTGCTTATATTTTATTATAATTTTTAGTTTATTCTGTCTTATTTTTTTTTTAATTGACAAAATATAATAAAATAAGCTATTAAAAATATAAAAATTAATTTTTATATTTTTTACTTTTAGATAAGGTTTATTTTTTTTTGATTTATTATTCAAAAATAAGCTTAGCGTTATTTTTTTAGGGTGAGTCTAAAAAAAAATAAAAAAGAAGCGAAATTTCATATAGATACGAGCTTGTAACTCAAGTGGTAGAGTAATTCTTTAATAAGGAATCGGTTGCTAGTTCAAGCCTAGCCAGGCTCATGTTATATTTATTTTTAAAATTAATATATTTTTATTGTCGAAATTAAAGATTAATTAATTACAAAAAAACGCTAAATAATTTTTATGTAATATATCGCTTGTGTTATAACTAAAGAGACAATAATATTTATAATACCATTTGTCGTAATAATTTAATTAATTTAATTTTATTAAAAAACCTATCAAGAATTTAAAACGTATTTTGAGTGATTTGGGGCTCGCCCCCTAACTTTGCTCTAGAAAAAAAAACCCAAAAAAAAAGGAAATGGCTTATTCCGTTGGAATGATTCCATTCGCTTGAAAAGCTAATGGAATCGCCCGCCATTTCCTTTTTTTTTGGGTTTTTTTTTTCGTCGCTTTTTTCATCAAAAAAAAACCATCGATTTTGCCGGCGACCCCATAAAAAAATCTATTTTATGGGATCATACGATAGCCGGCAAAATCGATGGCTTTTTTTTGATGAAAAAAGCTAGGTTTCTTGACTCAGGACTTTTCGAAGTTACCATCTTCGATGATTGCTTCGAATTAGTCCTGAGTCAAGAAACCGTTGATTTTCGACTCTTTTTTTCTATTAATTAGAGCCTTTTCTACGAGCCCTATTAGCAAGGGTTCTGACGCGAAAATTGGAGAAAAATTGCCGGCAATTTTTCTCCAATTTTCGCGTCAGAACCCTTGCTAATAGGGCTCGTAGAAAAGGCTCTAATTAATAGAAAAAAAAGGGAAAGATCGACGGGGAAAAAATAGCATAAAAAAAACCCAAAAAAAAAGACCTTTTTTTTTTTTTTTTTTTTTTTCACTTTTTGTTCAGCCCAATAATATCAAGGGTTCTGACGCGAAAAATGGAGAAAAATTGCCGGCAATTTTTCTCCATTTTTCGCGTCAGAACCCTTGATATTATTGGGCTGAACAAAAAGTGAAAAAAAAAGAAAAAAAAAAGGTCTTTTTTTTGGGTTTTTTTTTTTGTCGCTTTTTTTATAAAAAAAAAGCTAGATCTTTTCATTTTTTTCCAGTTTTTGCTCAGCCCAATAATATCAAGGAATATTTAGCGACAATTGTTCCTTTTAGGAGTGAAACGTTCCTTTTTAGGAGTGAAACGTTCCTTTTTTTTCCAGTTTTTGCTCAGCCCAATTATATCAAGGGATATTTAGCGACATTTATTCCTTTAGGAGTGAAACGTTCCCTTTTTGCTCAGCCCAATTATATCAAGGGTTCTGACGCGAAAATTGGAGAAAAATTGCCGGCAATTTTTCTCCAATTTTCGCGTCAGAACCCTTGATATAATTGGGCTGAGCAAAAAGGGAACGTTTCACTCCTAAAGGAATAAATGTCGCTAAATATCCCTTGATATAATTGGGCTGAGCAAAAACTGGAAAAAAAAGGAACGTTTCACTCCTAAAAAGGAACGTTTCACTCCTAAAAGGAACAATTGTCGCTAAATATTCCTTGATATTATTGGGCTGAGCAAAAACTTTAAAAAAATGAAAAGATCGACAGGAAAAAATAACAAAAAAAAGAAAAAATGGCCATTTAAATACATTTTCAAAGTGTCGAATTTAAGAGATACTTTGATTTATGGCCATTTTTTCTTTTTTTATGCTATTTTTTCCCTTAAAAAAAAAAAAAGATTATTTTAATAATTAATTTCTTAATTCTTTTATCTAATTTGACAATTTTAAATAAATTTATTATATTTTTTATTAAAAAAAAATTCCATAAATCAAATATGTTTTTAACAAAACATTTTGATCTTCTGTTTTTACCTTTCTTTTTATGGGGAAATAATTTTAATTGGCAAAATTTTGGTCTTGCACACCAACTATATGGGTTCAAATCCCATTCTCTCCAAAAAATTTTTTACAATCAAAATTTTATTGACTTTTTTTTAATAAGCATTTTAAAAATAAAATTTTGAAATCTAGACAATTTTTGATATTATATAATATAATTAATTGAATAAATGTGTTTTTTCTTTTTTCTGTTGCTTTTTTTGATTAAAAAGTAAAATCCCCCGGGGTCAGAACTCTTATAAAAACTTGTCCTCTTTTTTTTTCTTTTTTTTGCATAAATTAGAGCTTTTTATACGAGCCCTATTACCAGGGGTTCTTACGAGAAATTTGGACTAAAAATGTATACATTTTTAGTCCAAATTTCTCGTAAGAACCCCTGGTAATAGGGCTCGTATAAAAAGCTCTAATTTATGCAAAAAAAAGAAAAAAAAAGAGGACAAGTTTTTATAAGAATTTTGGGCAATTTATTTTATGGACTTGCCGGCAAAATTAAACGTTTTTTGAAATAAAAAAGCGGCAAAAAAAAAATTAATAAAAAAATTAAATTTGAAAAAATTTAATTATTATTATATATTCCATAATTAAAAATTAAATACTTTTTAATTTTTAATACTTTTTTACAATTTTTTTTTTTTCCTTTTTTAGCATTAATTAGAGCTTTTTATACGAGCCCTATTAGCAAGGGTTCTGACGCGAAAAATGGAGAAAAATTGCATGCAATTTTTCTCCATTTTTCGCGTCAGAACCCTTGCTAATAGGGCTCGTATAAAAAGCTCTAATTAATGCTAAAAAAGGAAAAAAAAAAAAGATCTTTTTCAGCTATTTATATACATTTTAAAATGCAACATAGTTTTTTTGTAGAGACGAGGCTATTATAAAAAATGATAGCCTCAAAAAGGTTTCCACAAAAACCATTGAAAAAGAAAAAGGTCGAAAAAGGCCCGAAACGGCCTGAAAAAAAAGACCGAAAACAACCTTTGCCTACAAAATCGCATAAAAAAAGAAAAAATGGCCATAAATCAAAGTGTCTCTTAAATTCGACACTTTGATTTATGGCCATTTTTTCTTTTTTTTGCTATTTTTTCCCGTCAATCTTTCTAATGAAAAAAGCCATGGAATGGTTTTTTTTCATTGGAAAGATCTAGGTTTCTTAACTCATGACTAATTCGAGGTTATCATCAAAGATGATTGCCTCGAATTAGTCATGAGTTAAGAAACCGTTGAAAAAGAAAAAAAGACCAAAAAATAAAATGTCGGGCGATATCATCATAAATGATGGTATCATTCCTTTGGAATAAGCCATTTCCTTTTTTTTCCGGCCGTTTCAGGTATTTTTTCCCGTCGATCTTTCCATTTTTTTTTTTTTTTCTATTAATTAGAGCCTTTTATACGAGCCCTATTAGCAGGGGTTCTGACGCGAAAAATGGACAAAAATTGCCGGCAATTTTTGTCCATTTTTCGCGTCAGAACCCCTGCTAATAGGGCTCGTATAAAAGGCTCTAATTAATAGAAAAAAAAAAAAAATGGAAAGCTCTATATTTTTGGCAAAATAAAAACTAAATTACAATAATTAAGATCATTAATATGTTTTTATTGAATTATAATTTCTTTCCTATTCTATTTTTCTTGATTTGGAATATTATTTATGTTAAACCATTCTTTAATAAAAATACAATAGGTCAATCTTCGCAAATTAATTCCGTTTCTTTTTTTAAAAATTTTTACCCTTTTTCCTCTAACTTCCAAAATTCTGCTTTTTTTAGTAATGAAAAAAAAGTTAAAGATCAAATTTGATCAGATATTTCAAAATTACGTGTGAATTTTAAATATTCAAACCTTTCCACCAAAACTGAAAATGCTTTTTTGATCCCGGAACAGCCTGATGATAAAACGAGTGGATCGCCCGCATTCATACAAAAAGAAAAGACCACTTTTTCACATTTTGGCGAGGATCCTTCCAATTTTAAGGGGTCATTCAAAACGAATAATGCCATAAAATTAATTTGAGGGCATCGACGTCCCTTAAAATTGGAAGGAAGGTTTGCAAGATTATGAGATTATTCCCTAGGGAATATGCCATTTCCTTTTTTTCGGCCGTTTCGGGTATTTCTTTTAAACCAGAAAAGACTTTCGGGTCAAAAACTTTATCCTATTTTTAATAAAAATTTTTCAACAATTTTTAAACCAAGTAATATACATAATAAAAAAGTGAGGGCTCTGCCCTATAGCTCGCTGATAGAGCAGAGCCAAGAGGCGATCCCCAAAAAATATAATTTTTTGCTTTCTACTCCTCAAAATATTTTTCCTCCTTCTTTTTATTTTTCTTCTTTTCCTAAATACTTCCAAAGAAGAGAAGAAAAGAGAACAGAAAAACAACTTTCTCCAATTTATCGGATGATAGCAGAATCTAATCAAAAAGTATTAATCACAAATAAATTAACAAATTTTATTTTAAAAGAACGTTTTTTGGGGCTCGCCCCCTGGATCTGCCCAGAAGCTCCCCGACAAGGTGGAGCCTTGAATTTAAATCATACATCTTTACCTTCTTTTTCTACTTTTTTTCCTTCTCACGATCTCAATCGCCCTGAAAAAAAAATGGTGGAGAACAATATAGGAGAAAGAACGGTAAGAATAAAAAATATAAAATTAATTCGATTAAAACAATTATATTATTTTACTATTTGACCTTTTTCAACAAAATCTAAAACTTTTTCATTAAATCAATTTTATTTTTCAAAATATTTAACTGAACTTACTTCTATAAAAAAAAGGTATAAAAAAAAATTTAATTATCGACCGAATTTACATTCCGTACAACACGACTCAACTTTGTCGAAAGAAATTTACGATTCTTTGTTTATTTCGACACCTTCAATGGAAGAATGAAAAAGAAGATTTACACCTTTGAAAAAAGATCCATGAGAAAAACAAAATAACCAATTTGGAAAAAAATGAATAGTCCCCTTTGGGGGGCTTCCCCGGGAAAAAAGAAAATATCCCAAAGACTTTATTAAATGGGGAAAAAAAAAAGAAATTAAAAAAATATTATGGTTTAAAAATCTTAAAAATTTTTGAATAACAACCGTAAAAACGGTCCCTGAGACTTATTTTAGTTATAAAATGCCTTTTGCTTCATTTTTCTCTTCTTGTATCTTTTCTCCTTTTTATTTTCCTCCAATTTTAAGAAATAATTCGCAACGCATGATGCCCGCTCTAAATTGGGGAGAAAAACTTAATAAGAGAAAGAAAGAAAGATATGGAATTAAAATAAAAAAATCAAGGCTCCGCCCTATCGGCGAACTTCAGGGCAAAATTAGGGGGCGAGCCCCACAAAAAAAAAACAAAATTTTATATCTAAAACAAAATCAAATAAAAAAGATGGAAATCGGTTTTTTAAAAAAACCATTTTCGAATAAAAAAGAGAAGCAATCCATAAATTTTAAAAACACAAATGCGACGCACAGATTTAATAGGCCTTTTCTTGTAAGCTTACCCATCAAAAAACACCTTAAGTGCCCTAGGCACTTACGAAGGTGTTTTTTGGCGGGTAAGCTTACAAGAAAAGGCCTATTGAATCGTTGGGGTCAACGACCCAAGGGTTTAGAGTCTTTATGTTCACACCGTCAACTTCTTTTTTACCCTTCTATATATCCTCTTTCGTCACCTGAATTTCTAAACTTATTTTTTCAATCTTCTATTAAAGATTTAAAAAAAAAGGAGGCTTCTCCTTTTTTTTTTGAGGCTCGCCCCTTAGTCGAAAAAAATAAAGAACACCCTCCCTCGGGGGGCTTCCTCCGGGTAAAAAATTGGAGCTCGCCGACACATTTTTCTTTGAGCCCTGAAAATATCAAGAAAGAAAAAAGATTTCAAAGAAATTTTGAAATTGCCGAAAAAAGCAAAAAAATAGAAACGAATTCCCAAAAAGATTATTTCGTTAATTTAAATGATTCTATTAAAGTAGAATTGCTAAAATTGAATTCAGGGCTCCGCCCTGTTGGCGAGCTCCAGGGCAAATCCAGGGGGCGAGTTCCAACTTTTTATCCACATAAGTTTACCAGATGATCTTTTTGAAAAACATTTTTTGCACAAACAAATAAAACACCTCCCTTCAGGGAGCTCTCTCCGGGTAAAGTTTTTTTTAATGAATTTCCATATATGCCTTTGTCTTTACTCTCCAGTTTCATGGGCGGTTGGGAACAAAGAACATTTAATTTAAGCTACAATTCAAAGGGCGAGGTCCATGAAAATTGAGAGGAAAAACGAGATCCTCGGCAATTTATAGCTGAGGACTATAGAAAAGAAATCCCATTTAGGGGATTTCTTTCGCTTACAAAAAATAAATTTCAACCTTTTTTCAGACCTGACCTCGACTCTCTTGTAAAAACACATGTACTTTTTTGGTCTGAATTGGCCCGAACCGGTCAAAACACATACCAGGTAGAAGCGGAAAATGGCGTATTCAAAAAAAATGATACCATTAATGATTCAAAAATAATGGGGGCGGGTTGGGACAGGCCTTTCTACCCAAATTCAGAGCTTCGCCCTGTCGGCGAGCTCCAGAGCAGAGCCAGGGGGCGGGCCCAAAAAATTGATTGGAAAAGCGAAGAGATTATTAATATGTTAATGAATCCCGCCACGAAAATCTGAAATTTAAAATTTCAGATTTTTGAGTCAAAATTGCGTAAAAATCCGATATTTAAATGATTTAGTTTTATAAATCAGGGCTCCGCCCTGTCGGCGAGCTTCAGGGCAGAGCCAGGGGGCGAGCCCCAAAATAATATTGTTTCTGTTCCAGAACTAGCACAAAATAAAATAGCGACATGAAAACCCTTAATAAAAATTTTGCAACAACCGTCTTCGCTCTATCCTTTTTTAGATATTTCGTGTTTCTTTTCCTTACTGAGTCCTAATTTTTCAGCTAAATTCGCTTTTTCAGATGATACCGGAATCGCTTCAAAATCCAAGTATTATCCGATGAATCATAAACCTTTAGATTTTTCGAAGCAAATAGTAAAAACTGCGTTTAATTTTTCAGAATTTTTTTCTAACAATTACGGGCATAAATGGCAAAACACTTCATTTTTTATTTGATCGCAATCAAAACAAGATTTTTCTCTATTTTCTTCTTCCAAATTAAACAACACCGATCCATTTAAAAAAGAAATGCATTCTAAAACAGATTGTATTTTACAACCTATTCAAATAATTTCCTCTCCTCTTTTTTTTCCAAAAAAAAATATTTTTAGTCCGCGAGCTCCAGGCCAAAGCCAGGGGGCGAACCCAAAAATGGGATTTTCGCTTTTTCCAGAAAGGGAGAAGTCTTTCCCCCCGATTTGAATGGGCGGCGATACTCGAATTGCTTCTCAATTCGATTATCATTCGTTCCGAATAGCCCATTCAAATCGGGGGGAAAGACCTTTGTTTGAAAAGTTAAAATTTTATAACACACCTATAGGTATTTATTCGTTAGCAAATTATTTTACAAATTTTGGGGCTCGCCCCAAAACTAAAACTTTTTCGCTTTTTATTTATGAAGGGGATAATTTAATGCCATTAAAATTTCATGATGTTTTTAATTTAAATTTTAAAGATATTAATTTAATATCCAAGTTTTCGTCGAAAAAGAAAAATTCGAACGAACCTAATCGTACGCGTGATTTTATTTTTCCTATTAATTTTTCCAATGACAGCTATTTTTTTCATCAGGGCGGCGCCCTAAACTTAGCCGATCGTGCGGAGCCCTTACAAAATATTTGGAGAGAAAACAAATTGACGGAAGAAGAACTATTTGCGTCTGAAAAACAAATACATAATCAGGGCTCCGCTTTGTCTATGGGCCAAAGGGCGGAGCCAGGAGGCGAGCTCGAAAAAAAAAAGATTAGTTCTCTTCCAAAAAAAGCTTTTTTTTTTTCGAATAAAAGAAAACTTCCGTATAATTTTATTAAACAAGTTCCATGATACCAATTAAATACACAACAAACGAAATTTTTGCTTAAGCCATTAAAAAAGAAAGAATTTAAATTATTTAATAATTTTTGGTCATTAACAAATGCGACAAACAAAATTTCAACAAAAAAATCTAAACCAATCAAAACTAAAACTAACAGAGATACTGCTTATAATAATTTTATCTCCTTATTTCTGTCTTCTTCATTAAAAGCGGAAGGCGAATTTCAAGAAATTCGCCTTCCCGACGCCGCGCTTTCATTTATGAAAGCGCGGCTCGTCTCTCCTCCCAAAAGGAATGTGCGACGATACTTTAAAATTGGAAATTTTTGGGTATCGTTCGTTCCGAATAGCCCATTTCTTTTGGGGGCGAAGACGGAGAAAGACGAGAAAAAGGAAATAAAAAAAACAAAGTGAGATCAAATTGTATCAAAAACACCAAAATGATTAGAATCATATTCTAAAAAGAACCAAGAACTTTTTAATGATTCTAATTTTTCTCCAACTTTTTATGCCAAAAATAGATGACTGCAAGCTCATGAAAATTTAGATCCATGAGAATCTTGAAATAAAAATAGGCCTGCCCTGGCCGATTTTGGGCCTGCCCCAGCCGCTACTGGGCCGGCTTCTGGGTATTTCGAGCCCTTTTTAACTTATTGTGAGGGGGCGAGCCCCTCGGCTTTGTCCTGGAGCTCGCTTACAGGGCAGAGCCCTTACAATTTTTCTAATTTAAAACTTGGATCAAAAAGTCAAATTTTACCGGAGCTTCCTCGGTTCGAAATGATTATTCCCTATAAACCGTCCCTCCAAAATCAGAGATTTTGGAGGGAAGGCAAAAACCAGGAAATAATTTCCCCTAAATTTCATAGTTTCGGCTTAACGCTGCCATCGATTACTATTTCGAAGACAAAATCGATTTTAAAAAATCGTGATACCTTTAACTCAATAAATTTTTCAGGGCTCCGAGAAAAAAAAAGTGTCGGCGAGCTTCCGAGCAAAGCCGAGGGACAGGCCCCATCGAAAAAAAAAGAAACAAAGTATAAACAAAAACCAGAGTCAGATTTTCAATCTCATTTTGAATTGCATTGAAGTAAAGAAAAAAAAGAGGTTTATTATACGGAGAAGAATAAAAAAGAAAACAAGCGCCGATTCAATAACTTGAATCGGGGCGTTGAAAAACCTTTTTGTTTTAATTTCATGGTAGAAAATTTTTTTGGATTTCCTCATCTGTGAAGATCTAAACTTGAAAAAAAAAATTCTATAATTTTAAAACCGCTTTCCTTTATTTGATCTATCGAACGCGACCAAAATCTTGAAGAGATTCTGGTTTTTCCCGAAAAATGAGAGAATGAGACCTTCTCCCCCAATATTCATGGGCGGATGGGAACTAATGACATTTGATTTAAGAAACAATTTGAAGGGCGTTACCCATTACAATTGGGAGAAAAAACTTCTCCAGCCGAAAAAAAAAGGGGGATAAAAAAAGCTGGTTCTTATATTAAAAATTGAAATTTTTTAAAATCTATAGAAAATCATATGGCATTTGAATTTAATTTAAAAAAAAAAAGCTTTTGCCCAGAAAACATTGATTTGATTTATAAAAATAAGCATCAAACGGTTTATAAAAAAGTTATGATGCATAATTCATCCTCTCTTTTTTGATTTTTTCAGCCCTCTTTTTATGGTGGCCAAAAATTTATCAAATGATTGGAAAAATGAGATAATAAAGAAAAAGATTTCTCTTGAGAAGCTCTTTTGTGGAAATCAAAAAATAAAAAAAATCGTTTATATCGTTTATTACTTTCTAAACAATTAGAAATACAATGAGAAGAAGAAAGGAAAAAAAAGAAAACAATAGTTAAAACTAAAAAATTGCAACCTATAGTTTTAAATGTATATCAAAATCAATTGATACCAATTTTTAAATATTTTAATTTATTTGCTTATCCATGAATTCAAATGTCTTTAAGTCGTCCCGTTAATTTTTTGTTGTCAAAAAATCAAAAAGTTTTTGAAAATAATTTACCTAAATTATGAATTTATTATCAAAAAACAAGGGTTAAAAAAAGAAAAGTAAAACAAAAAAAACAATCCATTTCTTTGAAAAACTATTTGAAAAATCTTTCAAGTATTAATCATGAATATTTTCAAATGCATCAATCTTATTCATTATTCAATCAGAACATTTTATTAATTCAACCAATAATTTTATGGACATTAATTAGTAAAATTCTCTTTTTTTACTTTTTTTTTAAATATTTAAACGCATTTTTTTTAATTTTGGGAACAGAATATATAACCAATCTTTCCAAAGTTTTTGTAAATATTAAATATGCGGATGGAAATTTATTATCAATTTTACAAATTTATAGAGAATTTAATGATCAATTACAACAACAAGATGGAATCACTCATCGTGTAAATGATCAAATAAATAGTTTTCGTCCCAAAAGCCTTCCCTCCAATTTCTATGGCCATTAATCAAAGCGTCTCATAAATTCGACGCTTTGCATATGTATATAATGGCCATAGAAATTGGAGGGAAGGCGGAAATTAATTATATTTTTTTGTTTTTATTACTGGCTATCGTATGATATGATTAAATTTTTAATGCCCAAAAAAAGGCTCAAATAGGTGGAAGAAATTGCCATTTTTTACATGGTCCGCTAAAACCTAGGTTTTAGCGGACCATGTAAAAAATGGCAATTTCTTCCACCTATTTGAGCCTTTTTTGGCCTTGTTATGGTAACATTTTTTTTTTATCCCCCAGGCCAAAAAAAAAAGACCCGAAACGGCCGAAAAAAAAAGGAAATGGCGTATTCCGTACTCCCCCCCCAAAAAAGAGAATGCCCAAAAAAAACTAATTTGGAGGAGGATCGCCAAAGATCAGATAAAGCATGCTTTATCTGATCTTTGGCGATCCTCCTCCAAATTAGTTTTTTTTGGGCATTCTCTTTTTTGGGGGGGGGGGAGTACGGAATACGCCATTTCCTTTTTTTTTCGGCCGTTTCGGGTCTTTTTTTTTGGCCGCTCCGGGCCTATTTGGGCCTGGGAGAGTTGGGAATATGCCATTTTTACCCCGACCTGAACCGGCCGGAAAAAATCAGTGCAGGTCATTGCAGTTTGGTACAGATAGAGCGTAGCTTTATCTAATTGTTGGCAATCTTGTTTAAAGTCTCCGCTTTTTTAGTTTCGTCATGAGGTTGCCGGCAAGAAAAAAAAATCTTTTTTTTTTCGGTCCTTTTGGATAATTTTTGGCCGGTGCATGTAATTTTAAACCCTAAACAGCTCGAAAAAAAGATCGTTTTTTCGTGTCGATCTTTCCATTTTTTTTTACACTTTTTGCTCAGCCCATTTATACCAAGGGATATTTAACGACATTTATTTCTTTTTTTTTTCTTTTAGGAGTGAAACGTTCCCTTTTTTTACAGTTTTTTCTCTTTTAGGAGTGAAACGTTCCTTTTTTTGCATTAATTAGAGCCTTTTATACGAGCCCTATTAGCAAGGGTTCTGACGCGAAAAATGGACTAAAATTGCCGGCAATTTTAGTCCATTTTTCGCGTCAGAACCCTTGCTAATAGGGCTCGTATAAAAGGCTCTAATTAATGCAAAAAAAGGAACGTTTCACTCCTAAAAGAGAAAAAACTGTAAAAAAAGGGAACGTTTCACTCCTAAAAGAAAAAAAAAAGAAATAAATGTCGTTAAATATCCCTTGGTATAAATGGGCTGAGCAAAAAGTGTAAAAAAAAATGGAAAGATCTAGGTTTATTGACTCATGAATAATTCGAGGCAATCATTTTCAATGATTGCCTCGAATTATTCATGAGTCAATAAACCGTCGAAAAAGAAAAGAAGCAACTAGTCCTAGTGGGCATTGAATATATATTCAATGCCCACTAGGACTAGTTGCTTCTTTTCTTTTTTTCTTCGAGGGTACCCCGGGCGATGGAAAAAAAAACCCGAAACGGCCAAAAAAAGCTAGATCTTTCCTTTTTTAGGAGTGAAACGTTCCTTTTTTTTCTTTTTTTTTTCTTTTTTTTTCACTTTTTGTTCAGCCCAATAATATCAAGGGTTCTGACGCGAAAAATGGACAAAAATTGCAGGCAATTTTTGTCCATTTTTCGCGTCAGAACCCTTGATATTATTGGGCTGAACAAAAAGTGAAAAAAAAAGAAAAAAAAAAGAAAAAAAAGGAACGTTTCACTCCTAAAAAAGGAAAGATCTAGCTTTTTTTGGCTGTTTCGAGTTTTCCATTTACGGGAAGCTTTTTCGTAAAACCGTGGCCATAAATAGCCGAGATCTTCATGTATAAGAGCCAAGATTTTTATAGGCCTCCCTTTTTATTTTTCTCCCGATTAAATTTAATCGGGAGAAAAATAAAAAGAGAGGCCTATAAAAATCTTGGCTCTTATACATGAAGATCTCGGCTATTTATGGCCACGGTTTTCTTCCGGATTATATAAATGAAAATAAAAAATAGATAGGTTCAAATTTTTTTGGTATATGTAGCAAAAAATAAGAGTATATAGAAAAATGAATTTTAGAAATCAAAAAATTTTAAAATTAAATGCAAATACCAATCATAATAATTTAAATGGAATTCTTTTGGTTCATTTCCCAGAAAAAATAAAAATGTTTTTGGTTAAAACTTTAGCAGCAGAAAATAAAATTCCATTAATTACACAATCAGCTAGTTTATTCTTTAAAGATTCATGAAAATTAAGTGATTTTTCAATGATTAAAGATCCTATTCAAGTGTTTTTTGAAAAAGTAAAAATAGCTGCTCCATGTATTTGTTTTTTAAATGATTTAGATAGTATTGGTGAATGATGAAATACCGAAATCATAATTAATGATAATTTTTATGAAAAAAGAGTCTTGAAATCGACGATTTCTAGGAACGCTCCAGATTTGTTTAAATCTTTGCCTTTTTTTAGGGCTGCGCCGTATCGTTGAGCTTTAGAGCAGAGCCCGAGGGCGACTTCTAAAATTAGAGGAAAAAATTTAAAACGTTTTTATTTACCTTTTTTTTCAGGCCGGAAAAAAAATGAAATGGCGGGCGATACCAGAAGCTTTGCAAGCTTCTGGTATCATTCCCGTTCCCTCCCTTCTAAAAAAGAGAATTGGCGGCTCGATTCGAATGATCCCATCATAATTTCAATTATGATGGGATCGCCGCCAATTCTCTTTTTTAGAAGGGAGTTCAGAATACGTCATTTCATTTTTTTTCCGGCCGGGGCAGGCCGTTTCAGGTATTTTTTTTTCAGGAAAAAAATTGGCACGCCATTTTTCAGGAAAAAAATAAAAATATTTAGGGCTCCGTCCCGTTGGCGGGCTCCGGGGCAAAGCCAGGGGGCAAGCCCCAAAAAAACTCCTTATAAAATTCATTTAAACCGAAATAAATGATCTTTTTCGAATCAAGTCATTAAACCAAAATTAAGTACATCTGTCTTATTACAATTTTTAGAAATTCTAGATGGATTCTATACTTTTTCTTCGTCAAAAACAACCAATCCAAACATCTTTTTTAAAACAAACTGCGTAAAAGGATTTAGTTGAACTAACCAACTTGTATCTTACTATTTTTCTTTTTTCTCTTTTTTCTGAGTTTATAAATGAAATACTATTACGTATAGTATATTGCGATTCAATAAGCCTTTAGTTATAAGCTCACCCATTCCCCCTATGGGCCCTGGACCCAGGGGGGGGATGGGTAAGCTTACAGCTAAAGGCTTATTGAATCGTAGCTTTGTTAAACCGGTGAAATTAAAAATTTGGGGCTCGCCCCCTGTCTCTGCCCGGGAGCTCGCCGACACCTTTTTTTTCTCCGAGTTTCCCCCCTTTTTTTATGGCCATAAATCAAAGCATCTTCTAAAGTCGACGCTTTGAAAATGTATAACATGGCCATGAAAAAAAGGGGGGGAAACGGAAAAGCCCTGAAAGGAAAAATTTTTTACCGGAAAAAACAAAATACACCCTTTCTCGGGGGGCTCCTTGCGAGTAAAAAATTGGAGCTCGCCGATACCTTTTTTTTATCGGAGTTTCCCCCCCTTTTTTCATGGCCATAAATCAAAGCATCTTCTAAAGTCGACGCTTTGAAAATGTATAAAATGGCCATGAAAAAAAGGGGGGAAACGGAAAAGCCCTGAATTACAGAATCAAAGTGATTATTACGAATCAATTTTTATTTCGCTGAAAACTCCTTATAAAAAAATCGAAAAAAAAACCTTAGAGAAAAGTACGTTCTATTCCTCTTTGCTTTTAAAAGCATTTATTAGTGGAAGAGAAGCTTTACTGTTCTCGTTTGAAAAACCATGACTAAAGCTCTTTTTTAATTCTATAAAAAAAAAAAATTGAAATGAATGGGAAACAAAAAATAATCAGTTTTTAAATCTATTATGTGAAAATGAGAGTAATTATGGCGCTTATGCTTTTAAATACTATTTTGAACTTTTAACACAAATAAAAAAGACGAGCCGCGCTTTTGAAAGCGCGACGTCAGGAAGGCGAATTTTAAGAAATTCGCCTTCCGCTCAAATTACTATATTAGCAGCATCTAATAAAAGTGAAACGTTATTAGATGCTGCATTATTACGTCCAGGACGTTTTGATACAATTGTCAAATTTTTTCCACTTCAAATTAAAAAAGAAAATGAAAATAAAGAATGAATTTTAGTTTTATGACAAAAATTAAATATCTCTCGAATTAATACTTTTCCTGTTCATTATAATTTTGTAATGAATAAATACTCTTCTAAAGAAAAAGAAGAAAAGGACCCTAGGTTAAGTTTAACGAAGTTCGGTATAGAAAAATTTCATTTATGAAATTTTAAAAACAAAAAGGAATCTATTTATCAAGGAGAAAAGAAAATCATCATTAAAGAAATAGCCATAAATTTTGGAACTAATTTCAATCAACTTGCGCTTTCTCTTCAAACTCTCTGAATTTGAAGGGAAAGGTTTTTAACTCGAAAGAATCGTTTTGAAAAAGTAATTTCTTCGGGTTTAGAAAACGAGAAACAATTTATTTGCAAAAATCAAGTATTTAATGTTCAAAAACAAATCACACAGACAAATTTTCTTGATATACAAAATTATATTGAGGTAGCAATTTTTATAAAAAATCTTATATTTATTAGGATAACGTCTTCCCCCAAAAAAGGAATAGGCAACGATTGGGCCCCCCCGCACCAACTAATTAGTGGGGGGGAATCCCATCATTTGTTCCGAATAGGCCATTCCTTTTTGGAAGAAAGACAAAGAACTTGAAAAAACGAGCTTTTATATAAAAATCAAAATAATCAATTTTGATTTCAGAAAAATTTTTATTCTTCAAATTCATTAGGATCAATTATTTCATGTTTAAAAATTCAAAATTTTCAACCCGATTTTTTGCCTGCCCCAGCCATTTTTTTTCAAAATTTCCCTATTAAACCTCTTTACTTTGCGCCTTCTTCTTTTCTTTGGGGGCGCTTCTCCCTAAAACTCTTTCCTTCTTTTTTCCCCGGGAAAAAAGCAGTAAAAACAATTTTATCCTGCGTCGAAAACCATGGGATCGTTTCTCCCCCAAAGAAAGGAAAAAAGGAGAGTGCTGAGAAAAAGCTTTCTAGTAAAAAGGAAGAAAAAGATTCTTTAGAGCTTATAGAAATAAATTTTTCTTGAAAAATTAAAAAAATTATTTGATTTTTTTCAAAACAAACGGGTTTTATAAAACAAAACTTCTCTTCTTTTTCCTTAGTGTCAAGTTACTCTTTTTTTTATTATATAAAAAAAAATTGAGAAAAGTGAGATTCTGTAATTGACAACCTAACTTATATTAATTATCCTGTTTTATGTGCGTTAAGTTCATTAAATTTTTCTTGGGGCTCGCCTCCTGACCAAAAAAAACAAAAAACAAATAAAAAGCTTCTTCCAGGTAAAAAATTGGAGCTCGCCGACATATTTTTTTTATCGGAGCCCTTAAAAAAGAAACGATTAAATTTTGGTGAATTTTTTCAAACTCGTTGACTTAAATATCTTTTCCCTGTTTTTCCCGTTTTTCCTGCTTTTATTTTTTGTCTAAATAAGCCTTTTTCTCACCTTTTTTCAATTCATCGACTTATACCAGAATCTTGAAGAGATTCTGGTATTTCCGTAAAAATAGGAGAAAGAAACCGAAGATTTGCCCCAGCTTTTTTTTTTGGCCAGGGCAACTCTTCGCAACGGGGATTATCATTATATTGATGATTCCCTCGCATGCTCTCTTTTTTTTCATGGTCATGAAAAACCAAGGAAAAGACAAAGTCTTCGGCCATAAATTGTCAAGAACCGTTGGAAAGAAATGAAGGCCATTTTTGGCCTGTTGATGAAAATAAAATCAATGGAATTTCTTTTATTCAGAAAAGAAAAAAAATAAAAACAATTCGAATTTTATTTCCAAATTTTGCATGTAAATTTTCGCATTTTTTAGTACTTTATAATTTTTCATATCAAAATTTTGTAAATTTAATAAAATTTAGTATTTAATATATCGGATCAATTTTAATTTATTTTATAAGGCCTTTACACGGGCCCTATAAAATAAATTTATCTCTATTATTCGTGAGTAATATCCGTTTTTTTCTTGCTGGCGATTCCTTTAGGGAATTGCTAGCTAGCAAAAAATAGACGAGATGAAAGGAGCTCCAAAGATACTATAAAGCAAGGAGTTTTATATCCTTGCTTTATCTAACTCGGCGTATGCCGGCCCGAACCGGCTAAAAAAGTATGCTTATAATTCTGTCGAATAAGTTTACCCATTAAAAAAAGCTATCAATTCTTTTTTTTTTTGGTGCTTGCCCCCTGGCTATATAAATATATTCTTCCCCGGGAGCTCATCGACAGGGCAAAGCCCTGACCAAAAAAAGACAAGACGTTTTTATTTTTTTTTTTTTTTTTTTTTTTTCCTTTTTTCCACTTTTTGCTCAGCCCAATAATATCAAGGGTTCTGACGCGAAAAATGGACAAAAATTGCATGCAATTTTTGTCCATTTTTCGCGTCAGAACCCTTGATATTATTGGGCTGAGCAAAAAGTGGAAAAAAGGAAAAAAAAAAAATAAATGTCGCTAAATATCCCTTGATATTATTGAGCTGAGCAAAAACTGAAAAAAAGGGAAAAAAAATGTATAAAATGCCCACACGTACTGTGCTTTTTTTTTTGGGGCTTGTCCCCTGGCTATATAAATATATTCTTGCTCGGAAGCTCGACGAATTTTATTAAAAACAGGGCAAAGCTTTGACGGAAAAATGCCAAAAAAAAATTATAATAAATTGTATGTCAGTACCAAAAAAACGCACTTCTTATTCAAAAAAAAAAATTAGAAAACAACGTTGGTTTAATAATATTCTTAAATATTCGAATATTTTTTATAATCAAATATCTCTTCTTTGAAAAATTAATGCTAAATGAACCGGTGAAAATGAAGAAAATAATAAATCAACTGTTGAAAAGAAAGAAAAAGATAATTCATAAAAAATCGAACCTTCTTCATTAAAAAGAAAGGAAAAATTTTGTCATTACTCTATTTAAGATATATCGGCACTAATTTTTAAATAACTCAAGGTCATTTTCCATGACATTGAATTTTATTCGATAGTTTTACGGTAGTCTAACGCAAAGAGTAAAAAGCTTAAAAATCACCATTTTTATTTTACCCTTTGCGTTAGATTATTTTTGCCAATCATTTTCTTAAACTTTTTACTTATAGCCATTTAGGATAAACAAACTCTTACGCGTTTGAAGAAGTTTTTTACGTAATATTTCTAAAATCCATCTTTTTTTTTATAGGCTGCTTTTTATACAAGCCTTCCTTCAATTTTAAGGGTCCTTTTTGGGGGGTTTGCTTGAGCCCCCTATTACCAGAGGTTCTTCTCCTAAAAATGGCCCCAAATTCTATAGAAAACAATCCCGCATTTTTAAATGCGGGATTGTTTTCTATAGAATTTGGGGCCATTTTTAGGAGAAGAACCTCTGGTAATAGGGGGCTCAAGCAAACCCCCCAAAAAGGACCATAAAAATTGGGGGAAGGCAAAGGATATAAAAAATACATCTGAGTCAAGAAACTGTCGAAAAAGAAAAAATCTAAAATACTTTTAAACTTATTGAAAGTTTAAAGTCAATATGTTAAAATTGTTCATTTTTTTATTTTTTCTTTTTCGACGGTTCCTTGACTCAGGACTTTTTTTGGCGATTTCGTCCCCTCCTTTGTAGGAGCCAGACTCGACAAAAAAGAGTTTCATAAAAACTTTTTTTTTTTTTTTCATGGGCATGATTCTAACCAGCAACTTTAGGCGACTAGTTAGAATCATGCCCATGAAAAAAAAAAAACGATACTGGCTGCAAATTAACTCTTGAAGAAAATCTTTGGTTTTCGTTTTTTTTTTTTTTTTTTTCCATTAATTAGAGGCTTTTATGGGCCCCCTATTACCAGGGGTTCTTACGAGAAATTTGGACTAAAAATGTATACATTTTTAGTCCAAATTTCTCGTAAGAACCCCTGGTAATAGGGGGCCCATAAAAGCCTCTAATTAATGGAAAAAAAAAAAAAGAGGCTAAAACAATACTCGCTATGGTAAAATCGTCGATTTTACCTAAAAAATCAATTATTAAAAAAAAATAGCTTAGAACTAGTAGGCATTTAGTATATATTTATAATCGTTTAATAATCAGAGAAATTTATGAGCTCTCTATTACCAGGGGTTCTAACGAGTAAATTGTCCAAAAATTCAATTTCTGGACAATTTACTCGTTAGAACCCCTGGTAATAGAGAGCTCATGAATTTCTCTGATTATTAAAAAAATAGGAAGCGGATAACGTTTTTTTTCTACGTTATCCGTGAACCTTTAGTCTATAGCTCCCCGGTTTTTAGCGGGAGAGTCTTTTTTACTATTTTTAGCTTTTGTATAAAATTAAAAATTTAAATCTTATGAAATTAGCGTATTGGATGTATGCAGGACCTGCACATATAGGTACCTTAAGAACCGCAAGTTCTTTTAAATCAGTTCAATCAATAATGCATGGTCCTTTAGGAGATGACTATTTTAATGTCATGCGGTCAATGTTAGAACGAGAAAGAGATTTTACACCAGTAACAACTAGTGTAGTTGATAGACACGTTTTGGCGCGAGGTTCTCAAGAAAAAGTTTTTGAAAATATTACCCGAAAAGATAAAGAAGCAAACCCCGATTTAATAATTCTAACTCCAACCTGTACAAGTAGTATTTTACAAGAAGATTTACAGAATTTTGTAAATCGTGCCGCTTTAGAATCAAAATCCGCAGACGTTTTACTTGCTGATGTAAATCATTATAGAGTAAATGAGTTGCAAGCAGCGGATCGTACTTTAGAACAAATAGTACGCTATTATATCGAAAAATATGGTAGTGATACAAAAAAAACAAAAAAACCCTCTGTTAATATTATTGGTGTTTTTACTTTAGGGTTTCATAATACCCATGACTGTAGAGAATTAAAACGAATTTTATATGACTTAAATATTGACGTAAATCTTGTAATACCTGAAGGTAATTCAGTGCTAAAAGATTTAAAAAATTTACCAAAAGCTTGGTTAAATTTAGTTCCTTATAGAGAAGTTGGGCTTATGACGGCTAAATATTTAGAATCTACTTTTAATATGCCTTATGTGTCAACAACTCCAATGGGTATTTTAGAAACTGCTAATTGTATTCGTGAAATAACTAATAAAATTCAAGAAATGCAATCAACTTCTTTAACAGAAAAACAGCAATACCAAAATCAGATTGAAAATTATATTGATCAACAAACTCGTTTTGTTTCACAAGCTGCTTGGTTTTCACGTTCTATTGATTGTCAAAATTTAACCGGCAAAAAAGCAGTTGTTTTTGGTGATGCTACACACGCGGCTAGTATGACAAAAATTTTAGTTCGTGAAATGGGTATTCGTGTTGCTTGCGCTGGAACTTATTGTAAACATGATGCTGACTGGTTTAGAGAACAAACTGCAGGATATTGTGATTCGATTCTCATAACTGAATCTCACAATGAAGTCGCAAATTGTATAACAGAGATTTCCCCTGCGGCAGTGTTTTAAAAAGAGCACCTTTTAAAAAAAAAATTTAAAGCAAATTGAGAAAATTGCAAAAATACGTCGGAAAAAAAATTTGCATCCTCCTAAATCAAAAAAAGATAAAATATTTTAGAATATTTTATCTTTTTTTGATTTAGGAGGTTTAGAGACTATACACTCAACATTTTTTTAAAATGATGACATAGTCCATAATTATTTTTGATAAAAAGCCCGAAACGGCCGGAAAAAAAATGAAATGGCGTATTCCGAAGGAATGATACCAGAAGCTTTGCAAGCTTCTGGTATCGCCCGCCATTTCATTTTTTTTCCGGCCGTTTCGGGCTTTTTATCAAAAAAAAAATATGTTGGAACACAAATGGAAAGACATATCGGAAAATGAGTCAATATACCATGTGGAGTTATTAGTGCTCCAGTACATATTCAAAATTTCACTTTATCTTTTCGTCCATTTTTAGGATTTGAAGGAACTAATCAAATTGCTGATTTAGTATACAATTCATTTTCTCTAGGCATAAACAAAATTGTGTCTTTTAATAATTAATATTAAAAAAAAAAATTGATTTAATTGCAGAAACGCTTTTTTATAAATCTCTCCCTTTAGCTTTCCCCCATTTTTCATGGCGGGCGATATCATCATAAATGATGATATCATTCCAAGGAATACGTGTTCTTTCCCCATGAAAAATGGGGAAGGCTAAAGGGAGAGAAAACGATGGAGAATGCGTCGGAAAAAAAAGATAATATGCAGCCAAAAATGAAATCAAATCTTTGTGTAAACTTTTTCCCCCAATTCCTTTGCCCGAATAGGTCTCTTTTTCGGGCAAATACGCATCAAGATGAAAACATTAAGGTTCAGAGATTATAATTTAATAGCTGTTAAAATACTACTAATCTTCTTTTTTCGACCAATCCGTTTTCTTAAAAATCTTTTTTAAGAAAACGGATTGGTCGAAAAAAGAAGATTAGTAGTATTTTAACAGTTAATTATATAATCCGATATATTTTCGAAAGAAAATGCCTTTAACATTTTTTTATATTGCTGCTAGGCCTTCTCCTCATATTTCATGGCGAGCGACACCATCATAAATGATGGTATCAATCCATGGAATACGTGTTCTTACCCTCTGGGAAGGCAAAGGATAAAATGTTAAAGGGTTATAATAGAAATTTTTTATTATAAAACTATTGGGAATCCCATTTACTAGAAATATTTTCAGGGCACGATACAAAAGAAATAACCTCAAATCAACCGAAAAATGATCTTTGGTCAGCAGAAGCTTCTGCTGAGTTAAATAAAGTTCCAGGACCTTTTCGAGGAAAAGTAAAAAAAATGGTGGAGAAATATGCTAAAGAAAACAATATTTCTTCCATTTTAGTTGAAACGATGTATTCAGCAAGAGAAGCAGCAGCTTAAAAATTTTCAGACAAATATTACTTACTACTATATTGGTTAAATAAAGCTCTTATTAAAATATCTCTCTAAAAAAACCTTTTTTTTTTTTTTTTTTTTTTTTTTTTTTCTTTTTTTTTTCTTTTTTTTTCACTTTTTGTTCAGCCCAATAATATCAAGGGTTCTGACGCGAAAAATGGAGAAAAATTGCCGGCAATTTTTCTCCATTTTTCGCGTCAGAACCCTTGATATTATTGGGCTGAACAAAAAGTGAAAAAAAAAGAAAAAAAAAAGAAAAAAAAAAAAAGAAAAAAAAGGTTGTTGCAGACCCGAAACGGCCGAAAAAAAAAAAGGAAATGGCGTATTCCTTCGAAATACGCCATTTCCTTTTTTTTTTCGGCCGTTTTGGGTCTTTTTTTTCGGCCGTTTCGAGCTTTTATTTTGGATGAATGCTTATTCTATATTCCCCCCAAAAAAGAGAATGCCCAAAAAAAACTAATCTCTTCTCCAAATTAGTTTTTTTTGGGCATTCTCTTTTTTGAGGGGAGTATGGAATAAGCATTCATCCAAAATAAAAAGCTAAAAAGATATAGCCGGCGCCAAAAATAGGGTCCGAAGTAATTTCTAAGAGTTTTAATATCATAGCAGGATTTGATTCGAATCGAGGGGGAATAAAATAGTCATATTTTTTGGGCCCGGGCCCAAAAAATATGACTATTTTATTCCCCCTACGATACAAAAAAATATGACTAATTAGTGGTTTTTTTGTTTTTTCTTTTTTTCGAAATGGCCATTTAGACACATTTTCAAAGCGTCTATTAAAATAGACGTTTTGATTTTGGGGTCCCGAAAAAGCCTTCCTCGAGAGTTTTTTTAAAGCTTTTTTGAAATCGAAAGCTCCATGAAAAAAATAAAAAATTATTATGACACAATCTAATTTAAACTTTCCTTTTACGGCAATTGTTGGCCAAGATGAATTAAAATTGGCCTTAATTTTAAATATAATAGATCCTAAAATAGGCGGGCTTCTTATAATGGGTGATCGAGGAACCGGAAAATCAACAACGGTACGGGCTTTAATTGATTTATTACCAGAAATTTCAGTCGTTCAAAATGATCCTTTTAATCGAGATCCTTTAGATCCTTCTTTTATTTCGGAGACTAAAAAGGAGACTTCTACCGAAGAAATCGAAAAAAAAAGGTTTCATCGCTTCGGCGAGGAAAATAAAAATTTTACTTCAACTCCTATTTCAACTCAATCAGTTTCTGAAAAAATTTCTTCATTATCATCCCCACAAGAAGAAAGTCAAGGGCTTTCTGCTTCTAAAGGATCTTCAGATCATCAATCACTCATTACAATACAACAAAAAATTCCTTTAATAAATCTTCCTTTAGGAGCTACTGAAGATAGAGTTTGTGGTACATTAGATATAGAAAAAGCATTGACGCAAGGAGTTAAAGCCTTTGAACCCGGATTATTAGCAAAAGCAAACCGTGGTATTTTATATGTTGATGAAGTTAATTTATTAGATGATCATTTAGTTGATATTTTATTAGATTCTGCGGCATCAGGATGGAATACAGTTGAACGTGAAGGAATTTCATTAAGTCATCCCGCAAATTTTATATTAATTGGGTCAGGTAATCCTGAAGAAGGAGAATTAAGACCACAATTACTAGATCGTTTTGGAATGTTTGCAGAAATAAATACGGTTAAAGATGCGGCACTACGTGTAAAAATTGTCGAGCAGCGTTCTGAATTTGATGATGCACCAAATCAATTCTATCAAGATTACGCTGAGTCTCAAAAACAATTAAAAGAAAAAATTTTAGAAGCCCGTGCATTAATCAAAAATGTACAAATTTCGTATACTTATCGTCTTAAAATTTCACAAATTTGTTCATTACTTGATATTGATGGAATTTGAGGAGATATTGTTACTAATCGGGCCGCAAAAGCTTTAGCCGCTTTTAATGGAAGAAATAATGTAAATCTTGATGATATTTTAACTGTTGTAAGTTTATGTATTAGACATAGATTACGTAAAGATCCGTTAGAAGCAATTGAAGTTGATTCAAAAACGAAAGTAAAAGAAACTGCTTTACAAGTTTTTGAGAAATCTAATGTATAATATGAAATCAAAATTTAATGCCCAATTTTAAATTTTTATCCAAACTGGCTTTTTTCATTGCCCTTAAACAGGTCTCTTCTCACCAGCGTACACTTACCTTTTTTTATCAAAAAAAGCGAAATCCTCCGGGCCCGAAATTTTTATTTGTCCTCTTTTCCTCTTTTTTTAAACGGCCATAAAACATTCATTCTTTTTTTTTTTTTTCCTTTTAGGAGTGAAACGTTCCTTTTTTTGCATTAATTAGAGCCTTTTATACGAGCCCTATTAGCAAGGGTTCTGACGCGAAAAATGAACAAAAATTGCATGCAATTTTTGTCCATTTTTCGCGTCAGAACCCTTGCTAATAGGGCTCGTATAAAAGGCTCTAATTAATGCAAAAAAAGGAACGTTTCACTCCTAAAAGGAAAAAAAAAAAAAAGAATGAATGTTTTATGGCCGTTTAAAAAAAGAGGAGAAGAGGACAAATAAGAATTTTTGGCCCGGAGGAGTTTACGACGGACTCCGGCAATTTATAGCTGGAGTCTTCATTCTACGAGGGTAGCCACATTTTATTAAAAATTTGGCCATAAAAAAAAAAATGTATAAAATGCCCACCAGTCCTATGCTTTTTTTACGAGGGTAACCTCGTAGAATGTAGATCCCGGCTATATATTAGTAGCGTTTATCGTAAAGTCATTTAATTTACAGAATACCGTTCGCTTTTTTATTTAAAAAAAGCCATAAAAAAAAGCTCGGGTTATTCCTTATTTTAAGAGGTAAACTTTTTCCTTTTTTTTTTTCCATTAATTAGAGGCTTTTATGGGCCCCCTATTACCAGGGGTTCTTACGAGAAATTTGGACTAAAAATGTATACATTTTTAGTCCAAATTTCTCGTAAGAACCCCTGGTAATAGGGGGCCCATAAAAGCCTCTAATTAATGGAAAAAAAAAAAGGAAAAAGTTTTTTGCTTGCAAAAATTAGGCTTTCTTATAATATGTTCTTCTTTTTTATATAGAGCGGACGGCAATTTTTTTGAAAATTGCCTTCCACTTTCAAAAAAAATAAAAATCACATATTAAAAAAATTTTTAAATTGTTTTATGAAAAAAAAAATAAAAAGAAACGAAATTGGAATTGCTTTTGTAAAAGCAACTTTTAATAATACAATTATTACAATAACGGACCTATCTGGAAATGTTGTACAAAGTGCTTCAGCTGGCTATTGTGGATTTAAAGGAGCTCGAAAAAGCACTCCTTTTTCAGCGCGGACAGCTGGAATTACAGTTGGAAAAAATTGTGGTTTTGAAAGAATTCATGTCATAATTTCAGGAGCAGGTCCTGGAAAAGAAAGGGCAATACGAGGATTACAGTTGGCAGGGTTAAAAATTGGATTAATCCGTGATCGTACAAATCTTCCCCATAATGGATGTAGACCACCAAAACGAAGAAGAGTTTAAATATTAAAAGATATTTGCTTTTTTTTCTTTTTATTTTTATGAAAAATAAGGAGAAAAAAAGAATAGTATCATTATTAGAATCCATTGATAGATTTTAATTAATTCAATAAAAATTTCAGCCGAGACAAACTTTTTTCTCCATTTTGGGGCTCGCGTCCTAGCCGAAAAAAACAAAAAAATTCCCTCTCTCGGGGAGCTTTTTCCGACTAAAAAATTGGAGCTCGCCGACAAATTTTTTTTATTGGACAAAATGTTTTTATTTTCGATTGGAAAGTCTTTTTTATTCTTCTTTTCCAAATCATGAGTGCTAATTTAAAAAAAATCGAGTATGCGTTAAGATAAAATTAGTATGTCAGTTTTTCCATTGTGTGTATAGAGAAATTAAAAGAGATAATAAGTTTTTCGCGGATTCTTTCAAAGATGAAAGATCAAAAAAGTTATAATTAATTATCACTTTTTTAATTTATAATTTTTCGACAATGTCTTCCTTGTTTTAATGAGGAAGATCTGGTTGAAAAATCCTTGGAAGCTTAATAGTTGCTTGCAAAGATTCTTTTTTTTGGGAAAAAAAAAAGAATCTTTGCATTAATTAGAGCCTTTTATACGAGCCCTATTAGCAAGGGTTCTGACGCAAAATTTGGAGAAAAATTGCCGGCAATTTTTCTCCAAATTTTGCGTCAGAACCCTTGCTAATAGGGCTCGTATAAAAGGCTCTAATTAATGCAAAAAAAGAGTAGAAAAAAGCTTGTCAATAGGGAGCTGAACAAAAACTATAAAAAAAAGCATAAAATCTACGGTTTCTTGACTCAGTACTAGAAAAAAAAAAAGGCAAAAGGCAGTCGATTTATCGACTGCCTTTTGCCTTTTTTTCTCTTTTGACGAAAATTTGCCTCCAGAGTATTTAGCAGCGATATTTTTTAAGGATCGCCTTTAAACTCCGGAGGCAAATTTTCTAATTCGAGGCAATTATCTTTGATGATAACCTAGAAAAGTTCTGAAACAAGAAACTTAGGGAAAAAATAGCATAAAAAAAGAAAAAATGGCCATAAATCAAAGTGTCGAATTTAAGAGACACTTTGATTTATGGCCATTTTTTCTTTTTTTTTATGCTATTTTTTCCCTTCAGGGCAAAGCCCTGTCGGCTTGCCCCAAAAAAAAAACACCCAAAAAAGGAAATGGCGGGCGATTCTATTAGCTTTTCAAGCTAATGAAATCATTCCCTTTCCCTCCCCCCTAAAAAAGAGAATGCCCAAAAAAACTAATTTGGAGAAGAGATCGCCATTTATTACATGGTCAGATAAAGCAAGTTGCTTTATCTGACCATGTAATAAATGGCGATCTCTTCTCCAAATTAGTTTTTTTGGGCATTCTCTTTTTTAGGGGGGAGGGAAAGGGAATGATTTCATTAGCTTGAAAAGCTAATAGAATCGTCCGCCATTTCCTTTTTTGGGTGTTTTTTTTTTTCCCGTCAATCTTTCCACTTTTTTTTTTCTTTTTTTTTCACTTTTTGTTCAGCCCAATAATATCAAGGGTTCTGACGCGAAAAATGGAGAAAAATTGCATACAATTTTTCTCCATTTTTCGCGTCAGAACCCTTGATATTATTGGGCTGAACAAAAAGTGAAAAAAAAAGAAAAAAAAAAGTGGAAAGCTCTAGCTTTTTTAATAAAAAAAGCTAAATACCCCGGCAATAAATTGCCGGGGTATTTCAGACAGACCCCGGCAATTTATTGCCGGGGTCCTCGTTCTTAGAACCCATGAGGGCTGTAGATTTTACACCTAAATATTGCCGGCGATAAAAAGCCATTTTCAATGGCTTTGTATCGCCGGCAATATCTAGGTAAAAAATCTTAAAAAAATAAAAAACTTATTTCCGATAAAAAAATGTGTCGGCGATTTTTTATTTTTTCCTCGAAAGGAGCCGCCCGAGGGGGAATGTTTTTTTCGACCAGGGCGTAAGCCCCAAAAAATTGTTAATATAATTTATTTTTTATTTAAGGTAAGACCCTATCAAATCAGTTTTTTAAAAAATTATAAATTTTTATTATACATGAATGTAAAAATTTCTTTTTTACGAATGGTTTTAATAAATTAGATAAAAAGAAGCCTTAAACGGCCCGTCTCGGTATAAAAAAAAGAAATTTCATAAATGAAATTTCTTTTTTTTGGTCTTCGTTTTTTTGGCTTCTATTTTATAGTTAGACTCCTACCGGAGTCTATAATAAATAATCGATATCTAATTTTTTCTACATAGGCCTAGTTTATAAAAATAACTTTTACTAAGGGGATGCTTTTAGTCAAAAAAAAGACTAAAAATAAAATGTTTACCCAATTTTACCTCCTTTCTTTTTTTTCTTTTTATTTTTATGGAAAATAAGGAGAAAAAAAAGAAAGGAAGTGAAATAAACAAGGCGTTTCGTGAAAAGTTTTGATATAAATCATATTCCTTTCTTTCTCATATTTCCGCCTTCCCTCCAATTTTTATGGTCCTTTTTGGGGGTTTGCTTGAGCCCCCTATTACCAGAGGTTCTTCTCCTAAAAATGGCCCCAAATTCTACAATCCCGCATTTAAAAATGCGGGATTGTAGAATTTGGGGCCATTTTTAGGAGAAGAACCTCTGGTAATAGGGGGCTCAAGCAAACCCCCAAAAAGGACCATAAAAATTGGAGGGAAGGCTCATATCAATCGAGAAAGAAGCAATTATATATTATCCTTTTTTTTTAAAGGAATTGTAAAAAAATTTTGGAATTTATACATATGCAAAGTCAATTCATTACCTCGAATCAATTTCCGAAATTTAGTGCAAGTTTAGCAGCCGACCCTACCACAAGAAGAATTTGGTATTCCTTAGCTACAGCTCATGACTTTGAGTCTCACGATAATATTTCTGAAGCAGCACTATATAACAAAATCTTTGCCTCTCATTTTGGTCAATTAGCAATTATATTTCTTTGGACCGCGGGAAATCTATTTCACATTAGTTTTCAGGGAAATTTTGAAACTTGGTCTAAAGATCCATTAAATACTCGACCTATTGCACATGCCATCTGGGACCCACATTTTGGAGAAGCTGCGGTTTCAGCTTATAGCTATGGAAATAGCCCGGGTCCAGTAAATATTGCAACAAGTGGATTATACCAGTGGTGGTACACAATAGGACTACGTACAAACTCAGAATTATTTCAAAGTTCTATTTTTCTAGTTTTTTTATCTGCGGTGTTTTTATTTGCAGGTTGGTTACATTTAAGACCAGCATTTCAACCTTCATTATCATGGTTTAAAAACGCTGAATCCAGACTTAATCACCACTTATCGGGGTTATTTGGAGTATCTTCTCTAGCATGGACTGGACATTTAGTTCATGTTGCGATTCCGCAACTTCGAGGAACTCGTGTACGGTTCGACAATTTTTTAACTATTTTACCTCATTCACAAGGATTGTCGCCTCTTTTTAGCGGAAATTGGTCAGCTTATGCAGGAAAAGCAGATGGTACCGATTCTATTCTGACCTTCATTGGAGGTTTAGATCCCACAACACAAAGTCTTTATCTTACTGATATTGCTCATCACCATTTAGCAATTGCGGTATTATTTATTTTAGCAGGGCACCAATATCGAACAAATTTTGGTATAGGACACTCAATTAAAGAAATACTAGATTGTTTTCAGTCTATACTGAGTATTTAAAGCTCAGTTTAAAAAATTGTTTAAAAAAGAAAAGACGCAAATTTAGCCCCAATTTTAGCTTATTTGGTTTAAGTTTGAATAAAAAAGAAAAAAAAGGAAATTTGCATAATTCTTTGCCACGCTACAAAACTTACAAAAAAAAATATGGTATCAATTCTCGAAATAAAAATAACAAAAAAATTTGAAAAAAAAAATTTTCAAAATATAAAAAAAATCTCAAAGTACAACGTTTTAATAGAAACGATTTCAGATTTCCTTTTCATTTCAATCATTTTCTAGGACCAGGTGTTTATTGTATTCGTAATAGAATAACCAATAAACGATATATTGGTGAAACCTCTTGTTTAGCTCACCGTTTAGGAGAACATTATATAAATTTAAACGCAGAGGTTCATGAAAATAAAGATTTACAGTTAGACTGGATATCTTCTAAAAATTTAAAAGGATTTGACTTTTTAATTTTAGAATCTGGTGATTCTTTTAAAAAGCGTACTTATCGTACTGAACGAGAACGTTATTTTCGTAAACAGTATGAAAACAATGTTTATAACTGACCTTTAGGTAAATTACACTTCGACAAAAAAACCGAAAATCCCTCCAATGATTCAATTTCTTTTAATTTCAACCAGTTTCTAGGACCAGGTGTTTATTGTATTCGTAATAGAATAACCAATAAACGATATATTGGTGAAACCTCTTGTTTAGCGAACCGTTTAGGAGAACATTATATAAACGCAAAAGTTCATGAAAATAAAGATTTTCAGTTAGACTGGATATCTTCTAAAAATTTAAAAGGATTTGACTTTTTAATTTTAGAATCTGGTGATTCTTTTAAAAGGCGTATTTTTCGTACTAAAAGAGAACGTTATTTTCGTAAACAGTATGAAAACAATGTTTATAACTGACCTTTAGGTAAATTACACTTCGACAAAAAAACCGAAAATCCCTCCAATGATTCAAAATTTTACGTAAAAGTGCGTGAATTATTACCAAATGGTAAAGAAAAGATTCATGACAGTATTATGGCGGCATCTTGATATCATAACAACATCAGTGTAGATACTATTTCAGCCGCAGCAGATGATATTGATAATAAAGAATTCTCTTGGGTTGATGAAAAAAGAAAATTTTTGATTTCCAGAAACGCTAGAGCTGTCGTACAAGATGATTTTTTACACTTAAGTATGAGTATGTGTTCTAAAGCAAATAATAATATCCATAGACAGACAATTTACAATAACGTTAAAGAATTACCTAATTGGTCTTTTTTTGATCAATTAAGTAAGCTAGAACAAGAACGAATACTTGAAATAAATAATTACGAAATTCCAAGAGAAAACGTTATTGTTTATTCTGGTTGAAAAGTAAAACGAACAGTTTATGAGAAGAATAACCAAGGAAAAGAAATTCCAATAGTTAGAGTTTATGGTTCTATTAGTGCTTGTGCTATACATGAAAAACTAGATGCTAGAACAGTTTGATCCTATATAAAAGATAAAAAATTAGAATTTGAATGGGCAGAAGATCACGATATTGTAAATGTTGATTCAAATTCTAATTTATCTAAAAAAGGACCTCATTTTAGAAAAATTAAAGTTACTCAAATGATAAAAGATAAAGAGACAGGAAAAGAAATTAAAAAAGTTTTTATTTTTCCTTCTCTTAATTCTTGTGCCGTAAATTTAAAAAAAGATACAAGAACGATTAAAAGATTTATTGATAAAAACACACCAGGATATGAATATGCATCTGATAATGATGTTGTAAACATTGGTACTAGTGATGATTCAAACGTTAAATCTTATTTAAATAACAGTAAGAACAAAGTAAAAGTTACTTTAATTACAAAAAATCAAGAAACTGGAGAAGAAATAGAAAAAAAAATCTTAATTTTTCCTTCTCAAACTCCTTGTGCTCAACATTTTGGAATAAGTTGAGGTTCGGTTCGTAGACGAGTTTTGCAAGAAAAATGGACTGGCTGGGAGTGGGGAAATGATACTGATAGTGTAAATATGTAGCGGGGTTCAACGACTATCTTTTTAAGAGTAGTATAAAAGTTTTATACAAAACAACAATGGCCTTTTTAATTAATTTGTTAAAAAAAGGTAAAGATATAGTCTAGTCTTTATAGAAATATAAAGAAATTTTGATATGATAACAAAAATCTATCCTTAACTTTTACTCCTGGGCTTGGCCTTATACATTTTTCAAATGAATAGGGCAAAGTCGCGGAGTAAGCTCATATTGATTTTGAAAAGAAGTAGCAACTCTTTTTTAATGAAACGAGACATACATCTTCTCTACTTGGAGAAGGACACAAAGGGCTGTATGATACTATTAATAACAGCCTTCATTTCCAACTTTCTTTAGCTTTAGCCAGTGTAGGAACTATAACTTCTTTAGTCGCTCAACATCAGTATGCTATGCCTCCATATGCTTACATTGCTCAAGATTATGTAACTCAGTCAGCTCTTTACACCCACCATCAATACATAGCGGGATTCATAATGTGTGGTGCATTTGCTCATGCGGCAATATTTTTAGTACGTGATTATATTCCCGAAGAGAATACTGGTAACGTATTAGCAAGAGTGTTAGCGCACAAGGAAGCAATAATCAGTCATCTTTCATGGGCATCACTTTTTTTAGGATTCCATACGCTTGGTCTTTATGTGCATTATACATAAGTGCCCTTTTAATTAAATTTTGTTTTTTAATCGACCAGAAATCATCTTAATTTAAAAGGTATAACCATATAAATTGCAAGAACAAATTTTAACAATCTTCAATAATTTGGGGCTTAGCCTTCTGGCTCTGTTTAAAAAAAACGAGCCGCATTTTCATAAGCGGAAGGCGAATTTCTTGAAATTCGCCTTCCCGACGCCGCGCTTTCCCCTTTTTTTCTCGGAGTTTCCCCCCCTTTTTTCATGGCCATAAATCAAAGCATCTTCTAAAGTCGACGCTTTGAAAATGTATAAAATGGCCATGAAAAAAGGGGGGGAAACGGAAAAGCTTTGAATTTAGAAAATTTAAAAAAGCTTTATGCTTTTTTATTAGACTACTTTTTTCATTACATCCTTTTTTGATTACCCTCTTTTTTAATGAAGAAATAAATATAGTAAGGGAGCTTTACTCGAGATTCATTCTTTGAGGAAATTTTTTTATTTAAACTTGCATCCTCCTAAATCAAGTTTTTACTTGTTTTAGAAGGTTCAGAGACTATTTATTTGGTTTTATTATTTATTAATGAAAATTACATAGTCCATGAAATTGCTTTTTCATTGATAAAACATTTCTTTTTTTACCTATTAATTTCCGCCTTCCCTCCAATTTTATGGTCCTTTTTGGGGGTTTGCTTGAGCCCCCTATTACCAGAGGTTCTTCTCCTAAAAATGGCCCCAAATTCTACAATCCCGCATTTTTAAATGCGGGATTGTAGAATTTGGGGCCATTTTTAGGAGAAGAACCTCTGGTAATAGGGGGCTCAAGCAAACCCCCAAAAAGGACCATAAAAATTGGAGGGAAGGCTAATGTATAAAAAAAGAAATGGTTTTAAAAAATAACAATTAAATTTTTTTTCCGGATTAATCAATCCGGATAATAAATTTAATTGTTATTTTTGTTAATTTAATTACAGCCTTGTTAAAAACATTTCATAAATTAATTATCTTTCGCTTTAGAAAAAGCTTTATTAGTAATAATTTTTTTTCATGAATGATGTAATGCAAGCTTTCGGAACTCCAGACAAACAAATTTTAATTGAGCCTATTTTTGCTCAATGGATTCAGGCTGCTCATGGTAAAACATTATATAGTTTTAATTTCTTATTATCTGAATCTTCTAGCGTTGCATATTCCGCAAGTCAAGGATTTTGGCTATCGGGATGGTTAGGAAGCATTAATAACATCTTCTTAACGATTGGTCCTGGTGATTTCTTAGTTCATCATGCTATTGCCCTTGGATTACACACGACGACATTAATTCTAGTTAAAGGAGCATTAGATGCTCGCGGTTCGAAATTGATGCCAGATAAGCGCGATTTTGGATTCAGTTTCCCATGTGATGGACCAGGACGAGGAGGTACTTGTGATATTGCCGCATTTGATGCTTTCTACCTTGCAGTCTTTTGGATGCTTAATACAATTGGTTGGGTCACTTTCTATTGGCACTGGAAGCACTTAGTGATATGGAGTGGAAATACGACTCAATTTAATGAGTCGTCTACTTATATTATGGGATGGTTAAGAGATTACTTATGGCTTGGCTCTAGTCAGTTAATTAATGGTTATAATCCGTTTGGAATGAATAGTTTATCGGTGTGGAGCTGGATATTTTTAGCAGGACATTTAGTATGGGCTACATCGTTCATGTTCCTTATTTCTTGGCGTGGTTATTGGCAAGAGTTAATTGAAACTCTTGTATGGGCTCATGAGTCAACTCCTATTGCAAACCGTGTTTACTGGAAAGATAAACCAGTTGCTCTAAGTATTGTTCAGGCTCGTCTAGTCGGGCTAGCTCATTTCAGTATAGGGTATGTATTTACTTATGGTGCATTTTTAATCGCAAGTACTACAGGTCGTTTTGGATAAATTTTAATATCTTTTTGCTATTTTGATTAAAAATTTAATGAAAAATAATTTCTCTCTTTTTTTTCTTTTTTTTTTTTCTATTAATTAGAGCTTTTTATACGAGCCCTATTACCAGGGGTTCTTACGAGAAATTTGGACTAAAAATGTATACATTTTTAGTCCAAATTTCTCGTAAGAACCCCTGGTAATAGGGCTCGTATAAAAAGCTCTAATTAATAGAAAAAAAAAAAAGAAAAAAAAGAGAGAAATTATTTTTTATACCTTTTTACTATCGTGATTAAAAATTTAATGAGAAATAATTTTTTTTTCCTTTAGGAGTAAAACGTTATCGCCCTCTTTAAGCGCCCTATTTACAAGGTCTCCTTTTTCAAAAAGGAGACCTTGTAAATAGGGCGCTTAAAGAGGGCGGTAAAAAAAGGCAAAAAAAAAAGAAAATAAGATTAGGTTTTAGTAGGTTAAAATCTTACTAAAACTTATTTTTAAATTAAGCTTAATTCTCCAAATTTTTTATATCATTAATAAGCAAATTAGATTAATCATTTTTTAGCGGAAGGCAAATTTCTTGAAATTTGTCTTCTCGACGCCGCACCTTTGAAAGCGCGATTCGTCTTTTTTTCAAATTTTTTTTATAATTTTTTTATTAATCGAGTTTCTTAAACGATTTTAATGCTATATTTTTATGCTTCTTTTTATTTCTTTAAAAAGAAGAACGAAGAAAAGGTTTTTTTGGGGCTAAAATAACTGGTATCAAATAATTAACCGGAGGTTTCTAATTAGCAATCGGAGCTTTCTGATCTTTGATCTGAGCTTTTTAATTTGCAATCGAAGGTTTTTAATTCAAAATTAAATTTTAAAAAGGGGTTAGGGCGGAGCCTTGACTTTTATAATAATTTAGATGCAATTAAGTTTATTATGCTCTTTATCATAATGACTAAAATCCTTAATAAATATATATCTGAAGGACATTTGTTGTTCAAAATTTAAAAAAGGGAATGTGATTCTTTTTTAAATTTTTATATATTTGACTTTAGTACTTTTGGATTGAAACGAATGCGCTGGTTATTTTAAAAAACAGAAAAAAAACTAGGATGATTTATCATATAATAAGTTTTATTTAATAGTGTGTAAATGTTGGTTTTTTTTAGAATCGTAGTAGGCAAGTTTGATTTAATGTCATTTTTTTAAATGTGGTCTTTTGAAGTTTTTAGGGCTATAATTCTTTTTGAATCTGTTGTTTTAATTGGCTTTCAGTTTTTCCTCCAATTTCTATGGCCATTAATCAAAGCGTTTCATAAATTCGACGCTTTGCATATGTATATAATGGCCATAGAAATTGGAGGGAAGGCGGAAGTTAATATAGGGGTGAACGTGCAAACATATAGGAGAGTTTAAGTTATTTTTTTAAGAGTTTTCATTTTTTAAACTTTTTATTAGGTATTTCATACTTATGCAAATTTGCTTATTTAATTAAACAGTTTTGTTTTACGTTCGCTAAGAATTCTTTTTCTCGCTCTCCATTCTACCCCCTCCCCCTCCCCCTCGGGGCTTTTCCTCTTCTTTTCCTCCTTGTTCTCTCCTTTATTCTCCCTTCTTTTTTCTTTTTTCCCTCCCCCCCGTGGGGCCATCTTTTTTCTCTAGGTTTTCCCCTTGGGAAAACCGTCCAAACCTACCTCTTTTATCTTTCTTTATACTTATTTCTTTCTTTTATTCTTAATCCTTTTTATTCTTATAAATTAATTTTCTTCTTTTCTTTATTAGTCTTTTCTTAAATTCTTATTCTTTTTATTCTTTTCTTTTGGGGCGAGCCCCCTGGCTCTGCCCGGGAGCTCATCGACAGCGCGGAGCCCTAAATCATTTTATTTATTTTAATTCTTTTTATTTCTCGCAACCCTAAATAAATAAATAAATTTTATTTATTTATTTAAATTAATAAAATAAATAAATAAATTTTATTTATTTATTTAAATTAATAAAATAAATAAATAAATAAATTTTATTTATTTTAATTCTTTTTATTTCTCGCAACCCTAAATAAATAAATAAATTTTATTTATTTTAATTTTTAATAAAATTTATTTATATTTATTTTATTTAAATAAATAAATAAATAAATTTTATTTATTTTAATTTTATTTTTTTTATTTCTTGCAACCCTAAATAAATAAATAAATTTTATTTATTTATTTATTTAAATAAAATAAATAAATTTTATTTATTTATTTATTTTATTTATTTTATTAATTTAAATTAATAAATAAATAAATTTATTTATTAATTTAAATTAATAAAATAAATAAAAAATAAATAAATAAATAAAATTTATTTATTTATTTAAATAAAATAAATAAATTTTATTTATTTTAATTTTTTTATTTCTCGGAACCCTAAATAAATAAATAAATTTTATTTATTTATTTAAATTTTTTTTATTTCTCGGAACCCTAAATAAATAAATAAAATTTATTATTTTTAATTTTATTTTTTTTAATTTCAAAATTTCCCAAATAAATAAAAATAAATAAATAAAATTTTTTATTTTTATTTATTTTTATTTTCGGAATAATAAATTTTATTTATTTTTTTTATTTTTTTATTTTTTTAAATTTATTTTTATTAAATAAATTTAATTTTATTTTTATTAATAATTAAAATTAATATTTTTTTTTATTTAATTAATTAAAAAATTATTAAATTTTTAAATTTAAAAAATTTTAAAATTTTTTAAAAATTTTTTTTTTTATTTTTAAAAAAAAAATTTTTTTATTATTTTTAATTTTAAAAATTAATTTAATTTTTTATTTAAAAAAATTTAAAATTTTTTTTTAAATTTATTTTTTTTTTAAAAAAATTTTTAAATTTAATTTTTTAAAATTTTATTTTAAATTATTTTATTTTTTTTTTAAAATAAAAAAAATTTAATTTAAAAATTTTTTATTTATTTATTAAAATTTTTTTATTTATTTTATTTAATTCTTTTATTTATTTAATTTAAAATTTTTTTTTAAAATAAAAAAATTTTTTTTTAAATTAAAATTAAATTTATTTTTTTTTAAATTTTTTTTTTTTAATTTTTTTTAAAAAATTTTTTAAATTATTAAAATTTTTTAAAAAAAAAATTATTTTTTAAAAAAATTTTTAATTTTTTTTTTAATTTTTTTTTTTAATTTTTTATTTATTAAAATTTTTTTAATTATAAATTTTAAAATTTTTTTAATTTATTTTTTTAAATTTTATTTTTTATTTAATAAAATTTTAATTTAATTTAATTAAAAAAATTTTTTTTTAAAAAAAATTTTTATTTTATTTTAAATATAATTTTAAAATAAATAAAAAAAAAAAATTATTTAAAAATTAATAAAATTAATTAATAAAAATAAATAAATTTTTTTTAATTAATTAATTTTTTTATTTTTTTATTTTTTTAATTTTATTATTTATAAAAAAATTTTTATAAATAAAAAAAAAATTAAAATTTTTTAAAAAAAAAAAAAAATAAATTATCTAAAAAATATAAAAATAATATTAAATTTAAATTTAAAAAAAATTAATTAAAAAAAAATTTTAAATTTTTTTTTAATTTTAATTTTTTTTAAATTAATTTAAAAATTATTAATTAAATTTTATTTAAAAAAAATAAAAATTTTTTTATTTTAAAAATTTAATATTTTAAAATTTTTTTTTTTTTTAAATTTTTAAAAAAAATAATTTTTTTAATATTTAATAATATTTAAATTTTAAAAATAAAATTAATTTTTTTTAATTTAAATAAATTATAATTTTAAATAATTTAAAATTTTAAATTTTTTATTTTTATTAAATTTAAATTTTAAAAAAATTAATTTTATAAAAAATTTTTTTTTTTAATTAATTTTAAAAATTTTTAATTTTTTTAAAATATTTTTTTTTTAAAATAAATATTTAAAATAAAAAATTTTAAAAAATTTTAAAAAAAAAAAAAAATATTTTTATTTTTAAAAATTTTTTTTTTTTTTAAAAAAAAATTTTTTTTTTTTTTTTAAATATAAATTAAATAATTAAATATTTAATTTAAATTTAATTTTTAATTATTAAAAATATTTTATTTTAAAATTTAATTAAAATTTTAAATAAATTTTTTTTTTTTATTTTTAAATTATAATTAAATATATTTTTTTAAATAAAAATATATATAAATTTTAAATTTATTTTTTTAATTTAATTTTAAAATATTTTAAAATTTTTTTAAATTTAAAATTTTAATTTTTTTTAAAATTTTTTAAATTTTTTAAAAATTTTAATTTTTTTTAAAAAATTTTTTTTTTAATTAAAATTTTTATTTTTAATTTTTTAAATTTTTTAATATTAATAAAATTTAAAAAAAAAAAATTTTTTATTAAAATTATTTTTTTTTAAATTTTTTTTATTTTTATAAAAAAATTTTTTATAAAAATTTTAAAATTTTAATTAAAAAATTAAAAATATTTTTTTTTTTAATATAATTTTTTTTTTTTAAAATTTTTTTAAAAATTTAAAAATTAAATAAATTTTATTTTTTTTTAAAATTTAAAAATAATACTTTTAATTTTTTTTAAATTTATTTTTTAATTTTAAATTTTAAAATAAATTTAAAAATTAATTAAAAATTTATAAAAAAAATTAAAATTAATTAAATAAAATTTTTTTCTTTTAAATTAATTTTTTTTTTTTTAATTTTTATTTAATATTAAATAAATTAAAATTATTTTATTAATATTTTTAAAAATTTAAAAAAATTATTTTTATAATTAAAAATTTTTTTTAATTTAATTTTAATTTTAAAATTTTAAAAAATTTATTAAATTTTTTTTTAAAAAATTTTTTTATAATAAAATTTTAAAAATTTTTTTTAATTTTTAAATTTTTAAAAAATAAATTAATTTTAAAAATTTTTTTTTAAAAAAATTTAAAAATTTTAAAAATTTTAAATAAAAAAAAAATTAATAAAAAAAATTTTTTTTATTTAAATTTTTTTTTTTTTAAATTTTTTTTTTTTTTTAAAAAAAAAAAATAAATTTTTATTTTTTTAAATTTTTTTTTAAAAAATAAAAATAATAATTTATAAATAAATTTAAATAATTTAATTTTTAAAAAATAATTATTAAAAAAATTTTAAAATTTATAAAATTTTAAAATTAAATATTAAATTTTTTATTTATTTTATTTTTAATTTTAAAAAATTTAAATTAAATTTTTATTTTTTTTTAATTTTTAAAATTTAATTTTATTATTAAAAAAAATATAAATTTTATTTTTTATTTTATATTTTATTAAAATTTTTAAAAAAAATATATAAAAATTTTTTTAAATATAAATTTTTATTTTTTTTTTTTTAAAATTAATTATTATTTAAATTTAAAAATAAATTTAAATATTTTTTTTTTTTTTTAAAATATTTTTTTTAAATTTTTTTTAAAAAAAAAAAAATTTTAAAATATTTTAAATTTTTTTTTTTAATTTTTAAATTTTTAATTTTAATTTTTTAAAAATAAAAAAAAATTTTTTTTTTTTTTTTTAAATTTATTTTTTTATTAAAATAAATTTATTTTAATATAATATAATTTTTTATATTTTTATTAATTTTAATTAAAAATAAAAAAATTAATTAAAAAAATTTTTTTATTTTAAAATTTTATAAATTTAAAAATTTAATATTTATTAAAAAAATTAAATTATATTTTTTTTTTTTTTTAATTTTAAAATAATATTTTATAATTATTTTTTAATAAATTAATAATTTAATTTTTTTAAATTATTTTTTTTTTAAATATTAATATATTTTTTTTTTTTATTTTATATTTTTTTTTTTATATTTTTTTTTTTTTTTAATTTAAATAAAAATTTATAATTTTTTATTTTTTAAAAATTTTTTTTTTTTTTTTTATAAATTAAATTTTTTTTAAAAAAAATTTTAAAAATTTTTTAAAAAAATATTTTATATAAATTTTTTTTTTAAATTTTAAATTATTTTATTTAAAAAAATAATATTTTTTTTTTTTAATTTTTTTTTTTTTTAATTTTTTTTTAAAATTAAAATAAATATTTTTTAAATAAAATATTTATTTATTATTATTAATATTATTTATTAAATTAATAAATTTTATTTTTTTAAAAATTTAAATTTTTATTATTTAAATTATATTATAAAATTATTTTTTAAATTTATATAATTTTTTATTATAAAAATTTAATTTTTATAAAATTAAAAATTTTTTTTTTTTATTTTTTTTTTTATTAAAATAAATTTTTTTTTTTTTATATTATTAATAAATTTTTTTTTTTTTATTTATAAAATTTAAATTAAAATTTTTTAAAAAATTTTTTATTTTTAAAATTTTTTTTAAAATAAAAAAATTTTTTTTTATTTTTTTTTTTTTTAAAATTTTTTAAATTAAAATTTTTAAATTAAAAAAAATAAAAATTTTTTAAATAATTATAAAAAAATTTTTTAAAAAAAATTTAATTTTTTATTTTTTTTTTTTTTTATTTAAATTTTAAAAATTTTTTTTTTTTTTTTTTTTTTAAAAAATTATTTTAAAAAAAAAAAAAAATTAATATTAAAATTTATTAAATATTTTTATAAAAATTTATTAATTTTAAATTTTTTAAATTTTTTAAAAATTTATTTTAATTAAATTTTTAAAAAATAAAAAATTATTTTAAAAAATTAAAATTTTTTTTTAATTTATTTTTTATTTTTTTTTTTTTATATTAATTTTTTTTTTATTTTTATTAATTTAATAAAAAATAATATTTTAATTATTTTTATTTAATAATTTTTTTATATTATTTTATTTTAAATTTAAATTATTTAAATTATTAATTAAAAATTTAAATTTTTAAAAATTTAAAATTATATTTTTTTTAAAATTAATTTAAAATTTTTATTAAATTTAAATTTAAAAAAAAATTTAAAATTAAAAAAAAATTTTAAAAAAAAAAAAATTTTTTTAAATTTAATAATAATTTTTTTTTTAAAATTTTTTAAAAAAATTTTTTTTTTTTTTTTTTTATTTTTATTTTTTTAAATAATTTTTTTATTTTTAATTTTATATTAAAAAAAATGGTGCTGTAGAGAACGGACAATGAGAGGCTCTTAACCTTAGCAATTGCTAAGGTTAAGAGCCTCTCATTGTCCGTTCTCTACAGCAAATACAAAATATAAATTTTTTTGATTAGGAATTTTTTTAAAAAAAAAAAAAATAGAAATAATTGGAAAATAATCAATTTAAAATATTTTTATTATGAAAATAAATTATATAAAGTTATTTATATAAAAACTATTTAAAAAATTTATTTTTTAAATGAAAATATTTATTCATATAAATTATTGAACAATTTTTAATAACCTAGACGAAAACCTTGGCGATGTATAGCTGAGGTTTTTGTTTACCTTAAATGGTCAAAATTCTCTTCTGGGTTAATAAAAGTTGTCGTCTTGTCCATAGGCGGTATATCTTAATAGGTAAAGTAGTAGATTGCAAATTTAACGTTCTCAGTTCAAGTCTGAGTACCGCCTAAATTGATAAATAGCAGATGATAACCTCTGAAATAAAGAGCCCGAAACGGCCGGAAAAAAAATGAAATGGCGTATTCCGTACTCCCTTCTAAAAAAGAGAATTGGCGGCGATCCCATCAAAATTGAAATTATGATGGGATCATTCGAATCGAGCCGCCAATTGGCCAAAAAAAACTAATTTGGAGGAGGATCGCCAAAGATCAGATAAAGCAAGCTTTATCTGAGTCTTTTCCCCCGATTTGATTGGGCGGCGATACTCGAATTGCTTCTCAATTCGATTATCATTCGGAAAGAATAGCCCAATCAAATCGGGGGAAAAGACAGAGCCATGTAATAAATGGCGATCTCTCCTCCAAATTAGTTTTTTTTGGGCATTCTCTTTTTTAGAAGGGAGGGAACGGGAATGATACCAGAAGCTTTGCAAGCTTCTGGTATCGCCCGCCATTTCATTTTTTTTCCGGCCTTCCCTCCAATTTTTATGGTCCGGACCATAAAAATTGGAGGGAAGGCGGAAGAATAGAGGTTCTTTTCTATTATTTATTAGCTCTCATTTTTAACCATCCTTGAACTTCCAGATAATTTAATGGAGCAATTGAAGTACAAATTTTCCAGTATTCTTCTGCTTTTGTAAATAAAAGTTCGGCTAAATCTGGACGGTTAAATTCTAACATTTGTTCTGCTCGGTAATGATAGATTACCGCGCAGTTATTTAAAGCTTGTGGTAAAGCAGGATTTCTTTCCAAAGCTTGATGATAATATTCTAAAGCCCAATCATGTTCTCCATTATTTGTATGTAACAAACCAATATTATATAATATGTAACTGCGATCATAAGGATCAATTTCTAAACGTAATGATTGATAATAATTTTTTAAAGCAGTTGAATATTCTCCTTCAGATTGAGCAGACATTCCATTTCAATAGAAATTAAATGCTTGTTTTTCTCTGTCAGAAGAAGGTAAAATTTTTACTAATATTGTTGCAATCACCGTAAAAGTTTGATCAATAAAACTCCTATTTTTTGACATATAAATTAAATCTTATTTTTTAACTCATACAAGAACCTCGGCCATAAATAGCCGAGGTTTTCATCTGCCATTTATGGCTGAGATTCTCATCTGATTTTATATTTTTAGCTTAAATAGGCAATATTAGATAAATCGAATATTGACTAATTGGGCTAAAATTATTTTCTATCCTAATTTTCAATTAGAGTGAAAAAGCAAAAATGCCTTGGCAGAATCATTATATAAATGTCCACCTATTTTTTCCCTGTTTTTATAATACTTTACTTTTCCCCCTAAAGGGGGGAAAGTAAAGTATTATAAAAACAGCAAAAACATAAAATAGACCAAGGAATTAAATACTGCATTTATAACAAGCGAAGGAGGTTGAGCATTTATAAATAGACGCGCAGCGTCAAAAATTACTAGGGCACCTATATAGAGGTAAGTAGTAATTCAGATTATAATTTTTGAAAGACCACAGCAAATAAGTAGTGTTATAAAGAAAGTACTTAAAAAATATAAAATGAAAAAAAACCCTAAAAAATCCCTACGGGTTTTAAGAACGAGGACCTCGACAATAAATTGCCGGAGTCCGTCGGAAACTTCCTCGGGCCCTAAATTATTATTAAAACTTCTCCGCTTTTTTTTAAACGGCCATAAAGCATTCATTCTTCTTTCATCGAATCAATGCAAATGTTTTAAAAGCATTCATTCTTCTTTCATCGAATCAATGCAAATGTTTAATATGGCCATTAAAAAAAAGAGGCCTTTTTTTTAGATTTTGGCGAGGATCCTTCCAATATTTAATTGGAAGGACCCATCGAAAATACGCCAAAATCTGAAAAAAAGGCCGGGGCAGGCCGAAACGGCCGGTTCGGAGAAGAGGACAAATAAAAATTTTTGGCCCGCGGGATTTCGCTTTTTTTTATTGTAAAAAAAGCTAGTTAGCGATGCGTTGATTTATGCTTAATGTAAACAGAAAAAAGAGTATAAAAAGGTATTAAATGTCTAGCATTTCTAGGCTCTTTTTTATTTTTTCAGAGTTCTGTCCAGTCTAAAAACGAGGGAAAAAAACCTTGCAAGCAAGGTTCTTTTTCCCGTCGAGAAAAAAACTCTTAATAAATTAAGAGTTTTTTTCTCTAGGTCCTCGGCAATAAATTGCTGAGGATCATTGAAAAGAAATGAGAGTCCGAAACGGCCGGAAAAAAATAAAATGGCGTATTCCGATAGAATGATACCATAAACTTATAAAGCCTTCCCTCCAATATTAAGGCGCGGCGATGCCATGAAATTAATTTCATGGCATCGCCGCGCCTTAATATTGGGGGAAGGCTTTATAAGTTTATGGTATCATTCCATCGGAATACGCCATTTTTTTTTTTTTTTTTTTTATAAAAAAAAAAAAAAAAAAAAAAAATCACATGTGATTTTCTCTCCCATTTATAAAATTTCTTTAATTTTAAAACCTGTTATAAAAAATTTAAATATCCCTAGCTTCACTTCCACGTACCCATTGTAAATAAGCCGTAGTAAATAATCCACCAGCAGTAACTACAACTAACCCTAAAACGATTCCGGATAAAAGTGGTTCGACCATAAACTTATTTTTTTATTTATTTTTTATGATTAAAAATTTATCAAACTGAAAATTTTTAGTTATCCCAATTTATTTTTTATTTTTTTCCATTTCTCCAAACCACTTTTTTCCATTAAGACCATAATCTCAATTTGACTACCCGAATATTTAGTCTTAATGTAAAAACTTGACAGGTTTGAAAAACTTTTTTCTTTTTTTTTTATTTTTTTTTCACTTTTTGTTCAGCCCAATAATATCAAGGGTTCTGACGCGAAAAATGGAGAAAAATTGCATGCAATTTTTCTCCATTTTTCGCGTCAGAACCCTTGATATTATTGGGCTGAACAAAAAGTGAAAAAAAAAGAAAAAAAAAAAGAAAAAAAAATCGAAACAAAATTTTCTAAACTGGAAAGATTTTTTCGATTATCCCAAACAGGATTTTTTCCGAGAAAAAAACCCAGCTTAAAGCAATCGAAAAAAAGAGGAGAAGCCCTAAACAGCTGTTTTGGGTAAGTGTCCGCTCGCGAGGCCAGGCTTATGTCACCCTTTATTTTTTTTTTATTTTTTCCGCCTTCCCTCCAATTTTTATGGTCCTTTTTGGGGGTTTGCTTGAGCCCCCTATTACCAGAGGTTCTTCTCCTAAAAATGGCCCCAAATTCTACAATCCCGCATTTAAAAATGCGGGATTGTAGAATTTGGGGCCATTTTTAGGAGAAGAACCTCTGGTAATAGGGGGCTCAAGCAAACCCCCAAAAAGGACCATAAAAATTGGAGGGAAGGCTGAGGGGTACTCACCTTTTTTTTCAGAAAATCGGAGATTTTCTGAAAAAAATGCCTAAGAAAGAGTAGTTTTTTTATAGTCTCCGAAGAAAGAGAATTTATTCTCCTTCTTCTCATTTGCTTTATGTCTAGCTATTTATATCATCACCCTTTCTTTCTTTTTTTTTGAGGGTACCCCAGACAATGCTTTATTGCTTGAAAAAAAACGCTTGATTATTAAAAAAAAGATAACCTAGTATCTTTTTTTCTTTAATTTGGGTCATAATTTAAATCAGTATAATTATTATCTAAGAAGATGAAAATCTTCTTTATTAATAAAAATTTTAAATACCCTATAAAATAATTAATAGTTAGGCCCCAAAAAAAAAAAGCTGTTTTGGGCTGATTTAGGCTTTCCCTTTAAAATAATCCTAGTGTTAAGGCATTTTCTATAGGTACTGCTGCTCCACATGATAACCATATTGCTGTTACTAATCCAACTAAAAATAAAGTAGTAGCAATTGGTCTTCTAAAAGGATTTGCAAATGGATTAATGTTTTCAATAAATGGTACAAAGATCAGACCTAAAGGAACAGAAGCCATTAAAGTTAATCCTAAGAGTTTATTTGGGCAAACACGCAAGATGTTAAATACGCCAAACAAGTACCACTCTGGTAAAATTTCTAAAGGAGTTGAAAAAGGATCAGCAGGCTCTCCAGTTAAAATCGGGTCTAAAACTCCAAAACCAATATCACATGCAAAAACTCCTAAAATTACAATTGGGAAAACATATAAAATATCATTAGGCCATGCTGGCTCTCCGTAAGTATTGTGACCCATACCTTTTGCTAATTTTGCGCGTAGCTCAGGGTTAGATAAGTCAGGTTTTTTGATAACTGTCATCTTTAATGATTTTTTTTTTTTGTAAATTGAAATTTTTTTTTTTTTCTTTTTTTTTCTTTTTTTTCACTTTTTGTTCAGCCCAATTATATCAAGGGTTCTGACGCGAAAAATGGACAAAAATTGCATGCAATTTTTGTCCATTTTTCGCGTCAGAACCCTTGATATAATTGGGCTGAACAAAAAGTGAAAAAAAAAAAAAAAAAAAAAAAAAAAAAAGATAATGTCCAAAAAAAACTAATTTGGAAAAAAGATCGCCATTTATTACATGGTCAGATAAAGCTTGCTTTATCTGATCTTTGGCGATCCTCCTACAAATTAGTTTTTTTGGCCAATTGGTGACAATCTCATCATAATTGAAATTATGATGAGATCATTCGAATCGAACTGTCAATTGTTTTTTTGACATCGATTATAAAAAAAAGACCTTTTTTTAGGAGTGAAACGTTCCCTTTTTTTTGAGCTCCCTCTATTTATGGGTTCTCGTATTTAAAAATTCTACCCTCGCCTTGCGAGGGTAGAATTTTTAAATACGAGAACCCATAAATAGAGGGAGCTCAAAAAAAAGGGAACGTTTCACTCCTAAAAAAAGGTCTTTTTTTATAATTAAGCGTTTTTTGTAATGAAAAGATCAAGTAGATGGCAATTTACTCTCGGTTTTTAAGCCAGTCGTAATTTGAAAAGAATAAAATTTGGTTACTCAAATAATATAATGTTTTTTCTGTTTAATTTAGAGATATATTTTATTTCCATTTTACGTCAATTGATTGACGTAAAATACACCTTTGAATCTAAAGATTTACAAATATATTTAAATAGAAATATTTAAATTATTAAATAGATTTAAAATTGCAATTTATTTCTTACAATACTAAAATTATTAGCTAACCCGTCGCTCTAGAACTTCAAGTATAACGCTTTTCTCCCTTTTTTGAGGCGAGCTTCAAAACAATATTTAAAGATAAATTATTACGTACTTTTAAAAATTATTTTAAATAGTTTATTGAAAAAAATCAATTAATTTTATTATAGTTTAGATAAATTTTTTTAAGGATTTTACATATTCTATCGTTTTTTAAAATTAGATTTTTTTTTAAAGCCAGTTTTTTTTCATCAAAAATAAGCTATAGATTATTAAAAAGCCCGAAACTATTGTTTCGGGTCTGTAACGATCGAGCCCATTTTTTATAAAGCATATTCTATTTGTTAGAGCTTTTCCGTTTCCCCCCCTTTTTTCATGGCCATAAATCAAAGCGTCGACTTTAGAAGATGCTTTGATTTATGGCCATGAAAAAAGGGGGGGAAACTCTGAGAAAAAAAAGGTGTCGGTGAGCTCCAATTTTTTCGCATAGGGAGCCCCCCGAGAGAGTGTTTTTTCTTTTTTTCAGCCAAGGGACGGGCCCAAAAAAAATATTTATAAAAACCAAAATTTCAGATATAAAAGAAATAAAAAAACAAGACCTAATTGACTAATTTGAAATATTTTAAGAATTAAGCTAAAATTAATTTAAAACATTATTATAATCAAGCGTTCCCAGTCTTTAAGATAACATTTTACCTTTTTTCTTTTTTGGGGCTCGGCCCTTGGCCGAAAAAAAGAAAAAACACCCCTTCGAGGGTATCCCTCTGGGAAAAAATTGGAGCTCGCCGACACCTTTTTTTTTCCTGGAGTTTCCCCCCCCCTTTTTCATGGCCATAAATCAAAGCATCTTCTAAAGTCGACGCTTTGAAAATGTATAAAAATGGCCATGAAAAAAAGGGGGGGGGGGAAACAGAAAAGCCCTGACAGCAAAAACTTAATGGCGAAAAATTCCTCTTCTTTATCCTCACTATTTTTCGCTATTTTAAATACCCTCCTTCGAGGAGTTTCCTCGGGAAAAAAAAGAAAATAGAGAAAAAGAGTAAAGAAAAAGGTATAAAAAACGAAAGGCGAATTTTTTGAAATTCGCCTTCCCGATGCCGCGCTTTCATTTCTGACAGCGCGGCTCGTTTTAATTTAGTAGGAACTTGCAATTTATTACAAGCCTTTTTTTTTCAGATTGTTCTCTTCTCCCGAACCGGCCGAAACGGCCGGTTTGGGAGAAGTTTGGCGAGGGTCCTTCCAATATTAAATTGGAAGGACTTATCGAAAATACGCCAAAATTTGAAAAAGCGGTTCGAAACGGCCGGAAAAAAAGGGAATGCCCAAAAAAAAAGTAATTTGGAGGCGAGAGCGCCATTTATTACATGGCCAGATAAAGCTTGCTTTATCTGATTTTTGGCGATCCTCCTCCAAATTATTTTTTTTGGCCAATTGGCGGGCGATTCCATTAGCTTTTTTCCGTCTTCCCTCCAATTTTTATGGTCCTTTTTGGGGCTTTGCTTGAGCCCCCTATTACCAGAGGTTCTTCTCCTAAAAATGGCCCCAAATTCTATATATAGAAAACAATCCCAAAAATGCGGGATTGTTTTCTATATATAGAATTTGGGGCCATTTTTAGGAGAAGAACCTCTGGTAATAGGGGGCTCAAGCAAAGCCCCAAAAAGGACCATAAAAATTGGAGGGAAGGCTTTTCAAGCTAATGGAATCATTCCTACGGAATAAGCCATTTCCCTTTTTTTTGGCCGTTTCGGGCCGGGGTTCAAAAAATAAACAATAAATAATAAAAAAGACAAAATTATGGTTAAAATTAAGCCAGATGAAATCTCAAGTATTATCGCCCAACAATTAGAACGTTATGACCAAGAAGTTAAATATTCTAATGTTGGGGTCGTTATGAGTGTTGGAGATGGTATTGCACGTGTCTATGGATTAGAACAAGTTATGGCTGGTGAATTATTAGAATTTGCAGATAATACCATTGGTCTTGCTCTTAACTTAGAAGCAAACAACGTCGGAGTTGTTTTAATGGGAGAAGGACGTAATATTCAAGAAGGCTTTAGTTTGAGCAACTGGTAATGTAGCCCAAATTCCCGTAGGAGATGCTTATTTAGGACGTGTAATAAATTCATTAGCAAGACCGGTAGATGGAAAAGGAGAAATTAAAACACAAGATACACGCTTGATTGAATCTCCAGCTCCTGGAATTATTAGTCGTCGTTCGGTTTGTGAACCTTTACAAACCGGAATTACGGCCATAGACGCAATGATTCCAATTGGTCGAGGGCAACGTGAACTAATTGTTGGTGATAGACAAACAGGGAAAACAGCAATCGCGGTAGATACAATTTTAAATCAACAAGGTAAGGACGTAATTTGTATTTATGTCGCGATTGGTCAAAAATCTTCATCAGTAGCCCAAGTTGTAAAATCACTTCAAGAACGTGATGCATTAAAATATACTATTATTGTTAGTGCTACCGCAGATTCTGCGGCGACTTTAAGATTTTTAGCTCCTTATACAGGAGCATCTTTAGCCGAATATTTTATGTATAAAGGAAAAGCAACCTTAGTGATATACGACGATTTATCAAAACAAGCACAAGCTTACCGCGAAATGTCCTTGTTATTACGTAGACCTCCAGGTCGAGAAGCTTATCCAGGAGATGTATTTTATTTACATTCTCGATTATTAGAAAGAGCTGCTAAATTAAATGATGAACTTGGGGGAGGTAGTTTATCTGCTTTACCCATAGTTGAGACACAAGAAGGTGATGTTTCTGCATATATACCAACCAACGTGATATCTATCACAGATGGCCAAATATTTGTTTCCTCGGATTTATTTAATGGAGGAATAAGACCTGCCATTAACATAGGAATAAGTGTATCGCGAGTAGGAGGAGCAGCACAAACAAAAGCGATGAAAAGAGTAGCTGGTTCTTTAAAGCTTCAATTAGCGCAATATGAAGAACTAAAAGCATTTACACAATTTGCAAGTGATTTAGACCCTGAAACTCGTTCCATTTTAGAAAGAGGAGCACGAGTTCGTGAGTCATTAAAACAAAAACAAGCCTCTCCACTTCAAGTTTCGCAGCAAGTTGCTAGAATTTATATTGTAACTTCAACAGACATATGTGATAAGCTTCCACTAGATAAAATTAATGATTTTCTAAATGGATTTTTAGAAGTTCTTGAACGTACTGATTATGAAAAAACTTTAATTTCTGCTAATGATGTAACTCCTGAAATAAAAGAAATTTTAGAAAAATCAGCTCGAGAATATTTAACTATTTTTAGTTAAAGCGGAAGGCAAATTTCTTGAAATTTGCCTTCTCTAAGCCGCGCTTTTATAAGCGGAAGGCGAATTTCAAGAAATTCGCCTTCCTGACGCCGCGCTTTTCCGCCTTCCCTCCAATTTTTATGGTCCTTTTTGGGGGTTTGCTTGAGCCCCCTATTACCAGAGGTTCTTCTCCTAAAAATGGCCCCAAATTCTATAGAAAACAATCCCGCATTTTTGGGATTGTTTTCTATAGAATTTGGGGCCATTTTTAGGAGAAGAACCTCTGGTAATAGGGGGCTCAAGCAAACCCCCAAAAAGGACCATAAAAATTGGAGGGAAGGCTTTCATAAATGAAAGCGCGGCTCGTCTTTCCCCTTTTTTATGGCCATTTTATACATTTGCATTCATTCGATGAAAGAAAAATGAATGCAAATGTATAAAATGGCCATAAAAAAAGGGGAAAGACAGAAAAATGAAAACGCGGTTTGTTTTCTTATTTTTGTTTTATAAAATTTTTGTAAAATTTCATTTTTAATATCTTTTCTAAAGTGCGATTAATATCGTACTTTTAATTCTTTTTTTGGGCAAACTTCCTGCTTCTGCCTTGTAGCTCGCCGATAGGGCTTTCCCTTATTGGCGAGCTACAAGGCAGAAACAGGGGCGGGCCTCAAAAAAGTGTCTTCATGCGTTAAAATCTCATGAAAACATTAAAAAAAATCTAAAAAAATGGAAATATTGATGAAAAAAAGCCATGAAATTTGCCGATTATGGTATGATCCTATTAAATATGTATATATTTAATAGGATCATACCATAGTCGGCAAATTTCATGGCTTTTTTTCATTGGAAAGATTGTAAAAAAGCGCATCGGACTGGTGGGCATTTTTATACTCCTTTTTTTTTTTTGCCTTTTTTTACCGCCCTCTTTAAGCGCCCTATTTACAAGGTCTCCTTTTTCAAAAAATCAATGCCCTGCCCCACGCCCTTATAAGGGCGTGGGGCAGGGCATTGATTTTTTGAAAAAGGAGACCTTGTAAATAGGGCGCTTAAAGAGGGTGGTAAAAAAAGGCAAAAAAAAAAAGGAGTATAAAAATGCCCACCAGTCCGATGCGCTTTTTTCCTTTTTTGGGGCTTGCCCCCGGGCTCACCCGGAAGCTCGACGACAGGGCAATAATATATTTATATAGCCCTGACGGGAAAAATAGCTTGCTATTTTTCCCTAGGTTTCTTGCCTCAGGACTTTTCGAAGTTATCATCAAAGATGATTGCTTCGAATTAGTCCTGAGGCAAGAAACCGTCGCTTTTTTTCTCTTTTTTACAGCGGAAGGCAAATTTTACGAAATTTGCCTTCCCGGCGCCGCGCTTTCATAAATGAAAGCGCGTCTTGTTTTTTCCCATTTTTTACAGCGAAAGGCAAATTTCGTGAAATTTGCCTTTCGCTGTAAAAAAAAGGGAAAAAAAAAATCGGCAATAAACCGTCGAAAAATAAATTAATTAAGAATAATCAATTTGACTTTTTTAATTTTTTAAAATATTATTTAGTATATATATAGTTTTTGCTTTTTAGTTTGAAGTAATAGAATAAAAAAGAAATAATACGACTAAATATCGCGGGGTGGAGTAGTTTGGTTAACTCGTAAGGCTCATAATCTTGAGGTCGCTGGTTCAAATCCAGCTCCCGCCAAATAAAAATTTTTGATAAACCACATCAATTTTAAAAAAAAATTTTCCGATGCAGCTGGTTTTTCTTTTTTTGCTATTTTTTCTCGTCGATCCTTTCATTTTTTTTTTTTTTTTTTAGGAGTGAAACGTTCCTTTTTTTTTTTTTTTTTTTTTCACTTTTTGTTCAGCCCAATAATATCAAGGGTTCTGACGCGAAAAATGGACAAAAATTGCATGCAATTTTTGTCCATTTTTCGCGTCAGAACCCTTGATATTATTGGGCTGAACAAAAAGTGAAAAAAAAAGAAAAAAAAAGGAACGTTTCACTCCTAAAAAAAGAAAAAAAAAAAATGAAAAAAGCCAGTTCGGGACGATAGATTTTATCTCTGATTTTTAGGGATAAACCCAGTTTTTTTGTTTTTTCTTTCAATTGGGAGAAAAAACTAAGCAAAATGACTAGTTTATAGTATTATTTTAAAAATGAGTCGGATAAATTTACTTAATCCAATGAAAAATAGGAATAATATAAATTCAAATTCAATTTCTGCTTAATTTTCAATAATAATTACTTTTATCTAAACTAATTGGTAAACAAAAAGAACGTGAAAAATAATTAATATCCCATCGTTTTAAAAATAATATTGGTCTAATGAGTTCGGATAGATTAATTTTTTTAGATGATTTCGCCATATTTTTAACTTCCGCAAAACCGTACTAGATAGTTTTCTATCATACGGCTTCTCTATCTAATAATAAATCTATTTATTTTTTTTTTTTAATAGCTAGATTTATTATTAGAGAGTTTTCTAGTTTTTAGCCTCGTTAATTGGATCCGAGTAAATTAAATATATAAAAGATTTTTTATTAAGTAACATTTAAATTAAAACAGACACCATAACATTTATCCTTTTTATAAATAAAAAAAGCGGAAGGCGAATGAATTTCTTGAAATTCGCTTTTCCGACGCCGCGCTTTTTTATCTGTTTTTTCTTTTATCTTTAATTTTTCATTAATATTTCTATTATTTATATTCCGCTTTTACTAGGTATCCTATTGCCTTTTTTTCTTACTTGTTAGAATTCTTTTTTTCTTCGAAGTTTCCCCCCTTTTTTTATGGCCATAAATCAAAGCATTTTCTAAAGTCGACGCTTTGAAAATGTCTAAAATGGCCATGAAAAAAGGGGGGAAACGGAAAAACCCGTGAGGGCTCTGGAAAAAAATTGTATTATAAAAAAGGTAGTCATTATAATTGATTTTTTAAGATATCCTTTATTTACCCTGATATTTATATTTAAAATTATACTAATTATAAAGCAATTAGTGTTTAGAATTAAATCAGTTATTCATTTCAATAATAAATTTTTACATTTCCTTTTTTCTATTTATTTTCTTCTAATCAAAAAGTTACTAAAATTAAAATTACTTTTCAAAAATTCTATCTTCAAACCCATTCCAAAACGAGCGTTTTAGGTTTTTAATCTTCACTATTGGTACTAGTTGTTTTGCCCAAATTGAGTCAGGTTTAAAATTTTTGAAGAAACTTTATTATTAAAAATACTTTAATAGTTAAAAATTTAATATTTAAAAAAGTTTTCAAAATACTTTTTTTTAATAATTATTTTTAGGAAATTTTTTTTGTCTAATTAGCCTTTCCTCCAATTTTTATGGTCCTTTTTGGGGCTCAAGCAAACCCCCAAAAAGGACTATAAAAATTGGAGGGAAGGCGGAAGTCTGAATATGGAATGACGGAATTCGCTTATGCTAATCTTAAAAATCCTTATTTTTATAAAAATTATTTAAAACCGAATAGGTTTTTTGGGGCTATTTTAAATTTAAAATTATTTTATGCAAATTTTGATATTTAAAAATTTTAAGCAATTTTTATTTAAAGTTTCGTTTTGTTGCTAGCGTCTATTATAGAGCCAGTACTAACTAAGTACTTTAATTTTATAATATTTTATTTATAAATTTATTTAATTTATCCTTTATATTTCATATTTAATATTTTTTTAATTTTTATATGCTTTATTTTATTGTTTTTTAGTATGCTTTGCTTTTTTTTTTTTTTTTTTTTTTTTTTTTTTTCACTTTTTGTTCAGCCCAATAATATCAAGGGTTCTACGCGAAAAATGGACAAAAATTGCATGCAATTTTTGTCCATTTTTCGCGTCAGAACCCTTGATATTATTGGGCTGAACAAAAAGTGAAAAAAAAGAAAAAAAAAAAGAAAAAAAAAGACTTACAAATTAAGAAAAAAATTTAGAAACGGTTAAAAAAAATGGCCTTTTTTTGTATGAATGGAGGCTATTTTTTATTGGTAAATTAATAATAGTATAGTTTTCATTTATACAAAAAAAAAGCTAAGAATTCTTTTTCTCGCTCTCCATTCTACCCCCTCCCCCTCCCCCTCGGGGCTTTTCCTCTTCTTTTCCTCCTTGTTCTCTCCTTTATTCTCCCTTCTTTTTTCTTTTTTCCCTCCCCCCCGTGGGGCCATCTTTTTTCTCTAGGTTTTCCCCTTGGGAAAACCGTCCAAACCTACCTCTTTTATCTTTCTTTATACTTATTTCTTTCTTTTATTCTTAATCCTTTTTATTCTTATAAATTAATTTTCTTCTTTTTATTAGTCTTTTCTTAAATTCTTATTCTTTTTATTCTTTTCTTTTGGGGCGAGCCCCCTGGCTCTGCCCGGGAGCTCATCGACAGCGCGGAGCCCTAAATCATTTTATTTATTTTAATTCTTTTTATTTCTCGCAACCCTAAATAAATAAATAAATTTTATTTATTTATTTAAATTAATAAAATAAATAAATAAATTTTATTTATTTATTTAAATTAATAAAATAAATAAATAAATAAATTTTATTTATTTTAATTCTTTTTATTTCTCGCAACCCTAAATAAATAAATAAATTTTATTTATTTTAATTCTTTTTATTTCTTGCAACCCTAAATAAATAAATAAATTTTATTTATTTATTTTATTTAAATAAATAAATAAAATAAATAAATAAATAAATTTTATTTATTTTAATTTTTTTATTTCTCGCAACCCTAAATAAATAAATAAAATTTATTTATATTTATTTTATTTAAATAAATAAATAAATAAATTTTATTTTTTTTTTTTTTTTATTTCCTAAATAAATAAATAAATATTTAAATTTTTATTTATTTATAAATAAATTTAAATAAAATAATTTAAATTTTATTTATTTATTTATTAATTTATTTTATTAATTTAAATTAATAAATAAATAAATTTATTTATTAATTTAAATTAATAAAATAAATAAAATAAATAAATAAATAAAATTTATTTATTTATTTAAATAAAATAAATAAATTTTATTTATTTTAATTCTTTTTATTTCTCGGAACCCTAAATAAATAAATAAATTTTATTTATTTATTTAAATTCTTTTTATTTCTCGGAACCCTAAATAAATAAATAAATAAAATTTATTTATTTTAATTCTTTTTATTTCTCGCAACCCCAAATAAATAAATAAATTTTATTTATTTTAATTCTTTTTATTTCTCGGAACCCTAAATAAATAAATTTTATTTATTTTATTTATTTTATTAATTAAATAAATAAAATTATTTAATTTTATTTATTTAATAATTTATTAATTAAAATAAAATTAAATAAATAAAATTAAATAATTTTATTTATTTAATTAATAAAAATTTTTTTTTATTTAATTAAATAAAAAGAATTTTATTTTTTTATTTTAAATTATTTTATTTAATTCTTTTAAATAAAATCATTTAATTTTTTTTATTTATTTATTAAAATTATTTTTATTTATTAAAATTCATTTTATTCTTTTATTTTAAATTATTTTATTTAATTCTTTTAAATAAAATCATTTAATTCTTTTATTTATTTATTAAAATTCTTTTTATTTATTTTATTTAATTCTTTTATTTATTTATTAAAATTCTTTTTATTTATTTTATTTAATTCTTTTAAATAAAATCATTTAATTCTTTTATTTATTTATTAAAATTCATTTTATTCTTTTATTTTAAATTATTTTATTTAATTCTTTTAAATAAAATCATTTAATTTTTTTATTTATTTATTAAAATTATTTTTAGTTATTTTATTTAATTCTTTTAAATAAAAAAATAATTTTTTTTAATTTTTTAAATAAAATCATTTTTATTTAATAAAATTATTTTTTTATTTATTTAGGGCGGAGCCCTAAATATTTTAAATAAAAAATAATTTTATTCTTATTAATTAATTTTAAATAATTAAAATAAATAAATAATAAAATTAATTAATAAAAATTAATAAAAAATTAATTAATAAAAATAAATAAATTTATTTTTATTAATTAATTTTATTAATTTTTATTAATTAATTTTATTATTTATTTAGTGAATTATTTAAAATTAATTAAATAAATATTTATTTAATTAATAAAAATTAATAAAATAAATTAATAAAAATAAATAAATAATTTAATTTAGGGCTCCGCCCCTGTCGGCAAGCTCCCGGGCAGAGCCGGGGGCGAGCCCCAAATAAATCAATATTTTCCACTGCGCACCTAATTTTTTTGGGTGCGTCGTGGAAAAAATCTTGGTGAAAAATTTTTTAAATTGCTGCGTAGTGGAACGAAACGATTACGCAGCAATTTACGCAAATAAATTTAAAAAAAAAAAATAATGGGACGATTTGCCACGACGCAGCAATTTTTTTTTGATGCGTCGTGGCAAATCGTTAGGAAAAAAAAAATTCTTTCCACTACGCAACAAAATTTTTTGTTGCGTCGTAAAAAAATCTTCCCATTATTTTTTTTAAATTGCTGCGTAGTGGAACTAAACGATCTTCCACTACGCAAAATTTAAAAAAAATAATGGGACGATTTGCCACGACGCAGCAATTTTTTTTTTGATGCGTCGTGGCAAATCGTTAGGAAAAAAAAAAATTCTTTCCACTACGCAACAAAATTTTTTGTTGCGTCGTGGAAAATCGTCCCATTATTTTTTTTAAATTGCTGCGTAGTGGAACTAAACGATCTTCCACTACGCAGCAATTTTAAAAAAAATAATGGGACGATTTGCCACGACGCAGCAATTTTTTTTTGATGCGTCGTCAAATCGTTAAAAAATTGAAAAATTTCTTTCCACTACGCAAAAAATTTTTTGTTGCGTCGTAAAAAATCGTCCCATTTTTTTTTTTTAAATTGCTGCGTAGTGGAACTAAACGATCTTCCACTACGCAATTTAAAAAAAAAAAAAAAATGGGACGATTTGCCACGACGCAGCAATTTTTTTAAATGCGTCGTGGCAAATCGTTAAAAAAAAAAAAATTCTTTCCACTACGCAACAAAATTTTTTGTTGCGTCGTGGAAAATCGTCCCATTATTTTTTTTAAATTGCTGCGTAGTGGAACTAAACGATCTTCCACTACGCAGCAATTTAAAAAAAATAATGGGATATTTGCCACGACGCAGCAATTTTTTTTTTTTTGATGCGTCGTGGCAAATCGTTAGGAAAAAAAAAAATTCTTTCCACTACGCAACAAAATTTTTTGTTGCGTCGTGGAAAAAAATTCCCATTATTTTTTTTAAATTGCTGCGTAGTGGAAGATCGTTTAGTTCCACTACGCAG